ATTGCTAAAAATAGAAGATTATGCCCACATAAAAAAAAGGATATATTATTATGTCAAAAGTAGTTGGAATCGACCTAGGAACAACCAACTCTGTAGTAGCCGTAATGGAAGGAGGCAAGCCAACCGTAATACCAAATGCAGAAGGTTTTAGAACTACTGCATCAGTGGTTGCATACACTAAAACAGGAGACAAACTAGTTGGCCAAATTGCTAAACGTCAAGCTGTGATTAATCCTCCCAATACCTTCTCATCTGTTAAACGCTTTATTGGAAGGAAAAAAGATGAGGTTGTCCAAGAATTATCTCAATCATCATATACGTTTAGTAATAAAGGAGATAGTCTTAAAATTGAATGTCCTGCTTTAGGCAAAGATTTTGCACCCGAAGAGATTTCAGCACAGATTTTAAGAAAACTAGTAGAGGATGCTACCAAATATTTAGGGCAACCAGTAACTCAAGCTGTTATTACTGTACCAGCTTATTTTAATGACTCTCAGAGACAAGCTACAAAGGATGCTGGCAAAATTGCTGGCTTGGATGTTCTGCGTATTATTAATGAGCCTACAGCTGCATCTTTGTCATATGGTCTTGACAAGCAAAACAATGAAACTATCCTAGTTTTTGATTTGGGTGGTGGTACTTTTGATGTATCAATTTTGGAAGTTGGAGATGGTGTTTTCGAAGTTTTATCTACATCTGGGGATACTCATCTAGGAGGAGATGACTTTGATAGAAAAATAGTAGATTGGCTAATTAAAGAGTTTAAGCAAGACGAAGGTATTGATTTAAGAGGGGATCGCCAAGCTTTACAACGATTAATGGAAGCTGCCGAAAAAGCAAAAGTAGAACTATCCAATCTCCCACAGACAGATATTAACTTACCCTTTATTACAGCTACTAATACTGGACCAAAACATCTTGAGCGCAATATTTCACGTGCAAAATTTGAAGATTTATGCTCTGATTTAATATCTAGATGTGAAATTCCGGTGAAAAATGCATTGAAGGATGCACAACTAGATACTAGCAAAATTGATGAAGTTGTGTTGGTCGGCGGATCTACCCGTATACCTGCTGTACAAGAAGCAGTCAAAAAAGTTATCGGTAAATCCCCTAATCAAAGTGTCAATCCAGATGAAGTTGTTGCAATTGGTGCAGCTATACAAGCAGGTGTCTTAGCAGGCGAAGTAAAAGATATTCTACTTTTAGATGTAACACCTTTATCTTTAGGGGTAGAAACATTAGGAGGAGTGATGACTAAAATTATCCCAAGAAATACGACAATTCCTACTAAAAAGTCAGAAGTCTTTTCAACAGCTGTAGATAATCAACCTAATGTAGAAATTCATGTTTTACAAGGTGAAAGAGAGTTTACTAAAGACAATAAAAGCTTAGGTACTTTTAGACTTGATGGCATAATGCCTGCTCCTAGAGGTGTCCCACAAATTGAAGTGACTTTTGATATTGATGCAAATGGTATTTTAGCTGTAAAAGCATCAGATAAAGGTACGGGCAAAGAACAATCTATTACAATTACTGGTGCTTCAACTCTACCTAAAAATGAAGTTGATAAAATGGTTTCAGATGCTGAGCAAAATGCTGATTCAGATAAGGAAAAAAGGGAAAAGATTGACATCAAAAATCAAGCTGACTCACTATGCTACCAATCAGAACGTCAATTAGCTGATTTAGGGGATAAGATTACTGGTGAGAATAAAGAGACAATTGAAGCTAAAATTCGGGAGTTGCGTTTGGCCATCGAAGAAGACAATTTTGAATCAATTAATCAAGGTCGAGAACAGTTACAAACGTTAATGATGGATGCTGGGAAAAATTCGTATGCTAATACGGAAGATAACCAGTCTAACGTAGAAAATGGTGACGTTATTGATACTGATTTTTCAGAAACAACTTAGAGTTATTAATTATAGCGGGTAACGCGATTCGAACGCGCGACATCAACCTTGGCAAGGTTGCGCTCTACCACTGAGCTATACCCGCATTTATATCCTTGTACCTATTCTCTCAAATTAGTAACGATGTTGTCAATATATTTACTCAAATATTTTATATATAAATATTTGAGAATATAATTACTATTGTAAGTTGCACAATGAATGTAAACTCACTCTAAATCACAACTATGCGACAAAAGAATTTACTACTCCAGTAACAATTACTAAGCCAGCCCAAAGTCCTGATCCTGTATATACGATATTTTTTGATTTTTCCCATTGGCCTGGAGAAGCTAATGTCACAGGTATGCCTACCACCAACACAGTAGATAAAGCGATTAACAAAAAGACCAGTAATTGAATAACGATTGACATAAAGCCTCCATAATTTGTAATAGTTTTTTTCTTTGCATATATTGTACAATTTTTTTTAGTTCTTATAACTATTTTGTAACTCTTTCTTTTTATTGTTAATAATAATAACTTGTAGTATGTTAGTTTCTAGAAGCTTGGTATTTTAGTTTACATAAAAATTTAAGAAGAAAACGTAACAAAATAAAAGGTTCATTGTAAATTATTAGCAGTAAAACTTTTGAATATTTTTTGAGGTATAATTAAATGGAACTTACGTTAATGATTGCAAAGCTTCCAGAAGCTTATGCTATGTTTCGTCCACTAGTAGATATTTTGCCAGTTATCCCAGTATTCTTCTTGCTACTAGCTTTTGTTTGGCAGGCAGCTATTGGTTTTAGGTAAAATGATGAAAATTATTAGGTACAAAGGAAGTATTTAATAGAACATTTCTAATATTTTGTTTTATTCGCACTATTGTTATATTTTTTTATATGGTAGAACCACTTTTGTCAGGCATTGTTTTAGGCTTAATTCCAATAACTATTGCTGGCTTACTAGTTGCAGCTTATATACAATACCGTAGGGGGAATCAGTTTGGCTTATAAGCGATACTATCGTAAGATACGTCAGTTTTAATTTGCTTTGATGTACGTTTAATGTGCAATACTCCATTAATTAGTTTGGTGAGAGTATTGCAGAAGCATTTAGTCTTCAAACTATTCTACTACCAACTAGATTTTGTAACTCCGGGCAATAAGCACTCATGCGCCATTTCCCTGAGTACATGTCTAGATAAGCCGAAATCTCTATATACTCCGCGACTACGACCAGTCATCCAACAACGGTTTCTCAATCTTGACGGGACACTATTTCTAGGTAAATTTTGCAGTTTTTCCTGTAGTTCTAATTGTTCTGTGAAAGAATTTGTTTTTTTAATCTGCTTTTTTAAAGCAGTTCTTTTTTCATCATATTGACTTACTAATTTCATTCTTTTGTCTTCTCTAGCACGCATACTTTTCTTGGCCATGTATTTTACTCCAATAATTATTTACACTAATCATCATAATAGATTTTTCAAGTCATAACAAGGCAAAATAGCTTCTATTTAGACTTTAATAGAAGCTATTGATGACGAATAGATAATCTTAAGACAAATTAACCAAATTTACCAGATGTTGAAGCTATAACAAATGCTGCATAAGTTAAAATATAACCAACAGAGAAGTGAGCTAAGCCAACTAAACGTGCCTGTACGATTGATAAAGCTACCGGTTTATCTTTCCATCGAATTAAGTTAGCTAAAGGTGTTCTTTCGTGTGCCCAAGCAAGAGTTTCAATTAGTTCTTGCCAGTAACCACGCCAAGAGATTAAGAACATAAATCCTGTTGCCCAAACTAAATGCCCAAATAAGAACATCCACGCCCACACAGACAAACTGTTCATACCGTATGGGTTATAGCCATTAATTAAAGGAGAAGAGTTTAACCAAAGATAATCTCTCAACCATCCCATTAGGTATGTAGATGATTCATTGAACTGGCTAACATTTCCTTGCCATATAGTTATGTGTTTCCAGTGCCAATAAAATGTTACCCAGCCAATAGTATTTAACATCCAAAATACTGACAAATAGAATGCGTCCCATGCGGAGATGTCGCATGTTCCTCCACGACCTGGGCCGTCACAAGGAAAGCTGTAACCAAAGTCTTTCTTATCAGGCATTAGCTTTGATCCTCTAGCATCTAATGCACCTTTTACTAAGATTAAAGTAGTTGTGTGTAGTCCTAGTGCAATGGCATGATGTACTAAGAAATCTCCAGGACCAATAGTTAAAAATAATGAATTCTTACCACTGTTAATTGCTTCTAACCAACCAGGTAACCATACACCACTCCCAGCCTCTGTTGCAGCACTACTACTAGAAGATAATAAAACATTAAATCCATATAAAGCTTTTCCAGAACTCGCTTGGATCCACTGTGCAAAGACTGGTTCAATCAGAATCTGTTTTTCTGGATTACCAAAAGCTATTACTGTATCATTGTGTATATATAAACCTAAAGTATGGAAACCTAAGAATAAAGAGACCCAACTTAGATGTGAAATAATAGCCTCTTTATGCTCTAACATTCTTGCTAATACATTACCCTCATTCTGTTGTGGATCATAATCTCGCACGAAGAATATCGCACCATGGGCAAAAGCACCTACCATTAAGAAGCCAGCAATATACTGGTGATGTGTATATAGTGCAGCTTGCGTAGTAAAATCTTTTGCCATAAATGCATATGGAGGCATTGCATACATATGTTGTGCAACTAAAGAGGTAATAACTCCCAAAGATGCAAGTGCCAATCCCAACTGCATGTGCAGTGAATTGGTAATTGTCTCAAATAATCCTTTGTGTCCAGCTCCTAATCTACCACTAGGTGGGCGATGTGCTTCAAGAATATCTTTCAGATTATGTCCTATTCCCCAGTTGGTTTTATACATATGCCCAGCAACAATAAATAATACTGCTATCGCTAGGTGATGATGGGCCATGTCGGTTAGCCATAAAGATTGGCTCTGCGGGTGAAAACCTCCTAAAAAAGTTAGAATTGCTGTACCAGCACCACTATCTGTACCAAAAAGATGATTTACAGTATCTGGACTATTTGCATAGACACTCCAGTTTCCAGTAAAAAATGGCTGTAGGCCAGATGGATGTGGTAAGGTAGTCGTGAAATTATCCCAGCCTACATGTTGTCCACGTGACTCTGGTATAGCTACATGAACTAAGTGACCTGTCCAAGCTAATGAACTCAAGCCAAATAAACCAGATAAATGATGATTTAAGCGAGATTCATTATTTTTAAACCAAGCTAAGCCAGGCTTAAACTTTGGCTGTAAGTGAAGCCAGCCTGCAAATAGCATAAGAGCAGACAGGACTAACAAGAATAATGCTCCACTGTACAAGTCATTATTTGTTCTCATACCAATTGTATACCACCAGTGATATACTCCTGAATACGTAATATCAACAGGATATGATACTCCTCCACGTGTAAAAGCTTTTAGAGCTGGTTGCCCAAAGTGAGGATCCCAAATTGCATGTGCAATGGGTTTAGTTTTTAGTGGGTTAGTAATCCATTCTTCAAAGTTTCCTTGCCATGCTACATGAAAAAGATTACCAGACGTCCATAAAAAGATTATCGCTAAATGTCCGAAATGAGATGCAAAAATCTTTTGATATAAATTTTCTTCAGTCATGCCATCATGAGTTTCAAAATCATGAGCAGTAGCTATTCCATACCAGATTCTTCTGGTGGTAGGATCTTGAGCTAGTGCTTGGCTAAACTTAGGGAATTTTGTTGCCATATTGTTATTTTCCTAATTTCATATTATCCTACGGCAATAATTCTTGCTAAGAAAAATGCCCAAGTGGTACCAATACCACCTAGTAAGTAGTGGGCTACTCCAACAGCACGTCCTTGAGTAATACTTAGTGCTCTTGGTTGAATAGATGGTGCTACTTTAACTTTATTATGTGCCCAAACTATCGACTCTATTAACTCTTGCCAATAACCTCTTCCGCTAAACAGGAACATTAAACTGAATGCCCATACAAAGTGTGCACCAAGAAAAATTAATCCGTAAGCAGATAAAGCAGATCCATAAGATTGAATAACCTGTGAAGCTTGCGCCCAAAGAAAGTCTCTCAACCAACCGTTAATTGTTAGAGCACTCTGTGCAAAATTTCCGCCAGTTATGTGTGAAACGGAACCAGCATCTGAAACACTTCCCCAAACATCAGATTGCATTTTCCAACTAAAATGGAATAGAACAATCGATAACGAATTATACATCCAGAATAGTCCTAGGAATACATGATCCCATCCTGAAACTTGACAAGTGCCTCCACGACCTGGACCATCACACGGGAATCTAAATCCTAAACTTGATTTATCTGGTATTAGTCTAGAGTTTCTAGCAAATAAGAATCCTTTCACCAGTATTAATACTGATACATGAATAGTAAATGCATGTATGTGATGTACCATGAAGTCTGCAGTCCCAAGAGAAATTGGCATCATTGCTACTTTATTCCCAACTGCAACTACATCTCCTCCAAATGCGTAACTTGCCGTTGTCAATGCATTTGGAGCTGTGTTACCTGGTGCTAGAGTATGTATATTTTGCACCCATTGAGCAAATATCGGCTGTAATTGGATTGCAGTGTCAGAAAACATATCTTGTGATCTGCCTAAAGCTCTCATCGTGTCATTGTGTATGTATAATCCAAATGAATGGAATCCAAGGAAAATGCATACCCAATTCAAATGAGAAATAATTGCATCTCTATGTCGTATTACACGATCTAGTAGATTATTATAATTTTGTGCAGGATTATAGTCCCTAACCATGAAGATAGATGCATGAGCTCCAGCTCCTACAATACAAAAACCACCAATCCACATATGATGTGTAAATAATGAGAGTTGTGTAGGATAATCTGTTGCAATAAATGGGTACGGAGGCATTGCATACATATGATGTGCAACGATAATACTTAAAGAGCCAATCATAGCTAAATTAATGGCTAGTTGAGCATGCCAAGAAGTTGTTAAAATTTCATATAAACCTTTATGTCCTTCACCAGTGAAAGGACCTTTATGAGCTTCTAGAATTTCTTTCATGCTATGTCCTATGCCCCAATTGGTGCGATACATATGCCCAGCTACTAGAAATAACACAGCCAAAGCTAAATGATGATGAGCTGTGTCAGTTAACCAGAGTCCACCTGTTACGGGGTTTAATCCGCCCTTAAATGTTAGGAAGTCTGAATAAGCATTCCAATCTAGAGTAAAGAAAGGTAATATTCCTTTGCTAAAACTAGGGTACAACTGAACCATTAGTTCTTTGTTTAAAAGGAACTCATGAGGTAAAGGTAATTCTTGAGGTGATATTCCAGAATCTAATAGTTTATTAATAGGCAATGAAATATGTATTTGGTGGCCAGCCCAGCCCAAACACCCTAAACCTAATAAACCAGCCAAATGATGATTCATCATTGATTCTACATTTTGGAACCATTCTAGCTTTGGAGCTGATTTATGATAGTGGAACCACCCGGCAAAAATCATTAATGCTGACATTACTAGACCACCTATAGCTGTAGCATAGAGCTGATATTCTGTAGTAATTCCAGAAGCCCGCCACATTTGAAACCAGCCAGAAGTAACCTGAACCCCCTGAAAGCCACCACCAACGTCGCCGTTTAAAATTTCTTGTCCAACTATTGGCCAAACTACTTGTGCACTAGGCTTGATAGTTGTTGGATTATTTAGCCAAGCAACATAGTTTGAAAAACGCGCCCCGTGGAAATACATTCCACTAAGCCATAAAAAAATAATCGATAGTTGACCAAAATGTGCACTAAAAATTTTTCTAGATACTTCTTCTAATGAACTAGTATGACTGTCAAAATCGTGAGCATCAGCATGTAAATTCCAAATCCACGTTGTGGTTTTTGGTCCTTTAGCTAATGTTCGTGAAAAATGTCCAGGTTTAGCCCATTTTTCGAAAGATGTACTTACCGGATCTTTATCTACCGCGATTTGAACTTTCTTTGTCTCTTGCTCTTGTGAGCTAAGTGTCATCGAGATTCTCCTCTCTAATGAGACAAGGAATTAAAACGCTCACCATATCATGTTCGATTGAGTGAGTTTTCACTATAATATTATAACTATAACTGATTAATCATTATTAATGTGTTAACAATAATTAAAATCTCGTAAATTATAACTTAATTAGTCTTAAAGAATCTTTAGTTTGTAGGCTTAATTTTCATAAGTGCTTGGCCACAATCAATGATTGCTCCATTTTCTACTAAAATCTCAACAACTTGACCACTAACCTCAGCTTCAATTTCATTCATTAATTTCATAGCTTCTACTATACACACAGATTGATTAGTAGTAACATTATCATGTAGTTCTATGAAGTATGGTTCATTTGGTGCAGGAGATCTATAAAATGTGCCAACCATAGGTGACACGATAGTAAAGTATGTCTCTTGATGTTGCTCTTCGTCGACTTGTGTGGTAGATATGGCATTACTAGCTACTACTTCTTGCGTACTCCTCTCTATTGCTGGTTTAATGGTTTGTTTAGGATCTACAAATAGCTGTTGTTGACTTTGCTTTGTCTCTTTACTAATGAGAAGTTCAAATTCAGTTTGCTGAATTTTAATTGAGTTCAAATGACTGCGCTCTGCGCAGACTAATAAATTTTCTAAATCTTTAATCTTAAATTTCACTATTTTTTACTTTTGGTATTATAGTATATCATTCATATTATAGTGTCTAATTATTACTAACTTATATTGCTAGAAAAAACGATGTTAATTGCAGACGATTTAGACCAGCTATTGGACATATTGCCGCATTTTATAAAAAATACTCTTAGAGTGCATCCTGACAGGAAAAATTTAATTGAGATAGTTATGGATTTAGGAAGGCGCCCTGAAGCTCGCTTCCCGTCAGGTCCAGAATATTTATCCCTAAAAAATGTTTCTTGGTATGATTTGGATTATTCGATTAAAAGAGTTGGAAGTTTTAGTAGTGATAATCGATCAGGTATAGAACGTACCTTGCATCGTATCAGTTCAATACGTAATCGTCAAGGCAATGTGATCGGTCTAACATGTCGAGTTGGACGAGCTATTTTTGGAACTATTAGTAGTATTCGAGATTTACTAGAAACGGGCGAATCTATTCTACTTCTGGGTAAACCTGGCGTTGGTAAAACAACTGCAATCAGAGAAATTGCTAGAATATTAGCCGATGAAATGGAAAAACGTGTTGTTATTATTGACACCTCCAATGAGATAGCTGGTGATGGCGATATTCCTCATCCTGCAATAGGTCGTGCTAGAAGAATGCAAGTGACTCGACCTGAACTACAACACCAAGTTATGATAGAAGCTGTAGAAAACCACATGCCAGAAGTTATTATCATTGACGAAATTGGTACCGAGTTTGAATCTTTAGCTGCAAGAACAATTGCAGAAAGAGGAGTACAACTAGTGGGTACAGCGCACGGCAATTACTTAGAAAGCTTAATCAAAAACCCAGTTTTATCGGACTTAGTGGGGGGTATACAATATGTTACATTAGGAGACGATGAAGCCAAAAGAAGGGGAAGTCAAAAAAGTATAATAGAAAGAAAAGCATCTTCAGCATTTCAAATTGCAATAGAAATTCACGAGAGGAAAAGCTGGGTTATACACGAGACAGTAGATAAAGCTATTGATGCAATATTACAAGGATATAATTCATCATTACAACGAAGAGTTATTTTAGAAAATAGTAATGTTAGTATTACTTGTCAGGAGACTAATTCTAGTCAAAATGTGACTCGAAGTAAAATCGAGAAAGGTAAATTAAATTTGTTAACTCAATATATTCCTTTCAACAACATATCTATGCCAAAAGATTCAAAAGAACTCACTATCTCTTCTTTGAATTCTAATATATTGGCAATTTATCCATACGGTCTAGATTTTCACGAAGTATCTCTAGTAATTCAGAATTTAGTTTTGCCTCTTATTCTCTGCAAAGAAGTTAGTAAGTCAGATGTTATTTTAGCACTTCGTACAAATTTAAAGCAAAATAAGAAACTAAGACAAATAGCTCGCGATCGCAGTATGACAATTTACACAATTCATAGCAACACAGTTCCGCAAGTCACACGTGCATTAAAAAAAATAATTGAGATGAAAGCTTCACCATTAATTAATTGGACTGAAGTTTGCGTTTATAGAACAGGTAAAGACTTAGAAGCTTTATGTGAAGTAAGATACGCAATTGAAAAAATAATTATTGTCAAAAGAGAGTCTGTTGAGCTATTGCCAAGGCTAGCAGACACTAGAAAAATTCAACATGAATTAGTTTTATTATATAAGCTTAAAGCTAGAAGTTTAGGAGAAGAACCTTATAGAAGATTGCATATCTATGCTAGCGAGTAGAATAATTATTAAAAATAATATATCCTGTAACTAGGATGGATACTCTAGATACAGAAAATCAGCTTTTGAATATTAATTAATAAGGAATTACTTATGAACACAACAACTATTTTTAACAGAGTACAGGGGATTGTAGCTCAACAATTAGGTGTAGAAGCTAGTAAAGTAACAAAAGAGGCTAATTTTGCAGATGATTTAGGGGCAGATTCTTTAGACACGGTTGAACTAGTTATGGCTATTGAGGAGGAGTTCGACATACAGATCCCAGATGAAGATGCTGAAAAAATCGCTAATTTAGGCCAAGCTATTGAGTTCATTGAAGAAGCTGTCTCTGGTAACTAGTCTATTAATTATTATATTCGGAGAGGGTGGGATTCGAACCCACGGAACCTCATCGGTTCATCTGATTTCAAATCAGACGCAATCAACCAACTCTACCACCTCTCCATCAGGTTAATGATACAAGATCAGAGTATCACAAATGAATTAATTGTACAATTAATCTTTGATACTACTTTTCCTATTGATTCTATTATTTGTGATTAGTGAAGATTTACAAATTAATACCAAAGGTTGATAATATTTTATATTAAACATAAAAAAAAAGCATTTTGTGTCTAATTAATGTATAACTCTGAGAACTAGCATAGGTTTAAATACTTCTATACTCTCGACTTAATCTTTTTCAAAATTAGCATGTAGTAAAAAGGTTGAAATACCTCAACTTTTAGTGAGGATTCTTTTAACCTAACAGGATGTAGACATAAAGAAGCCAATATTTTTTTACAGAAAATAAAGTTCTGCAAGACATGTTAGTCGATTTACGACTAACAATTAAGCTAGTTTATTGTTTTAAGTGATCAGCAGCAACAAAGTACAATCAGAATTCGGAGATTGTTTTATTCGTATGTACCTTCGCCTGTAAATTTCTTATTTACTGGGTTTGTATTTTTACCAATAGAGTGTTTTACATTATTAGTTGCTTCACGACCGTCATTAACCTTTTCCGGAACTACTCCATCCTTAGGGTGTAGATATTGAACTTCTCCGTTTGGAAAAATACGGTATATTTTAAAGTCACTAATTTTAAAAGAGAGTTTTAGCTGTCTACTTAGTGCTAAGCACTGCTCTTTTTTTGCAAGATACAATAGATTTTCGCCGCTCCGCATTATAGCGGCTCCACCTGTAGGCATCTCAAAAACTTGTTCTTTTGCACTTGTCCAAGTAATAGCATATTTCTCTTCAATTTCAGCAGCCCTTAGCCAACCACCAGTACTCCCACCAAATGTAGGAGAAGGCATTTTTAGGTTAATTGTACTTGTCATATTGCAAAGTCCTAGATTATATATATAATTATATATTAGTCTGATTAATCTCGATAACTGACCGAAAAGACACAAAGCTTCTAATTTACTACTTTTGTATTCTTAAAGACACTTAAATAATATTAAGAATAGTAAGAAGGGACTTATTTTTTGTTCCCAGACTGTATATATATGTATATATATTTATATATATAATTAATCAATCAAAATTTTTATGAAACTAGCATACTGGATGTACGCAGGTCCGGCACACATTGGAACATTGCGTATTGCAAGCTCTTTTAAAAATGTGCATGCAATTATGCATGCGCCGTTAGGAGATGATTATTTCGTGCGACTTGTTCATGATAACATTTATAAATGGAAGCATTGAAAAGGCATAAAAGGCCTTTTAACTATAAAAAACTACGGGTTAAGTTCCCGTCGCCATAAGAGCAGGGCGTTGCTCTTTATCTTAACTGAAGGACTTTTTTACTAGATTGTTTCTTAGACGTATTTAAGCATAAGAAAAGAGTTATCTAACTACGATGTATTGAATTGAAGCTTCATTACTTAGTCTAATTATTAAGTTTGAGATAAAGATATCTCAATAAAATTATTATGTATGTAATGGGATATATATACTAGCTCTAAATAATAAATTTCATGGAGTATAGTTCACATCTAAGGTTATGCAGTATTATTTTTTATGGAACAAGGTAAGGCTCATTTCATTAGAAAAAGTCAGATTGTAATATATATCTGTAAATAGCCAAAGGATTGGTTCTGAAGCCAACGCTTTATGTTTAACCTTTAAAGATATGCTGAAATAACCACTCAAGCTACATTATATGTTTTTAATACTAAGGTTTTCATGAGTAAAGAAATTAAAATTTATTTCAATACAGTGTTCTGGAGTTCTACCCATAAAGAAAATTTGTATTTATACATTTCCAGTCTTAAATCTAAAATATATAAATCAGCAAGTCAGAATAATTATAGTAAAATGTATAAACTGCAGAATCAATTAATTACTTCACCATCTGCAAGGATAATAGCTCTTAATTTGATATTAGAAAAAATCGAAACTGATAACAAGCCTGACTTTATCTATCCGAAAGAATTTTATCTTTCTGGGGAGTTAGATAATTTAAAGGTAGATATCAATAAATACTTAGGTAGATCATTTAGTGATAAAAAAAAAGTAGACTTAAAATATACTAAAAGTAATATAGTTAGTCTTGTATTAATTGACGCTATCAAGCCTTATTGTAATGCAATAAAAGATAAGATATCTAATTACATTGAAATACAAGATTATCAAAATATTGTGCCTTTGGTCAATGATGTGGTGGCAGAAAGAATACTAAAAAAGGACTATGTGTGTAGCTTGAATTTAGAGACTTTCTTTCCTAATATAGACAGAAGGTACCTATTTGCAAGAATATCAACTACTATCTTAGCTTCAGATCTGTTAAAGCATTATCTGAAGTCTCAACTATTGGCAAGATCAACTAAGAATGCTATAACATCTAGTTATGTAAACGATTTGAATCCTGACTTACAACTTGTAATTCTTATATTTTCATTCTTATGCTATTTAGTATTACTAGAAACATCATACATGTTACCCTTACAGACTTCTCATCAGAATACTTATAATTTGAGTTTGTTATGTACACAATATAGTATCATTAGCTATCAAGGTAGTATCATGTTATATAGTAAAAGTAAACAAACACTAAATTTTTTTACTACAATCTTTTACAAAGATTACTTCTCAACATGCTTATCTTAAGAGCGATAGCTTCTATAGAACGTCTAAAATATCACTTATACAATGTTATTTCCATAATTATTTTTTTGTGATAGGAAGTAATAATAAATTTTATACTTCTCCTAGTAAAGATTCTCAAAGACTTTTACTTTATCAAGTAAATATAATTTGCACTAAGTTTAAAGGTGATTCATTCTTTCACTTAGCAAACAGTCTGAATATTACCTTGAAAAAATGGATGGCATATTTTGGATCAACAAACAAACAAAAAATATTTACACTGCTTGATTACCTAATCTATTTAAAGCTTCGATCATTACTTTCTAAGAGGAAGTCAAACATCTCAGACTTAGGAAAACAATATTCTAGTTTCAATCTAAGATTAATGGATTTAAGGCTTTATTCCATTCAAGATACTTACTAGTTTAAACTGGTACTACTGTTAATAGCTTGAGAAAAGCCGTATGAGATGAAAGTCTCATGTACGGTTTTGAAGCCAAGTAAAAAATTTTACTTAGGGCAACAATGTAATGCGATCAATGCTGGAAAGAGACCGCAATTTTACACCAGTTACAGCAAGTATTGTTGATAGACACGTATTAGCAAGAGGTTCTCAAGAAAAAGTAGTAAACAATATTAGAAGAAAAGACAAAGAAGAAAACCCTGATTTAGTTGTCCTAACACCGACTTGTACTTCAAGTATACTACAAGAAGATTTACAAAACTTTGTAGATAGGGCAGCTTTAGAATCAGCAGCAGACATTATACTAGCTGACGTTAATCACTATAGAGTAAATGAATTGGAAGCAAGCGATAGGACGTTAGAACAAATAGTATCTTTCTATATAAAGAAAGCTATACTTAGCAACAGTTTATCAAAAGAAAAAACAGTAAAACCTTCTGTAAATATTATTGGTGTTCTAAGTCTAGGTTTTCATAATCAACATGATTTAGTTGATTTAAAAAGATTGTTTAGTGATTTAGATATTGAAGTCCACCAAATCATACCTGAGAACGCTTCAGTACATGATATTAAAAATTTGTCTCAAGCATGGTTTAACTTTATCCCTTACAGAGAGACAGGTTTGTTAACTGCTCAATTCTTAAAAGAAGAACTGGAGATGCCTTTTGTTGACATAACTCCTATGGGCATTCTTAATATTAAAGCTTGTGTTAGGCAAATTCAGTCAATTCTGAGTAACTTGGGTTCTAATAGAGATTATGAAAAATATTTAAGTGATCAGACTAAATATATCTCTCAAGCAGCTTGGTTTTCACGCTCTATTGACTGTCAGAATTTAACTGGAAAGACTGCAATTGTATTTGGAGATGCAACTCATGCAGCCTGTATCACACAAATTTTGTCAGAAGAGATGGGCATAGATGTACTATGGTCAGGTACCTATTGTACCAACGACAAAGAGTGGTTTAGAAAAAAAGTTAAACCCTTTTGCAGAGAGGTTGTGATCACTGATGATCATAATGTTGTTGGGGATCTAATAGCTAAAACAGAACCTAATGCTATTTTTGGAACACAAATGGAAAGACATATAGGGAAAAGACTAAATATTCCTTGCGGAGTAATCTCTTCGCCAGTTCACATACAAAATTTTCCTTTGAGTTATAAACCTTTTTTAGGATACGAAGGTACCAATCAAATTGCAGATTTAATTTACAACTCATTTACGTTAGGCATGGAAGACCATCTACTAGACCTATTTGGAGGACATGATACGACTGATGTGTTAACTAATACCTTAACTGCAGATAATGATATTATCTGGGATGCAAGTGCCTTTGCTGAACTTTCTAAAGTTCCTGGCTTTGTTAGGGGAAAAGTGAAAAGAAATACCGAGAAATATGCTTGTCAAAAAGGTTATACAGAAATTAATCTAGAAATCATGTATGAAGCTAAAGAAAAAGTGAATACTTAATATAATATTAAGTTATCACATTTTTATCTACTGTACATAAACATTAGTTTGTGTACAGTATCTTATTTTACAATTAGACTCGTGTCCTGAGATTCAATAGGCTTTATCAAAAATAGTCTAATTAAGTTGATTACTAACTCAAAATAACACGGAGCTTTTTTAAAAAATAACTGAATTGGGTTTATATTCTCAAGGTTACAATTAATTAACAAGTTATTTTGTTTGGCACACTCATCTAAACGTTTGAAAAAATAAGGATGATCTACATTCAAAGCAATAGGAAAAACTCTAGAAGCACTTTCGTTAGTTTTACGTATTACTTGCATGTCATATTGTCTTGAATCTAAGCCAATAGTGTTATAAAAACTTGATCTTTGAAAATCATTTAAATACATAGTAGCAAATACACTTAACAAGAAAAAACGACACCATAGCTTTGACTCAGTATTTTTTAAAAAATGAGGTTGTGACTTTAATAGTGCCGCAAAAAAGTCACCATGTCGGTTTTCATCTTGACACCAATTCTCAAAAAAACGAAAGATTGGATAGATTCTATGGCTTGGATTTGCCTCAAGATGTCTATAGATAGTTATATATCTCCAGTAGCCAATCTTTTCAGATAGATAGGTTGCGTAAAATATAAATTTTGGAGAGAAGAATGTATACTTTCTATTTTTAGTTAAAAAACCAAGGTCAAGAGACAGATTAAAGTCCCCCATAGCTTTATTCAAGAATCCAGCGTGCCTTGCTTCGTCTCTAGACATTAGTAAAAAGCATTCTGCTACAATAGGGCTACTATTCTGCAGTCTTCTAGAAAGTTCTTTATATAATAAAAAACCTGAAAATTCAGCTGTACAGGACCTTTCTAAAAACTCTACAAACAGTGATCTAGTCTGTACGTCTAAAGAATTCCATGATTGATTAAACTCGTTATCACGTATAAAATGTTGCTTATTATAGTCAGCTCGAAACTCTTCTAAGATTGCATCGAATTCATCTCTATTAAGAGAGATGTCTAATTCTGCCATTTCCTTAAAATCAGTTGTATAAAAACGTGGTGTTAACAATGTCTCTTTAACTGGAGATGTGCCTTGTTTTAAAGTGCTTTGCATTGATCAATAATGTGTAATATTTTTTGACTTCCGTATGTACTGACAACTATTCAGGTATGAATACTAAAATTTGTAAAAACTAAATTTTATTTAAGATTCTTAAATATTGTGACGGTTTTCAACTCTTAAAGTGTAAATTTAGGAGTTTTGCAGCACAATATATTTCCTTCAAGACGCCAAATCTATTTTCTTAATTATTTCCTTAGAATTTTATATAATTATTTATCATAATATAGAATTATCATAATTATCATTATATACTAAATATAATTAAATGTATGTGCTTATTATTTTAGCTAAGTAAACGGAGAAATAGAATGGATATTATTAGTTTAGGATGGGGATCTTTCATGGCTGTATTTACCTTTTCTATTGCTTTAGTAGTATGGGGAAGAAACGGATTTTAGGTATAGGGAAGTATCTTAAACAGTTATTATGATTATATTCTTAATTACAAATATATAATAAATATACAATAAGGAACAAAATGGGTAGTGAAATAATAAATGCGGCACTACTAAGCTCTACAATGATCTTGTTTGGTTTAGTTCTAGGCTTTGTGTTGCTCAAAGTACAAGGTGAATAAGCCCAAAAGATAACTGATATTTTTAGTGTATGATAGATATTATCAAATATATCATACCTTTTTTTTAATTTAACTATGAAAGTTCTCTGGTATTCAATTAGTCTATTTTTAATTATCTTAGTATTAATTAATAACCCTAAGTCGGAAGGCGTTAAAGGTTTAAATATTCAAAATAAGCTATTCACTGCTAATCGTAAAACAACTAATACAGTTGAAATCTTAACAGGACTATCTGTGACTATTTTTTTAGGTCTTACTGTTATTTTATCAGCATATTATGAATATTAACGCAATATTTGTAACATATCATCTCTACTAAATCTTAGCATATGTCACCTAAGCCTGATTTTTGTCCCGTCCCTTTTGATCAGCAGCCAATAAATGAATATGAAGCACTGAAAAAATCGCCACTTTTTAATTGGTCAACCACAACAAATAATCAATTTTTCGGTCAGTTATTGTTGCTATTCACATTATTTTACTGTATCGGTATTTCTATTAACTGGTCTATTATAGTAACTCATAAACTTTCGGCTTTACTACTTATTAACAGTCTAATTTTTTCAGTATTGATAATAGAAATTATAATGGTTAGATTATATCTCGGTTGGTCATACGTATTTAAACGTCTTGCAAGTGCCACTATTTTTTATGAAGAATCTGGTTGGTATGATGGCCAGTTGTGGATAAAATCAGCTACACTGTTAACACAAGACCGTTTAATAGGAATTTACCAAGTAAAGCCAGTATTGCTACGTGTTAAAAATATATTTTTTATAACATCTGTCATATTATTAAGTACGTTTATTATCAGCTCCCAAGTATTATAATTTGGTTAAAATAGGTAAGTTACCCATATCTAACTAAAAATAAATTGGTACTTGCATTTAGAATAGAAATAAATTAATATACAGTTACATGATTTAATCAACGCGGGGTAGAGCAGTCTGGTAGCTCGTCGGGCTCATAACCCGAAGGCCAATGGTTCAAATCCATTTCCCGCTATACATTATATTACAATATAACGATTTCAGGTTTAAATTAGATAGTAGTAGTAAACTTTATCATTTTTGTAACATTATGCATACTGTCATATTTCAGCCTGCCACACATTATGTTACTATAAACCATGATGACATGTACTTTAAGGAAAGAGTGTTATATCTTAAATTAACTATAGATTATATGAGTAAGTTGTTATGACATCAGAAATTGAGTATTTAAGAGTTGGAACACAGGCACCTGATTTCGACGCTACTGCTGTTTATGACCAAGAATTTTTTCCAGTTAAGCTTAGTGATTATCGTGGGAAATATGTTGTACTATTCTTTTACCCGCTAGATTTTACTTTCGTCTGTCCAACTGAAATTACAGCCTTTAGCGATCAATATGATCGTTTTAAAAAGTTGAACACAGAAGTTCTAGGTGTTTCCGTTGATAGTGAATATGCACATTTAGCTTGGTTACAAGCAGATCGTGAAGTCGGTGGGCTCGGGAATTTAGACTATCCCTTAATATCAGATCTGAAGAAAAACATTAGTAAAGCTTATAATGTTTTAAGTAGTGACGGTGTAGCATTGCGAGGCTTATTTATCATTGATAAAGAAGGTATTCTTCAGCATTTACTGGTAAATAATCTAGCCTTTGGTCGTAGTGTAGAGGAAACGTTAAGGACATTGCAAGCTATACAATATGTTCAATCTCATCCAGATGAAGTATGTCCAGCAGATTGGCAACCAGGCGATCGTACTATGGCACCAGATCCAAGTAAATCCAAAGAATATTTTAGTGCAATATAAAATTGCAAACTTTTGTTATGAAATTTATTGGTTTCTAACTTTTAAAAAGTGAGTTTTCTAAAAAGCTAAATTCTAAAATTCTTATCATCAATCGTTTACAATTATAAGGAAAACGCAATGACAATTAATTTAGCAGACGAGCTACGTCAAGGTACTACTAAGTCACATAGTATGGCAGAAAATGTAAGTTTTGTAAAATCTTTCTTAGGTGGAGTAGTTGACAAAAAGTCTTATCGACAATTGGTTGCAAATTTATATTTTGTTTACGTCGCCATGGAAGAAGAGATGTTACATCATCAAAACAACGGAGCTATCAAACCAATCTATTTCCCCGAACTTAACCGTAAATTAAGTTTAGAGCAAGATCTAATATATTACTACGGCAAGAATTGGGAAGAACAAATTGAAGCATCTGATGCTACACAAGTATATGTAAGACGAATACGCGATATTAGTTCAAGTCAGCCAGAATTACTTGTAGCACACGCTTATACAAGATATATGGGAGATTTATCTGGTGGACAGATATTAAAAAAAATAGCTCAGAATGCAATGAATTTGTCGACCAATGAAGGTACAGCATTTTATGATTTTGAGGAACTCGAAGATGAGAATGGTTTTAAACAAATTTATCGTAATCAATTAAACTGTATCTTATTATCAGAAGAGCAAGTTGCAGATATTATTGCTGAAGCAAATATCGCATTTACATTAAATATGAAAATGTTTCAAGAACTTAATTCTAATTTCATCAAAATCATGATTATGTTACTATTAAATGCAGTTCGGAATTTACAAATAAGCAAATAAATTTTTGGATTATAGAACTAGTAATCCTCAAAACTGTATGTATAATAGCCTCTTTGAATTCTAAATAGCCAGATAAATCTAAGCATTATTTCAATTAGTTAGTAGTATAAAATACTACATAAGATAAATAGTTATTTGAAATTATACTTATTTACTAAAGTATATTACCTCATTTATTAAAATTACCCATAGAAGACTAAATGCCCAAACTTAAAACATCTTCTTCAATATCGAAAAGATTTAAGGTTACAAGAAGAAAGAAAATGGTACGACACAAAGCACACCGAAGCCACTTATTGGAAAAAAAGTCACCTAAAAGAAAACATAACCTCTCTAAAACAGTTGTAGTGAATAGTTGTGACAAAAAAAGACTAATGCTTAAAATAAATAATTAAATTTCAATAACATATAATTTTCATATGACCCGAGTAAAACGAGGAAATGTTGCAAGAAAACGAAGAAAAAAGATACTAAATTTAGCACAAGGATTTAGGGGTGCGCACTCTGGACTATTTAGAACAAGTAATCAACAGGTTTTAAAAGCTTTAAAATATTCGTATGTTGGTCGTAAAAACCGGAAACGAGAATTTCGACGTTTGTGGATCTGTCGTATTAATGCTGCAACAAGATTATATGATATTAAATATAGCAGATTTATGCATTTATTAAAAGAGTCTAACATTGGATTAAATCGAAAAATGCTAGCTCAACTAGCAATAATTGATCCGAGAAGCTTTGAAGCTCTAATCCAAGAAGTTTCTAAATAGGTATTAGTTTACAGAAAGATTAATGACTCTGTGTACAATAATAAGTTAGGATAAAAGTTGCACTCCGTCATATTAATTAATCCTTTCCAATACATATGAGCTAACTTTTACTAAATTACAGTAGTCCTCGTATTCTATATCTTTAGAAGAACTGAAGATATTAATAGCTGCTTGAATATGTTCTGCAGCTAAATCCTTAGCCTTATTAATCCCTTGTGTTTTACTTATTAAATTGATTGCTTGTCCGACATCAGACTCTCCTTCAAATTCGTTATCTATAAGATTTTGTAATTCGGGAGATTCAGTTAATGCAAACAAAATAGGAGCTGTAAGATTACCATTTTTGAGGTCAGACCCACTAGGTTTGCCCAGCTCGTCTGGCTTGCCTATTATATCCAATATATCGTCAACAATCTGGAAGGCCAAACCTAAGTGTTTACCGTACAGATAACACTTATCTTGCTCCCTAGCACTGACTTCACTTAAAATAGCTGACCCTTTACAGCTAGCTGCAATTAATGATGCAGTTTTATAAAAAGACTTTTCGATATATTCATTTACCATAATTCTAGTATCAAAGCTTACAAGTCCTTGTCTAACTTCTCCTTCAGCAAAATCAGTGATTACCTTCGATATTGTTTTGACTACAGCTAAGTTATCCAAGTTAGCTAAATACCAAGATGACTGTGCAAATAAGAAATCACCTGCTAATACTGCAATTTTAGTACTAAACATATTGTGTACAGTAGGAACACCTCTACGAGTTGTACATTCATCAATTATGTCATCATGTACAAGACTTGCTGTATGTATGATTTCTGTAATTTCTGCTAGTCGTTCATGTGAGTAGAAAACTCTACTATTTGTTTTGCCCAGCATAGCTTTTGCAATCAAAATCACAATAGTGGGTCGAATTCTTTTTCCACCAGCGGTAAATAAATGTTCAGAAGCAGCATGCAAGACTGGGTGTCGAGCACCTACCATGGATTGTAAATTATGGTTTAAAGTTAGTAAATCTTTGTCAATCGTAGAGAAAATATTTTCAGATGTCATCTTATTTTATGATTGCTTCAAAAGCAGTAGAGTAGATATAATATATTTTGCATATATTATATTCATATGCACGTTAGTTGAGACTTAAATATTATAACATATTTTTCTTCATCTTATCTAATATTATAATACTTGACATATATGCTGTAAAACGATGATTTTATACAGTATTTTGCAAAGAGGAATAGAGTCTAATAATTAATTATATTTATGCTATTATAACTCCTAGTTGAACTTATATTATACCTCATAAAGGTGCCAGATCTTTTATAAGAACTCAAAGAAAATATTGTCAACAGCATATTATTTTAACAAAATATAATTCTGCAATTATTCAGATAATGGAGGTAATTACATTGCATATGAAAGAAAAAGTAGTTTTGCCAGTTATACACAGTCAAAATTACAAGATTAATAAAGAAGAAGCTCTATTAATATATCAAGATATGATGCTTGGCCGTAGTTTCGAAGACATGTGTGCACAAATGTACTATAGGGGAAAGATGTTCGGTTTTGTTCATCTATATAATGGTCAAGAAGCTGTATCAACAGGAGTAATTAAAGCTTTACAAGAACAAGACTATGCTTGTAGTACTTATCGAGATCACGTACATGCATTGAGCAAAGGTGTTCCTCCACAAGAAGTCATGGCTGAACTTTTTGGAAAAGAGACCGGTTGCAGTAAAGGACGTGGTGGTTCAATGCATATTTTTTCTGCAAAACATAACTTCCTCGGTGGTTTTGCTTTTATTGGAGAGGGAATTCCAGTAGCCACGGGAGCGGCATTCCAAAGCATCTATAGTAAACAAGTTCTACAAAGCACAGAAGACATTCAGGTAACGGCCTGTTTTTTTGGAGATGGTACTACCAATAATGGTCAATTTTTTGAATGTCTAAATATGGCCGTTCTTTGGAAACTTCCGATTATATTTGTTGTTGAAAATAATCAATGGGCAATTGGTATGGCTCATCATCGTTCAGCATCAACTCCAGAAATTTATAAAAAAGCGGAAGTTTTTGGATTACCAGGAATAGAAGTAGACGGCATGGACGTTTTAGCTGTAAGAGAAGTAAGTCTCGCTGCCGTAAAAAGAGCTAGACTAGGAGAAGGTCCGACGCTGATCGAAGCACTAACATACCGCTTTAGAGGACATTCGTTGGCTGACCCTGATGAACTAAGATCCCGTGACGAAAAAGCAGCTTGGGTAGCTAGAGATCCAATTATTAGACTAAAGAATTATATGCTGGTTAATAATTTGGCAAACCTGGAGGAATTAAAAGATATAGAAGATATTGTTCATAAACAGATAGAAGAATCAGTTGACTTTGCTTTATCTAGCCCAGAACCTGATATTAAGGATCTAAGAAAATATCTATTTGCTGATGATAAGATTTAATGATTTAAAATAAACTGACTTAACAATAACAATATGAAAAAAACATTGATGTTTGATGCCTTACGTGAGGCTACCGATGAAGAAATGGATAAAGATAAACGTGTTCTAGTTATTGGAGAAGATGTAGGACATTATGGTGGATCTTATAAAGTAACAAAAGGACTACATGCTAAATATGGAGATTTAAGAGTTCTAGATACTCCAATTGCTGAGAATAGTTTCACTGGGATGGCTATTGGCGCAGCCATGACTGGTCTAAGACCTATAGTAGAAGGAATGAATATGAGTTTCTTACTGCTAGCATTTAATCAGATCTCAAATAATGCTGGTATGTTAAGATATACATCTGGTGGGAATTTTAAAATTCCTATTGTAATAAGAGGACCAGGAGGTGTAGGAAGGCAGTTAGGAGCTGAACATTCACAGAGGCTTGAAACTTACTTTCAAGCCATTCCAGGTTTGAAAATCGTTGCTTGCTCTACTCCATACAATGCCAAAGGCTTACTTAAAGCAGCTATTCGAGACAATAATCCCGTTATTTTTTTTGAACATGTATTGTTATATAACTTACAAGAAGATATCCCTTTAGAAGAATATGTATTGCCACTAGATAAAGCTGAAGTTGTGAAGAGAGGCTTAGACCTTACTATAATTACCTATTCTCGAATGCGACATCATGTAATGCAGGCCGTAGATATCTTAGTACAAGAAGGATATAATCCTGAGGTAATTGATTTGATATCATTAAAGCCTCTAGATATTAAGACAATTGCAGAATCAATTAAAAAGACTCATTTGGTCATTATTGTGGAAGAATGTATGAAAACAGCGGGTATTGCCGCTGAGTTAATTGCACAAATTAATGAGCAGGTATTTGATGAATTAGACGCACCTGTTGTGAGACTTTCTTCTCAAGATATACCTACACCGTATAACGGGAAATTAGAGCAAGCAACTGTAATCCATCCTCAACAGATCATAGAAGCTGTAAAAAGATTAGTTAAGCTTAAAGCTTGATAGAAGAATCACTTTTTAAGGGCTTTAGATATAGCCCTTTGTAGATTCATCTTAGAAGCCGTATCTAATTAGAAGTTAATTTCAGCAGCTTGGACTTTTTCCCACTGTTTTTTCTTCAAGACAAAGAAGATTTGTGCAATTGTTAACACAACAAGAAAAGCAATCATAGCCCTAACTCTAGCTGGACTCTGCAATACGATTTCAGTCTCATTCTGGCCGAACCCACCTACGTTAGGATCTTGAGTGAGTGCTTGATCAACAGAAACATTATCACCTGTCTTAACCAGTAGATTTAAACCTTTTGGTACAGATTCTGTAATACTGTCTTGATTATTTTTTATAATATTAACTGTATATCCGCCTTTATCAAGTGCTTGAATATCAGTAATTTTTCCAGCAGTAGAAGAAACTACTTGATTATTGTTAGTCTTTTCTCCGGTTGGATAGATCTGTCCTCTACCTCTATTTCCTCCAACAAAAACAGGATATTTTAAGAAGTATGAATTTTTATCTTTAGATGGATCTGGTGATAGAATTGGAAAAACTATCTCTTTATTTTTATCACCTGGAATCGGACCCACGACTAAAATATTATCTTTATCGGTACTGTAAGGTTGTATATACACTCCCTTTGTCTTAGCTTTGATCTCTTCCGACAACATATTGCTAGGTGCCAACTTAAAGCCTTTGGGCAAGATAACTACTGCCCCAACATTTAATGATCCTTTCGTCCCTCCTCCCAAGACTTGCTGGGATTGTGTATCATAAGGAATTTTCACTACTGCTTCAAAAACTGTATTAGGCAATACGGCTTTAGGTGCTTCTATTTCGACAGGTTTCTGAGCTAAATGGCAGTTAGCACAAACAATACGCCCAGTTGCCTCTCGTGGATTATTGTAAGCTTGTTGTGCATAGATAGGAAAAGCATGTGATGGCAATGAATAGATACCACTTATACAAGATATTCCTAAGATTATAAGTAGGGAAGATTTTAATTGATTGCTGAATCTGATGAAATTATTGAATGGCATATTAAATACGATTAAATTAAAAAAAAGAATTATTCTGTTAACGATTTATGATATTAATAAATTATAACTATTATAGTGCTAAGATATTCATTAATAGTGAATAATACAGATTAAGTCTATTCACTTCCAATATTATTTCTCTACATTTATTGCATTTACTTATTATATTATAGAATAAATAAAATAAGTGTTTATTTTTTTAATACAATAAGAATCATAACTCCTGTAAAGTATAAAATTAAAATAGCAGATGACAGAATAAGTTGAGTAAACGGATCGGTGGATGGTGTTAATATTGCTCCTATTATTGTTGATAGTACAACTATGTACTTCCAAGCTGAAAGCATTTGTGTAGATGTAATAATATTCAACAGTCCCAAAAATATTTGGAGAATAGGAATTTGAAAGGCAAGTCCTGTGCTCAAAAGCAATAATAATATAAAATCGAAGTATTGTTCAAATGACCATATTGGTTCTATAATTTCCGAACCATACTTAATAAAAAATGCTAAAGCAGCAGGCGCTAAAACATAGTAACCAAAAGCAATACCCACAAAGAATAAAACTATTGAACCAATGAGAGATGGGATCACAAAACTGGCTTCGTCTTTGGTCAAGCCAGGCAATATAAATTTAATAACTTGATAAATAGCAAAAGGACAACTTAATAGTATTCCAGCGTATATAGCAATTTTCATTGAAACAAAGAAATATTCACCTGGCGCAAGCTGCAAAAATTTTACTCCAGTAGCTGGTTCTTGCAAGAAGAGAGTAAGCTCCTTTAATGTAGTAAACGAGAATACAGTGGCTGTAACAAAAACTACTATAACTGTTAATAAACGGTATCTTAGCTCTCCTAAATGTTCAGCTACTGACATTTCATTATCATTGCCATCTGTATTCTCTCCACTAGCAGACGATTTTATAGACATTGTAATTGTGTATATGTGTATTTAATTTTAAATATAGAGAAGATCAATACAGTTTGAATATAATGAGTAGCAAGTATCTATGTCCTTTCAATTGTATACTTTAAAATCCTTTTGAGCACATTAAGTATTACAAAAGATATCTTTATTCAAAGTAGTTTTATTTCTAATTATAATATGTTATGTGAGAGATAATTTACTTTAAGTACAGTAATCTATTCTTAAACTATTTATGTTTAAAGAATTGTTTCTGTAAATATAATGCATTGTTAAGTTAAGGAGATTTAAACTATGAGTGTTAAGGCAAGTGGTGGAAGCCCGGTAGCTAAACCACAGCTTTACCGGACTGCATCAATCTCAGCGATTATACAAGCAGAGCAACAAGACAGATTTTTACAGCTGGGGGAATTAAATCAGTTAATAACTTTTTTAAATTCAGGGAATAAAAGACTTGCTGTAGCTGACATATTAACCCAAAATGCAAACTTACTAGTTGCTAAAGCAGCTGATAAGATTTTTACGGGGGGGGCAGCAATATCCTATCTTGAGCGGCCTCAAGCTTCTTTTCTATCAGAGGATCCTAGTGCTAGGAATGCAGGAGTAAAGCCAACTATCAGCCAGAAAATTCAAAAATCTAAACTTCCAGTTGTGGTTGCCAATTTAGATGAAGCAACTCCAGTAGGATTTAAACCGATTAATGTTGTCCGTTATGGAACAACTAGAATGAAGAAATCGTTGAGGGATTTAGACTGGTTTTTAAGATATTTGACCTATGCTATTGTTGCAGGCGATCCCAACATCTTATCTGTTAATATAAGAGGATTAAGGGAATTAATAGATAATGCATGTTCAAGTGCAGCAGCGAGTGTTGCCCTAAGACAAATGAGAAAAGTAGCCGTAACACTATTCAAAAATGATCAAGAGGCAACAGATCTAGTTCTCGAGTACTTTAATATAGTAATCAGTGAATTTGATGCGGCTGGTTTAACAGATATTACCCGGAGGCGACAATTTGGAACTGCACAAGGATTAAGACTGCCACAAAGTTATGCACAAGCCGGTACTTCCCGACAAAAATTTGCAATGAAGTCAAATTTATCTGTAGATGAAAAAAATAGTATTGTTAGAGCATGTTATAGACAAGTTTTTGAAAGAGATATTCAAAAAGGATACAGTCTATCATTCTCTGACATCGAATCACAGGTGAAAAATGGGCAGTTATCAATTAAAGAATTTATTCGTTCTCTTGGAAAGTCAGAGACATATCGAAAACAATTCTTAGAACCTTTCGTAAATAGTAGAGCCCTAGAATTAGCGTTTCGGCACTTTCTAGGAAGGGGACCCAGTTCTTTAAGTGAGTTTCAAACATTTTTTGCTATACTTTCAAGTAGGGGGCTGCCTGGTCTTGTGGATAGTTTAATTAACTCAAGTGAGTATGCTGATTATTTTGGAGAAGAAACTGTTCCATATTTACGTAGTTTGGGTGAAGAACCTCAAGAATGCCGCAATTGGGGACCACAAATTAATCTATTTAATTATAGTGCACCTTTTCGTAAAGTTCCCCAGTTTTTAACCCTCTTTAGCAACTATAACCAAGCACTTCCTGATCAACATCCTTACGGTCAAGGAAATGATCATCTACTTATCCAATTTGGTGCAATTTTTACTAAAGACACAGTTAATCCTAAAAGTCGACCTGCTTTCTTTGGCAAAGACACGCGTAGACTTTTAATACGCAGAGGTCCTGGTATTTACAACCAGATTAGTTCACCTGAGTTAAGATCTAAAAATGCAGGTTCACTTGGACCTGTTATATTTAAATTCAGCTCTCAGAGGAATAACTCGTCTAATCAAACAACTATATTAAATCAGTCTGTGATTAATGCAGTTTATCTAAGGGTATTTGGGCGTCAGGTTTATCAAGAAGAATTATTAAACTTTAAGCTTGTTGAGAGTAAAGTAAAAGATGGAAATCTTTCAGTAAAAGAGTTTGTAAGATATCTCTCAAAATCAGCAGCTTTTAGAGCTCTATATTGGGAACCTTTATATGTTTGTAAGGCTATAGAATATATCCATAACAGATTACTTGGAAGACCAACTTACGGTAGACAAGAAATTAACCAATATTTTAATATTGCTTACAAGCAAAATTATTACAAAGTAATAGATACTATCATTGATAGTCCAGAGTATGCAGAAGCATTCGGTGATAATACTGTTCCTTATGAAAGATACTTAACTTCTAGTGCTATTTCAATGCGTTCTATCCGCCAGAATCCAACCTATGCTACATCAAGTACTACAGTTGACCGTTTTATACAGCTAGGTAAAGTTAAGGATCCTGTAAGTTCTAGTAATTTAGATCGTAAAATTAAACAAGGTGTAACCCCAATGAGGGACCAAACTGTTGTTTTTGAGTTAACAAGTAAAGATACTGGTAATGTCCATAGTCTAGAAATTTTGTTGAGGGCTGCTTACAGACAAATTTTTGAGAGAGACATTAATCCTTTTAGCTTGGGCTATGAGTTAACAGAGTTAGAGCGTGCATTTACACAGGGTGAGTTGAGTGTTAAACAACTAGTAGGTAAACTCGGGGAATCATCTCTATATCTAAAAGAATTCTATCAACAGTACCCAAATACAAAGGTTATTGAACTAGGAACAAAACATTTCTTAGGTAGAGCTCCTAATAATCAGGCAGAAATCAGGTATTATAATCAGATACTAGCTTCACAAGGACTAAAAGCTTTTATTCAAAGCTTAGTAAATAGTAATGAATATGCTACGATATTTAGTGAGAATATAGTACCATACCGCCGCTTTCCTACGTTGCCTGCGGCAAACTTTCCGAATACAGAGCGTCTTTATAATAACTTTACAAAACAAGATCCAGGCATTGTTATTCCTAGTTTTCAAGCTGCTATAGGAAATCAATAAAGTTTCCGTTACCACTATTAACTTTCTTGCTTTGGTACTTCGCTATACATATCTATTATTGAGCGTTATAAGCATCACAAATTATTCCTTATCATATATTTTATAAATTAGGAGTAATTTATAATATATTATGAATAGGTCTACTAAAGATTTAGATTACCATTATCTTTAGCCTTTATAAATATGCGTCAGCCTAAAAGGAGTTTAATCTATGAGTATTGTTACTAAGTCAATTGTAAATGCAGATGCAGAAGCAAGATATTTAAGTCCTGGAGAGCTAGATAGAATAAAGAGCTTCGTACTATCTGGCCAAAGAAGACTAAGAATAGCACAAATTCTTACAGAAAACCGTGAGCGTATTGTAAAGCAAGGAGGACAGGAATTGTTCCAAAAACGTCCTGACGTAGTATCGCCCGGTGGTAATGCTTATGGAGAGGAAATGACCGCAACTTGCTTACGTGATCTAGACTACTATCTAAGGCTTGTTAGTTATGGTATTGTAGCTGGGGATGTTACACCTATCGAAGAAATTGGCTTAGTTGGTGTTAAAGAAATGTATAACTCTTTAGGTACTCCAATTTCTGGAGTTGCTGAAGGTGTACGCTCTATGAAAAATGTTGCTTGCGCATTGTTGTCAGGTGAAGATTCAGCTGAAGCAGGATTCTACTTTGATTATACTTTGGGAGCAATGCAGTAATTAAGATATACTAATGTTTTTGATATTTTGATCTATACAATTTAATTTATTCTTAAGGACAATATAATAATATGCAAGATGCAATTACTTCTGTAATTAATGCAGCTGATGTACAAGGCAAGTATCTAGATGACAGTTCAGTAGAAAAATTAAGAGGATATTTTCAAACAGGTGAATTAAGAGTAAGAGCTGCTGCTACGATTGCAGCAAATGCAGCTACTATTATTAAAGAATCAGTAGCTAAGTCATTATTATACTCTGATATCACTCGTCCTGGTGGTAACATGTACACGACTCGTCGATATGCAGCATGTATTAGAGACTTAGATTATTACCTGAGATATGCAACATATGGTATGCTTGCAGGTGACCCTTCAATCTTAGATGAAAGAGTTCTAAATGGTCTAAAAGAAACATATAATTCTTTAGGTGTACCAATTGGTGCTACAATACAAGCTATTCAAGCCATGAAAGAAGTGACAATAGGATTAGTAGGACCTGATGCAGGAAAAGAAATGGGCTTATACTTCGACTATATTTGCTCTGGTTTAAGCTAATAAGATACACAATATGTTCTGTATAATAAAAAAAGATAATAGTATATGTTTTGAGTATATACTATTATCTTTTTAAGATTAATTAATTGCCAACACTGGCAAGAGCTTGTAATCTAGCTCTTGCTTTTCTAATATTTTGTGTTGCCTCTATTTTATCTTTATTGCTGCTAGCTTCTTCAAATAAAGCAGAAGCTTTATCCAAGCTTTGTTGTGCTGCTTCTGCATCAATCTCAGATAGCTCTTCAGCTCCATTTACTAAAATAGTAATGATATCATTTTCGACCTCAGCAAACCCACCTAGCAATACAATAGGAATCCACTCTTTATCAATTCTTACTCTCATTACTCCTATATCCAAAGCAGTCAATAATGGAATATGTCCAGTTAAGACTCCAAGCTGACCTGTACTACTGGGGAGTATAATCTCTTTTGCTATTGCATCCCAAACAGTTCTGTCTGGTGCAATCACTCGTATTGTTAATGTCATAATAATATCTAACCTTTTAATGTTTCGGCTTTAGAGATAGCTTCATCAATGCCTCCTACTAGATAAAAAGCTTGTTCAGGTAAGTCATCAAGCTCACCGTTAAATATCATCTGAAATCCTTTGATTGCATTTTCCAAGGATACGTATTTTCCAGGTGAACCTGTAAACACTTCAGCGACAAAAAACGGCTGAGAAAGGAATCTCTCAATTTTTCTTGCTCTAGACACAGTTAATCTATCTTCTTCAGATAGTTCATCTAATCCTAGGATAGCAATAATATCCTGTAGTTCTTTGTATCGTTGTAGGGTAGATTTGATTTGTTGTGCTGTAGCATAATGTTCTTCTCCAACAATACCTGGTTGTAGCATTGTCGAAGTAGAATCTAAAGGATCTACTGCAGGATAAATACCTTTAGCCGCTAAACCTCGAGATAGAACAGTTGTAGCATCTAAATGAGCAAAAGTTGTAGCAGGTGCAGGATCTGTTAAATCGTCGGCTGGCACATATACTGCTTGAATCGAAGTAATGGAACCTTGCTTTGTAGAAGTTATTCTTTCTTGTAGTGCTCCCATTTCAGTCGCCAATGTTGGCTGGTAACCTACTGCAGATGGCATTCTACCTAATAATGCCGATACTTCTGATCCAGCCTGTACAAATCTAAAAATATTATCGATAAATAATAATACATCTTGCTGGTTAATGTCTCTAAAATACTCTGCCATTGTTAAGGCAGTTAATCCCACTCTCATTCTAGCTCCCGGTGGTTCATTCATTTGACCATAAACCAAAGCAACTTTTGAGTTTGTTAAGTTTTCTTTGTCAATAACTTTGGACTCTTTCATTTCTTCATATAGATCGTTCCCTTCTCGAGTTCTTTCACCTACTCCGCCAAAAACAGAAACACCGCCATGTGCTTTAGCAATATTATTAATTAATTCCATAATTAATACAGTTTTTCCAACTCCAGCGCCACCAAACAAACCAATCTTACCGCCCCTTCTATAAGGAGCTAATAAATCAACAACTTTAATACCAGTTTCGAAAATAGATGGTTTTGTTTCCAGTTGAGTGAATTCTGGAGCTGATCTATGAATAGGAAGATTAGTATCTGTAACTACAGCCCCCAAATTATCAACTGGTTCACCAAGAACATTAAAAATTCTCCCTAGAGTTGGCAATCCAACTGGAACGGTAATCGGAGACCCTGTATCTATAACTTCAATACCTCGTTTCAAGCCTTCAGTTGAGCTCATAGAAACGGCGCGAACTCTATTATCTCCTAAAAGCTGCTGTACTTCACATATTATAACTCCTTCAGGTCCTTTTACAATCAGTGCATTAAAGATTTTTGGTAGTTTACCATTAGCAAACTCAATATCCAGTACAGGACCAATAATTTGTGTAACCGAGCCATTATTTGTTTGTGCAACCATTGATTATTTATGTAGTAATTTAGACAATAGATTAAATTTCATGAGCAATGAATGTAAAAAGACAACTCAGATCTAACTAAAAGTGTAATAACATTCTGTTACCATATAATATTGTAAACCAAAAAATTGATTTTTGCATATAAATCAAACTTTTTAGAAGCTGTTATCAGCAGTTTGACGGCCAGTTGTCTTTAGCCAGTTTTGAGCTTCTATATAGTTATTTGGTGCCAAGTAGATAGCCTGCTGCCAATAGCTAGCAGCTTTATCAAACATACTTTTTGAGATATCTTTTTTATTTTTTTCAGAAGCTTTCACTCCTTGATAATGATAGATTACAGCTATATTATTCAGTGCTTGAGGCAACTTTGTATTTAATTCTAGCGCTTTATGGTAATATTCTAGTGCTTTGATATGTTCTCCATTACTAGAGTAAATTAAGCCGATATTATAAAGTATATAACTGCGATCATACGGATCTTCCTCTAGGCCAAGAGCCTCATAGTAGTTTTCTAAAGCTTCAGCATACTCACCTTCTGATTGCGCTGACATGCCGTCTCGATAGTAACAAAAAGCTTCCTTTTCTTCCTTGCTTGTTGGAAGCACTTTCAGGACAATATCAGCTAATACGGTAAATGTCTTATCAATGAAATTATCATTTTTTTGGGAACGTGACATAATTACACCTCCATATTTAAGTTGTATTTATCAATAAATAGAATTTAAACCAGTTGCCTTTACTTTATTTATATCATATTTTTAAGATTATGTAATAAAGTTATCTATTACATTAGAAACTATATCGTTATCACTACTGTTAAATTACAAGAAAAATCCATGATCCCCTACAGAAAACATAAATGCGAAGAATTAAGTAGTCTTTTTCAATTTAAAGCAGAACTGGCCAGTACACATCCAAATAATATAGATAAAAGTTGGCTACAATTACAACATCCTAAAATTGTTTATATAGATAAAGCCAAAGTGAGTAGTTCCGTTAGTACACTAAGCTCACCCAACGATATAACAGATGTTGGAACTGAAGAATTAAGTTTGATGCTTAATCGAACTGACAAAAAAAATAAAAATTATAGCAAACTAACAGATACTTTAGACTATAAAAAAAATAAAATTAAGTTAAAGAAGAAAGTTAGAGCTAAGATTCATATTAATGATGATGATGAAAGTATCGGTGGTAATCCAGATCAATCTAATCAATCAAAAGTAAATCAAAGTTTAGTTTTATCTTTAATGCGTCCTGCTAATAAGCTAAAAACAATAAGTAACTCAGGTCGAATTAGTTATAAAAAGAATAGTCTAGTTACTAAACATAACAAAAAGAAAGAAAATATACCATTAAGTTTGTCTAAAACGACACAAGTTATTTTAACCGATCCTATCTCAGTTGAAAATTTATCCATCATACTAAATATTCCACCGGCTGAAATAATTAAATTTTTATTTATGAAAGGTATTTCAGTAACTATTAATCAAGTAGTAGATATCAAACTTGCTAAGTCCATTGCTGACGAATATGGAGTTATTGTAGAAAACAAAGAAAATTCTAGAATAATCCTCAAGAAGGATGAGTCTGAGAATTTTGAGAACCAAGAACTATTCTCAAAAAGAGCTCCGATCGTAGCTGTGTTTGGTCATGTCGACCACGGTAAAACTACTTTGTTAGATACAATTCGTTCAAGCCAAACTGCTGAACTAGAGTCAGGAGGAATTACACAGAAAATAGAAGCTTATCAAATAAACGTTAATCAAAATAAAATCATTTTTTTAGACACTCCTGGACATGAAGCATTTGCGTCAACACGTCTGCTTGGGGTTCAAGTAACCGACATTGGTGTATTAGTTGTTGCCGCTGATGATGGTCTACAACCTCAAAGTGTTGAAGCTATTACTTATTTAAAAGATTCTGGAATACCTTTTGTTGTTGCTTTAAACAAGATCGATAAGCCTGAATCTAACATTGAATCAATAAAAGAAGCTTTAGCTGGCTTTGAAATAACTCCTTCAGAATCAGGTGGTAACACTCCAATAATTGCCATAAGTGCGCTAAAAAATATAAATATTGACTTACTACTAACTAATATTACTAATATTGCGGACAGCAGTATACTTCAAGCCAATCCTAAAAGCTTAGCATCAGGTACTATACTTAATGGATATTTAGATAAGCAAAAAGGACCTGTTGCGCATATTATAGTCCAAAATGGTACCTTAGGTAGAGGAGACTATATTACAAACTCTAATTGCATTTCTAAGATAAGAAGTATTACTGGTCAAGACATAGAAGACATTAACAGCGCTGGACCTTCGTCAATTGCTACAATCTCCGGATTGTCATCTATTCCACACTCTGGCACCACTTTTAAAGTACTAGAAAATACTAAAAACACAAGGAAACAACTTGCAGAGTTCCAAAAATCGAAATCTTTAAATTCTAATCAAGGGCATCAAAAACTAAATACTCGCATTACTTTAGAGACTCCATTACAGAATAAAAATACAAAGAATAAAAAAGTTAATATTGTGTTAAAAACAGATTCTGACGGTACAATAGAAGCAATTATCCAATCCTTCAGCAATATTCCTCAAGAAAAAGTACAGTTAAATATAGTGTCAATTGGCGTGGGAGAAGTTAATGCAAGTGATATTAATTTAGCAAGTGTTAGTAACTCATTAATATTAAGTTTTAATACCAATATACCATCAAAAATATCTTCACTTGCCTTGAAAATGAATGTCATTATTGAAAACTTTAAAGTAATTTATGACTTAATTGAATATGTAGAAAAAGAAATGTTGAAATTTGTAGATATAGATTATCGTGAACAAACAATTGGCTGTGGTATAGTAGAAAGTGTATTTATTGTAAGCAAAGGTAACGTTGCTGGTTCTATTGTAACTGAAGGGAAGCTAAAGCGGAATTCGTATATTAGAGTACATCGGAATGATGAATTAATATATAAAGGTAAACTGAGCTCTTTAAAGCGTGTAAAAGAAGACGTAGAAGAGGTATCTGTCGGCAATGAATGTGGAGTTCTTTGTAATAATTTTGACAAATGGCAAAAACAAGATATTATTAGTTCTTACGAACTTATTGAAAAAACAAAAACACTTTAAGTTTATATGTAAGTTAAGTGATTTGACTATAATTTTAACTTACATACAATATTAATCCTTGTTCAGGAAGGGTAATAGAGCTAATATACGTGCCTGCTTTATTGCTTTTGTTAACTTTTTTTGTTGTTTAGAAGTTAAACCAGTGGATCTTCTCGGAAGAATTTTCCCCTGTTCCGTTATAAATTTTCTTAATAGATCAATATCTTTGTAATCTAACACCTCTGTCTTTTTGATGGGCGAAAGTTTTTTATTATATAAAGGCATAAATGTTATTAGGTGGTTATTTGATTTCTTTAAACGTAGTATGGCTATTGCAATACCTGCAAAACTTCTTTAGTTCAATGCGACTCGGAGTATTTCGTCTATTCTTAGAAGTGGTATATCTAGAAATACCATTACTTCTTTTGTCTGCTTGTGGATTATTCCGACATTCACACTCAAGAGTGATGGTAATGCGTGCACCTTTACTTTTGCCCATTATTAAATGCCATAGTTGTAGTTATAATATACCTAGTATCTCACGTTTTCATGTAAAGTATCAAGTCTTCAGTCAATTTCTATTTTAGAGTCTCGACTTTCAGGTATTGTAGATTACCATTTCTTAGTGTTATAATAGGCTCAAACTTTATAAACATTAATGTCTGGTAATAATTATAATGGCTAAAAATTTATCTGTAATGAAACGCATAGCAGTTGCTGAAAGGAACCGTTGTCAAAATAAAGTCTATAAATCGACAATAAAAACTTTAACAAAGAAATATTTAGAGGAACTTAATCAGCCTAGCTCATCTCAAGATGTGCAACTTATGCTCAATAAAGTCTATAGTAAGATTGATAAGGCTGTGAAAAGAAGAATTTTGCATAAAAATAACGCAGCTCGTAAAAAAGCTTTTTTGGCTAAAGCTTTAAAATTATCATTGTTATAATCTTTAAACATTTAATACAATGTTATTGTACAGTAGATAGGGTGATAATCTTACTTTTTATCTTATAGATACTTAGTAATTACAGTCGTAGCAAACATTTTATTATGAGATTATACAACCACTCCTTAACAAAAATTAGAAACCTATTCTAACAATAGATTTCTAATAACTTACAATTAATTATTAAATCTTTTATTCTTCTATTCATTCAACAACTAAAGTATTGCAACTTTAGTGTGTTTTAATTTCGTGCTTTGAAACTGATAAGCTAAGGAATAATTATTTATGCTACCAGCTAAAAATGTAACCACTCACTCTACTTTTCCTGACTTGGCAGACGTACAGATTAATAGTTTTCGTTGGTTTTTATCAGAAGGTCTTTCTGAAGTTCTAGATTTTTTCCCACTTATTACTGATCCCACTGGTAAACTTGAATTACAATTTTTTGGGACAGAATATAAACTAAAATTTCCTAGGTATAGTGTTCGCAAGGCAAAAAGTCGTGACAGAACATATAGCGCTCAGATTTATATACCATCTAAGTTAACTCGAAAAGATATTGAGCTGTTTACCGCAAAAAGTCGTTTCAACAACAGCATCGTTACTTATCAAGAGATAAACTCACAAAATAAAAAGTATAAAAAAAGACCTATTTTCATAGGTGACTTGCCTTTAATGACTAATAGAGGAACTTTCATTATTTCAGGAACAGAAAGGGTTATTATTAACCAGATTATACGTAGTCCTGGTATTTACTATAAAAAAGAATTGGATAAAAATGATAAGCATACTTTTAGTGCTAGTTTAATATCCAATCGAGGATCGTGGCTTAAATTTGAAATTGACTCTAAGGCACAAATTTGGGTCCGGATAGATAAGACACATAAGGTTAATGCTTATGTATTTTTACGTGCTATAGGTCTCAGCAAAGAAGATATAAGAAAAGGGTTGAGTAAGTATAATTTCCTAGTTAACGCATCTGCGCTTTATGCAAAAAAAGAGTTAGAAAAAGAGATTGGTAAATCGCAAGTTGAAAGCATTACTGATGAAGAAGCACTTTTAATTGTATATAGCAAGTTAAGACCGAATGAACCCGCAACTGTGCAAATAGCGCAGCAAATGCTTTATTCTCGTTTTTTTGATCCCAAACGGTATGATTTAGGAGAAGTTGGTAGACATAAGATAAACAAAAAATTAAATATTAACATTCCTATTTCTTTCCGTGTATTATCTCCACAAGATATTATTGTGGCCATTGATTACTTAATTAATCTTAAAGAACAGAACATTGGCACCTTAGATGATATTGATCACTTAGGTAACCGTAGAGTTAGGTCTGTAGGAGAACTACTTCAAAATCAAATGCGAATAGGATTAAATAGACTTGAGAGAATTATTCGAGAACGAATGATTATATGTGACTTAGACTCTCTGAGCCTCTCTAACCTAATAAATCCGAAACCGTTAATAGCATCTGTTCGTGAGTTTTTTGGATCCAGTCAACTGTCACAATTTATGGATCAAACTAATCCCTTGGCAGAACTAACTCATAAAAGAAGAATTAGTGCTTTGGGTCCCGGAGGATTAAATAAAGACAGAGCTGGTTTTGCAGTTCGGGATTTGCATCCGAGCCACTATGGAAGAATCTGCCCTATTGAAACACCAGAAGGCCCAAATGCTGGCTTGATAGGATCGCTTAGCATTTATGCTAGGATTAATATTTACGGTTTTATTGAGTCTCCCTATGTTAAGGTAACAGATGGTAAGGTTTTGCATAGTACAAAACCAATTTTTATGACAGCAGATGAAGAAGATAATTTGCGCATAGCACCAGCTGATATATTATTAGATGATGATGCTAACATCATAGGGGACTTAATACCTATTCGTTATAGACAAGAATTCTTGACAACAAGTCCTACAGAAGTCGATTATATCGCTGTTTCTCCTATACAAGTTATTTCAGCTGCTACATCTTTAATTCCTTTTTTAGAGCACAATGATGCAAATAGAGCATTAATGGGGTCTAACATGCAAAGACAAGCTGTACCATTACTTTATCCAGAAAAACCTATAGTAGGTACAGGCCTAGAATCAAAAATAGCCCGAGATGCTGGTATGGTTGCCATTAGTAAAACAGAGGGGCATGTAAATTATGTATCTGCTACGAAAATAGGTATACAAGACTTGAGTGGCAGAACTATACATTATCGTTTAAAAAAATACTATCGTTCTAACCAAGATACCTGTATTAACCAAAGACCCATTGTGTGGCCAGGTGATAGTATTATGATAGGTCAAGCTATAGCGGATGGCGCATCTACGGACGGAGGAGAAATGGCGTTAGGACGTAATATTTATGTCGCATACATGCCTTGGGAAGGATATAATTACGAAGATGCATTTTTAATTAGCGAAAGATTAATTTACGAAGATATTTATACTTCAATTCATATTGAACGTTATGAAGTGGAGTGTAGACAGACTAAATTAGGACCTGAAGATATTACGCGTGATATACCAAATGTGGGTGAAAATTCAGTAGCTCACTTGGATAATAACGGAATTATTACAATTGGCTCTTGGGTAGAATCTGGTGATATTTTAGTAGGTAAAATTACACCTAAAGGTGAATCAGATCAATTGCCGGAAGGGAAATTACTAAGAGCAATTTTTGGTGAGAAGGCTCGTGATGTGCGTGATACATCTTTAAGATTGCCGAATGCTGCTAAAGGTAGAATTGTAAACATTAGAGTGTTTACGAGGCAAAAAGGTGATGAACTACCTCCTGGAACGAATGCAATTATTAGGGTTTATGTAGCACAAAAAAGAAAAATACAAGTCGGTGACAAAATGGCTGGTAGACATGGAAATAAAGGAATTATCTCTCGTATCTTACCTCGTCAAGATATGCCTTACCTGCCAGATGGAACACCGATTGACATAGTTCTTAATCCACTGGGTGTACCATCACGAATGAATGTTGGACAATTGTTTGAATGTCTACTTGGCTTAGCAGGAGATTATATGGCTAAGAGATTTAAAATTATTCCTTTTGATGAAATGTATGGAGCCGAAGCATCGCGTTCATTAATTAACCACAAGCTTCAAGAGGCTAGTAAAATTAGTCATCAAAAATGGCTTTTTAATGATAAGCACCCTGGGAAAATCAAATTAGTTGACGGTCGTACAGGGGAAGAATTTGATAACCCTATTACTGTAGGGAAAGCATATATGTTAAAACTTGTACATTTAGTTGATGATAAAATTCATGCAAGATCTACTGGTCCATATTCTCTTGTTACTCAACAACCACTAGGAGGTAGAGCACAGCATGGCGGACAACGCTTGGGGGAAATGGAAGTATGGGCTTTAGAAGCTTTTGGCGCTGCATATACGCTGCAAGAATTATTAACAGTGAAATCAGATGATATGCAAGGACGTAATGAAGCTCTCAATGCAATTGTTAAAGGCAAACCAATACCTCGCCCAGGTACGCCAGAGTCTTTCAAAGTACTAATGAGAGAGTTGCAATCATTAGGCTTAGATATTGCCGCACATAAATTAGAATTGCTTGAAGATGGAAAGAATCATGGTGTTGAAGTTGATTTAATGTCCAATGATAAAAATGATTTTCTATTTAAGCATGATAGTAGTTATTCAGATTCCAGCAATACAAATGAAGATTTCTTTTATGAAGAGCAAGAAATCTTAAACGATTTCGATCTTTCACAATAAATACTAGCTAGATTGTCATTTATACTACACTCAATATAATATTCTTAACCCTCATATTATGTCAAAATTTGAACAACACTTTGACTACATAAAAATCAGTTTAGCTTCACCAGATAAAATTCGCGGATGGGGGGAAAGAACATTGCCTAATGGTCAGATAGTCGGCGAAGTAACTAAACCTGAAACTATTAATTATCGTACGCTAAAACCAGAAATGGATGGTTTATTCTGTGAGCGCATCTTTGGCCCAGTAAAGGATTGGGAGTGTCACTGTGGTAAATATAAGCGTTTCAGGTATAAAGGTATTGTTTGCGAGAGATGTGGTGTAGAAGTAACAGAAGCGAAAGTACGTCGCCATAGAATGGCATATATTGAATTAGCAGCTCCAGTTACTCATGTCTGGTATTTAAAAGGTACTACCAGTTATATTGCTTTAGCTCTTGATTTTACGGTTAAAGAGGTTGAAAAGATTGTCTACTTTCATTCTTATGTTATTACCAACCCTGGTAGTTATGAATCTCTTGTATATAAGCAGTTACTTGAAGGTTATGAATGGAGAGCTTTAGAAGACAAATTATATCCGCAGTCTTCAAGTTTGTTCGGAGTAGAGGTTAGTATAGGAGCAGAAGCTATCCAAAAACTTTTACAGGACTTAGATATCAAAGCCACAGCTTTAATTCTAAGAGATGAAGCTCTTAATCCTCCCAAAAGTCTCAAGAATTCTTCTCCTAAATTCAATAAAAAGATGAAGAGGTTACGTTTACTAGATCATTTTGCAGCAACTGGTGCTAATCCAGCGTGGATGGTCTTTTCAGTAATTCCGGTTATCCCTCCTGATTTAAGGCCAATGGTACAGCTAGATGGAGGCCGTTTTGCTACGGCTGATCTCAATGAATTTTACAGGAGAATTATTAATCGAAATAATCGTTTATCAAGGTTAAAGTCTATATTGGCTCCCGAAATTATTATACGTAATGAAAAAAGAATGCTACAAGAAGCAGTAGATGCACTAATGGACAATGGTAGACGTGGTAGAACAGTTGTGGGAGCAAATAATCGTCCATTAAAATCATTATCAGATATTATAGAAGGCAAACAAGGGCGTTTCAGACAAAATCTTCTGGGTAAAAGGGTTGACTACTCAGGACGTTCTGTTATTGTAGTGGGCCCAAACCTAAAACTTCATCAATGTGGTTTACCCAGAGAAATGGCTCTAGAATTGTTTCAACCATTTGTTATTCATCGTCTTATTCTTCAAGGACTTGTTAACAACATTAAAGCAGCTAAAAAGCTTATTCAAAGAAATGAAGTTGCAGTTTGGAATGTTTTAGAAGAGGTTATTGATGGACATCCAGTTTTACTTAATAGGGCACCCACTTTACATCGCTTAGGTATACAAGCGTTTGAGCCATTACTCGTTGAAGGTAGAGCAATTAAATTACATCCTTTAGTTTGTCCTGCTTTTAATGCTGATTTTGACGGTGACCAAATGGCTGTACATGTACCACTATCGTTAGAAGCACAAGCTGAAGCGAGACTTTTAATGCTCGCACCAAATAATTTTCTATCTCCTGCAACAGGTCAACCTATATTAATGCCTAGTCAAGATATGGTTCTGGGATGCTACTATCTAACAGCGAATAATCCAACTAGCCAAAAAGGCTCAGGTCAATATTTCTGTAGTTTGGAAGATGCTACAATAGCATATCAACAAAACGTTGTAGATTTGCACGCTTATATTTGGGTCAGATTTGATGGTTCTGTGGATAATGTTGAGAATAATAAAGTTCTGTTTATAAAAGAAGATTCTGAAGGCTATATTACTAAATATATGCCCGATAAAATCTTAAAAGAAGATTCTTATGGTTATTGTATAGTACAATACATTCGTACTACAGTGGGTCGTATATTATTTAACAAAGTTATTCAGGAATCATTGGTCTATTAGTAAGAAGTAAGTTAATTAAATATATGCAGGAGATATCGAGTGCCAGATAAAAAATCATTAATTCAACCTAGTTTTTCTAATAAAGTTATTGATAAGTCAGAACTAAAAAAGTTAATTGTTTGGGCATTCCGTAACTATGGAATTGCACGTGCTGCTAACATGGCTGATAAACTGAAAGACCTAGGCTTTTATTATGCAACTAAGGCTGGCATATCCTTGAGTTTAGAAGATTTAAGAATACCCCCTGCAAAGAAGGACCTACTGAATATTACAATGGATTCTATTAACTTAACCGACCAGCGTTATTATAGGGGCGAAATTACAGCAGTAGAAAGATTTCAAAAAGTTATTGATACATGGAATAATGCCAGTGAATCGTTGAAGAAAGAGGTTATTTCATATTTTAAAGAGACAGACCCACTTAATTCCATCTATATGATGGCATTTTCTGGTGCACGCGGAAATATTTCACAAGTTAGACAACTAGTAGGTATGAGGGGACTGATGTCTGATCCACAAGGTCAAATTATTGATCTACCTATTTCTAGTAATTTTAGAGAAGGTTTAACTGTTACTGATTACTTTATTTCTTCTTATGGAGCACGTAAAGGACTTGTTGACACAGCATTAAGAACAGCTGACTCTGGATACTTAACGCGTAGATTAGTTGATGTTTCACAGGATGTAATTATAAGAGAAGTGGATTGTCAGACAAAGAGAGGTATTCTCTTAGAGGATATGGTAGAGAATCAAAGATCGCTTATTTCTCTAGATCAAGCTTTGCTTGGTAGAATTCTAGCAGATGATGTCTATGACCCACTATCTCAACTAACCATTGCTAAAGCTAGCCAAGAGATTGACCCCTCTCTAGCACAACGTATTGTTGCCTCTAAAATAACTAAGGTACTTGTTAGATCTCCGATTACATGTAATTCTATAGGATCTGTATGTCAATTATGCTATGGCTGGAACTTAGCACATGGCAAGTTGGTTGATATCGGTGAAGCTGTTGGTATTATTGCCGCTCAATCTATTGGAGAGCCAGGAACTCAGCTAACAATGAGAACATTTCATACAGGAGGGGTTTTTACTGGAGAACTAGCTCAAAGTATTTACTCTCCTGGCAAAGGTAGATTGGAATACCCAAGCGAAAATAATGTTAGCCCTATGAGAACTAGGCATGGTGAAGAGGCATACCTAATAGATCAAAATTGTAGAGTTAAACTAGTGAACAATGGCAGTTTTGAATATATAACTTTTGATAAGGGGACAATTCTTCTTAAAAAGAATAATGATCAAGTTTTAGAAGGTGAAATTATTGCAGAATATCCCTTAAGCAATCGTCTGATTACAGAAAGAGCACAAAAATCAATCTTGGCCGACTTCTCTGGTAAAGTGCAATTTACAAAATTAACAGTTGAAGAAATTCAAAATAAGCAACATACAGTACGTATAGCTCAAGAAGGTGGGCTTGTCTGGGTCTTATCTGGTAAAACATATAGAATACCAGATGATGCTGAGTTAACAGTTAAAACTAATGAGTTAATACATGAAAAAAGTGTATTAGCTAGTATAAGAATTACTAATCAACATCGAGGTTTTATTAGACTATCGGATCAACTGAATAGTAATCATAGAGGAACTAAAGAGATCAAAATAATAGCAGCATCTAGAAGATTAGACTCATCCAGCGTATATATTGACTATAATGTTGCTAATGGATCACACATTCTAGAAACATCGAAGCAAGAAAAATTTATACTGCATGTAGAGTCTAACCAAACAGTTATCAATAACCAGGTAGTTGCAGAGTTAATTTCCAATACATATGTTACTCAAACAGGAGGCATTGTTAAATACCTTGACCTGCCTGTCTCCAAAAAAAAGATTGGAGACGGACAAGACTTCTATGATATTCTTGGTTCTGGATATATACTGTGGATTTCTGAAGAAACTCATGAAATTAATAAAGATATTGCCTTATTATTAGTTAGTAATGGTGATTTTGTTGAAGCTGGCACTGAAATTGTTAAAAATATTTTTGCTAAAAATTCAGGAATAGTAGAAGTTTTAAAGCAAGATGGCATAATTTTGGAAGTAGTAATTAAACCAGGAGACATTTATTCTATTCCTGTTAGTGCAATCAATAATAATAAACATCGGGGATTTCTTCGACCTGGCGAGCAAATTGTAGAAGGTATTACAACTAATAAGCTTGTCTACTGGGAGTATATTCACACAGCCGAGAAAGATTACATACTAATACGTCCTGTAATTGTATACTCTATTCCCAATAAAGAGTATCAATTTTGCAAAGACGAGCTAAATAAAAAAGAGACTTTAGAGTTGTCCGTTATTAATAGAACGCCATTTAAAGATGGAGACCGAGTTAAATCTGTAAATGGAGTCAATTTAGTTAAAACTTACCTTCTCTTGCAAGTTGAGAATAGTAATACTTTAATAAGTTGTACTGCAGAATTTGAACCTAAGTACAATGATCCAAATTCTTATATCCTTCAATTTATTATTGCTGAATCTTTATCATTAAAAGCTGAAAGTCTCTACAAAGCTGGGAGTATTAGCAGTGTAACAAATCTTTTAGTCAAAGATGGGCAATTAATTGAGGAAAACACAGTTATTGCACAAACGGACATTTTATCAACAAGTGATGGTATTATTGAATACATTGATGATATGAATATCTATAATAGACGTCTTCTTGTAATCACTGACTTGGATCAAAAAGTTTTTGAAGTACCGAAAGAACATCTTAAAGTAGGTATTAATGACTGGGTTTGCTCTGGAGATGAGATTGGCAATAATATAATTTCACTTGAATCTGGCAAGATCATTAGTATACATGAGAGTAAAGTTACAATGAGAATAGGTAGACCATATCTAGTCTCTCATGGTGCTATATTACACGTAAATAACGATAATCTAGTGCAGCGAGGTGAAAATTTAGCAACTCTGATTTTTGAGAGAACAAAAACAGGCGACATTGTACAGGGCTTACCTCGAATTGAAGAAATTCTAGAGGCTAGGAAAAAAGCTGATACAAATTTCAACCCCCATGTTTTATTGGAAAATAGTTTTAACTCATACTTAGGTATAGGCTTGAACTCATATAATGCTACGATACTTAGTATACACGAAATTCAGCTTTTCTTAGTAAAAGAAGTTCAATTAGTCTATCAATCTCAGGGTGTAGATATAGCAGACAAACATATTGAAGTAATTGTAAGACAAATGACTTCCAAGGTCAAAATAGAGACGGGTGGAGACACAGATTTCTTACCAGGTGAAATTGTTGAATTGCAAAAAATACATGATGTGAATAATACAATGTGTATCTTAAATAAACGTGAATCTATCTATTCTCCAATTTTACTTGGAATTACCAAAGCATCGCTTAACACCGAAAGTTTCATTTCAGCAGCGAGCTTCCAAGAAACAACTAAAGTTTTAACCGAAGCTGCTATTTCTGGTAAACTTGACTGGCTAAAAGGACTAAAGGAAAATGTCATAATCGGGCGCTTAATTCCAGCTGGTACAGGATTTAATGTTTATAATAAAAATTTGGATACACATCAAAGTTCGGCGGATCATTCAAATACAGCAATAAACTTAAAGCATTATAAAAAGACAAACAACACTGAAGATGCTAGCATAGATGATATCATTTTAGACGATAGAAGTGCTCGAAAATATCCCTTATCGCAAAACTAATCACTACAAAAGAATAATTCCAAAAGATAAACTATAAGTACACAGACTATAAGTCGAATGATAATTAAACGGAGTTAAGACATTATGGCAGTAGTAGCATTAGCAGAATTATTAGAATCAGGGGTGCATTTTGGTCACCAAGCAAGAAGATGGAATCCCAAAATGTTTCCATACATTTACACCGAAAGAAATGGTATCCACATTATAGATTTGGTACAAACAGCACAACTACTTACAGAAGCCTATGACTTTGTTAAAACTTGCTCCTTAGAAGGAAAGAAGTTTTTATTTCTAGGTACCAAAAGGCAAGCTGCTGAAATTATTGCACAGGAAGCAATACGCTCAAATTCTTATTATGTTAATCAAAGATGGCTTGGAGGCATGCTAACTAATTGGGTAACAATTAAGTCAAGAGTTGATAGATTAAAGGAGCTAGAATTTCAGGATGAGTCTGGTTTAATTGATCAGTTACCTAAAAAAGAAGGGGCTGTAACTCGTAGAGAATTAGACAAACTGCGCAAACATTTAAACGGCATAAAAAAAATGAAAAGTTTACCTGACATAGTAGTAGTAGTAGATCAAAAGAGAGAGTCCACGGCTATTCAAGAATGCATTAAATTAGGTATTCCTACGATCTGTGTCTTAGATACCAATTGTAACCCAGAAATAGTTGATATACCCATTCCTGCAAATGATGATGCTATTCGATCTATTAAATTAATTATCGGCAAAATTGCAGATGCTATTATTGAAGGAAATAGAGAATTGGAGAACGTTGTTTAAGAATCTATTGTAAGACTTCTTACTGCTAATACTGGAAGTATTATCTCTTTTTAAAGAGATTAAATATAAATACTATTCTTAATATCAAATTACCAATCAAGACTAGGAATTATTACATGCCCATAGAAATTTCAGCTCAATATGTTAAAGAATTAAGGATAAAAACAGGCGCTGGAATGATGGCGTGCAAACAAGCTCTCCAAGAATCAGAGGGAGATATGGAGCAAGCTGTAAATAGCTTAAGAAAAAAAGGTCTAGCATCAGCAGATAAAAAATCCAGTCGCCGGACTGCTGAAGGTGTTATTGATAGTTATATTCATGCTGGATCTAGAATAGGTGTAATGGTTGAATTAAATTGCGAAACAGACTTTGTTGCAAGACGAGCAGAATTTCAAGAATTATCTAAAAATATCGCTATGCAGATAGCTGCTTGTCCATTGGTAGAATACATTAGCATAAAACATATACCCGAATCTATTGTAATACTTGAAACAAAAATTGAATCTGAAAAAGATGATATTGCTAATAAGCCAGATTCAATTAAAGATCAAATTGTTCAAGGTCGTATAAAGAAAAGGTTAAAAGAGATGTCTTTATTAAATCAAACTTTTATTCGAGATCAAGATATTACAATTCAAGATCTAATTAATCAGAAGATTGCCTTAACTGGTGAAAATATACAGATAAGAAGATTCGTACGCTTTGTACTAGGAGAAGGAATAGAGAAAAAAATAGATAATTTCGCAGAAGAAGTCCAAGGAATGATAAAAAGTTAACATAACTTCAAAATTATTTGGACAATAATGTTAAATATTTTTTATATAGTTATATAATTATAGTGGATGATAATATTTTTGGTTAAAATATTATATACTCTAAAAGTGTATATACGGTTATAACGTAAAGCTTTTAAGTAATTTGGAGGATACCTACAATTAAAAAAAGGTATGCTGGAATAATCTTTTAAATAATAATAATCTGTTAATTTTAAATTTATTGCTAGGGTATAGCTATGATACCAACTTTGTTGTCTAATAATATAAACAATATAGAACAACTATCTTCATCTATTAGTTTGTCGGCTGTTGAGGTAGGTAAACATTTGTATTGGCAAATTGGCCCTTACAAGGTTCATGGTCAAGTGTTTATAGTAACGTGGTTAGTAATGGGAACCTTATTAGGGATTGCCTTTGCAGGAACAAGAACTTTAAAACGTATCCCTGAAAACTTTCAAAATTTCATGGAGTATGTCCTAGAATTTTTACAAGATATTGCCAAGAATCAGATTGGTGAACACGAATATAGACCTTGGGTGCCTTATGTGTCTACAATTTTTTTGTTTATTCTGGGAAGTAATTGGGCAGGTGCTCTAATTCCGTGGAAACTAATACAACTACCCGAGGGAGAACTTGCAGCACCAACTAATGACATCAATACAACTGTAGCTTTAGCATTAATGACATCTCTAGCATACTTCTATGCTGGTTTACGAAAAAATGGTATCGGATATTTCTCACGATATATTGAGCCGACTCCAGTATTGCTCCCAATTAATATTTTAGAAGACTTTACAAAGCCTTTATCATTAAGCTTCAGACTATTTGGGAATGTGTTGGCAGATGAATTGGTGGTATCTGTGTTCACTCTTTTAGTACCCATACTAGTACCTCTTCCAGTAATGATACTGGGCTTATTTGCGAGCTCTATCCAGGCCTTAATTTTTTCAACTTTATCCGCAGCTTACATTGGTGAAGCTATTGAAGGTCATGGAGAACATGAATAATTCTACGCAATCTACTATTTAAAGAATCATTCATCCGAAATCTGTTAATTTTCTATCTATTTCTTTACAAAGATAATCACAATTATGGATCCCATTGTTTCCGCTGCATCTGTTATAGCTGCTGGTCTTGCTGTTGGTTTAGCTGCTATTGGCCCTGGTATTGGTCAAGGTAGCGCAGCCGCAAACGCTGTTGAAGGTATCGCTAGACAACCAGAAGTAGAAGGTAAAATTCGAGGTACATTGTTACTGAGTTTAGCATTTATGGAGTCTTTAACCATCTATGGATTAGTTGTTGCACTATCTTTATTGTTTGCAAACCCTTACACGGGATAAGCTAATTTATTTACGCTTAGTCTGAATACTATTACGAGCAATAGTATTTAGCCTGGGCGTTTTATCAAATAGGATTTTTTATTTCAGCCTATTCTTTCACTAAAATATTTATATGATTAATATACTACTATTGTCGGTAGAATCAGTCAGTACAGAAGCAGAAGGCGGACTGTTCGATTTCAATGCGACACTTCCGCTAATGGTATTACAATTCTTAGTCTTAATGATCTTATTAAACCTAATTTTTTATAAGCCTGTAGCTAAAATCCTTGACGAAAGAAGTGAATACATTCGCAACAGTTTGACAACAGCTTCGGCGTCATTAAATCAAGCAGACAAGTTAACAATTCAGTATGAAGAAGAATTATCTAGTGCCAGAAAGAAGGCACAAGAAATTATTCGCGCATCACAAAAAGAGTCTCAAGATATTGTGTTAAAACAAGTGAAAGATGCACAACAAGAAGCGGAGCTTTTAATTAATGAAGCCTCTCAGCAATTAGTTATTCAGAAAGAAAAAGCAATTAAAACGCTAGAAGACCAAGTCGAGACATTAAGTGATCAAATAGAAGCTAAAATTTTAAATAACCAATCTTTGGCTTAATATCTATTGAATTTCCAGTATACTTACAGAAATATATTATACAATGAGTAACATTTTTCAAGTTTTCAATATGTTATCTGAACATATTGAACAAAAAACTTTGGGCTTCAATCCTGATTTTTTAGAAGCCAACGTTATTAATATAACTTTACTATTGTCGGGCCTAATATATATATTGAAGAATTTTCTTGGCTCTAACTTAGTTGCCAGACAAAAAAAAGTGCTTCTTGCTATACAAGAGTCTGAAGAAAGGTTAAAACAAGCTAACGAACGTTTAGAAGAATCACAAAAGCAATTGCAACAAACTCAATTTGTAATTGAACAAATTCGAAAAGAATCCGAAATTACAGCACAAAAAGTTAGGGATTCTATTCTTGAGCAAGGAAAAGCAGATATTGCTAAGCTAACTATCTCAGGGAAAAATAGTATTATTAATGCTGAACAACAGGTAAAACGTCAAATTCAGCAACAAATTACTACATTAGCTATCCATAGAGTAACTTTGCAGCTTAAAAGCCGTGTAAATGCCAACACACAATCTAGTATTATTGACACTAATATTATGAAACTAGGAAACAAAATATGAGCAATAAAGCCTTAATGGCAAAAGTCTCGCTGCCGTATGCTGAAGCTTTATTAGAACTAGCTCAAAGATCTAATAATTTAGAGAAAATTAACGAAGATATCACAATGATTTCAAAAGTATTAGCTGATTCTGAGAATCTAACTACATTTTTTGCAAATCCTTTAATTTCTAAATCGTCTAAAAAAGAAATTATAACACAGTTATTTTCGGGACAAATTAGTGATACTATTTTAACATTTTTACTTGTATTAGTTGATAGAAAGCGAATAGCATATCTTGACTTCATTTTATTAAAGTATTTGGAACTCGTTTATTCACTTGAGTCTTTACTTATAGCTCAAGTTACTTCGTCTCTAAATTTAACAGATGATCAACAAGAGCAATTAATAGAAAAGTTAAAAATTATGACTGGGAATACGAGAGTCAAACTGGAGTTATCAGTAGACCCTGACCTAATTGGTGGGTTTATACTGCAATTAGGTTCCAAAATCATTGATACAAGCTTAAAAGGACAATTAAAAGAAATTGCATATTTCTTAGAAGTTGGAGCAACATAGTCTGCCATAACTTTAACCGTTATTGCAAAATTCCAGCATTATAATCACTTAAAATATATAAAACATTCTAGATTTTAATAAAAAAAATATGTTAAATATCAGACCAGATGAAATTAGTAATATTATACGTCAACAGATTGAAAAATATGATCAAACTGTCAAAGTTGCCAATGTAGGTACTGTACTACAAGTAGGTGATGGAATTGCTAGAGTTTATGGCTTAGACGAAGTAATGGCAGGTGAGTTATTAGAATTTGAAGATAAGACCATTGGTATCGCTTTAAACTTAGAAAGTGATAACGTTGGTGTGGTATTAATGGGAGATGGTAGAGAGATTTTAGAAGGCAGTACAGTAAAAGCAACAGGTAAAATTGCTCAAATTCCAGTAGGTGATGCATTCTTAGGACGAGTTGTTAATCCATTAGCAAAACCGATTGATGGAAAAGGTGAGATTCCCAGTTCTGAAACACGCTTAATAGAATCCTCTGCCCCAGGCATTATTGGTCGACAATCTGTTTGCGAACCATTGCAAACCGGCATTACTGCAATTGATTCTATGATTCCTATTGGCCGTGGGCAACGAGAATTAATTATTGGTGACAGACAAACTGGAAAAACAGCTGTAGCGTTAGATACCATCATTAACCAGAAAGGTCAAGGAGTAATCTGTGTATATGTAGCAATTGGTCAAAAAGCTTCTTCTGTAGCACAAGTGGTTTCGGCTTTAGACGAGAAAGGAGCTCTAGATTACACTATTATTGTAGCCGCTAATGCTGATGCTCCAGCAACTCTCCAATATATTTCACCATATACAGGAGCTGCTTTAGCAGAATACTTTATGTATAAAGGCAAAGCTACATTAGTTATTTATGATGACTTAACCAAACAAGCTCAAGCTTACAGACAAATGTCATTGCTATTGCGTAGACCGCCAGGAAGAGAAGCTTACCCTGGGGATGTATTTTATCTACATTCACGCCTATTAGAACGTGCAGCGAAGCTAGACAGTGAATTAGGAAGTGGGAGCATGACAGCTCTACCAATTATTGAGACACAAGCTGGTGATGTCTCAGCATATATTCCAACTAATGTAATCTCAATTACAGATGGTCAAATTTTCTTATCAGGTGATTTATTTAATTCTGGGATTAGACCAGCAATTAATGTGGGTATTTCAGTTTCCAGAGTAGGTTCAGCTGCTCAAATTAAAGCAATGAAACAAGTTGCAGGCAAACTTAAGCTTGAATTAGCTCAATTTGCAGAGCTAGAAGCCTTTTCACAATTTGCATCTGATTTAGATAAAGCAACTCAAAATCAGTTAGCTAGAGGACAACGTTTAAGAGAGATATTAAAACAAGCTCAGAATTCACCAATTCCTGTTGAAGAACAAACAGCTATCATTTATACAGGTATTAATGGCTACTTAGATGATATTCCACTAGCATCGGTTAAAGATTTTATTACTGCTTTGCGTGAAGATTTAAAAAATTCTAAGCCAGAATTTTCTGAAAGCATTAAAAATACTCTAAAACTAGATAATGAATCTGAAGAACTACTGAAAAAAGCAATATCAGATGTAAAACAAGCTTTTTAATTAATTAAAAGATCAATAATAAAGTAGAGACTAGCAATCTCTTACTTTGAACTTATAACAACAAATTGTGTACAAAGACTATTAATTTAATATTAATTCATTGCTTGAGTCAATTAACTCGTAACCACTTTCTTCTAATTTATGAGCAAGTTCAGCATCACCAGTATACTTAATTACTCCTGCTTGCATAATATGAACAAAATCAGGCTTTATATAATTTAATAACCTTTGATAATGAGTAATTAAGACAATACTATTCTTTGAATGTGCCAATGTATTAATACCATTAGCAATTACTTTTAAAGCATCAATATCTAAGCCAGAGTCCGTTTCATCTAAGATAGCTAAATTAGTATCAAGTAAGGCCATTTGTAAAATCTCATTTCTTTTCTTTTCACCTCCTGAAAATCCTTCATTAACATTACGGGCTAGAAACTTAGAATCCATTCCTACAACATCTAGTTTATTGCTTACTAATTCAAAAAAAGACAACGGATCTAGCTCTTCGCCATTCATGGCTTTTTTTCTAGCATTATATGCTAACCTTAGAAAATCGGCGTTACTAACGCCAGGAATTTCAATTGGGTATTGGAAAGCCAGAAAGATTCCAAGATGGGCCCTAATTTCTGGATCCATTGTAGTAATATCCTGATTATATAATTCAATTTGACCTGATATAATTTCATAAGCTGGGTGACCCGCAATGATCTTAGCTAATGTGCTTTTTCCAGAACCATTAGGGCCCATAATAGCATGTACTTCTCCAGCGTTAATCTCTAAATTCACACCATTTAAAATTTTTATTCCATTAATCTCTGCATGTAAATTAGTAATTTTTAAGATTGTTTCTTTCATGATTTATCCTACTGTTCCTTCAAGCTTTAAATTTAATAGTCGATCGGCTTCAACTGCAAATTCCATTGGCAGTTCATTGAAAACTTCCCTACAGAATCCACTAATCATCAATGAAACAGCTTCCTCAAGGTTAATTCCTCTCTGTAAAAAATAAAAGATTTGTTCTTCACCTATTTTTGAAGTAGACGCTTCATGCTCAATCCGAGCTGATGGATTTTGAACTTGAATATATGGAAATGTATTAGCTTGACATTCATTTCCTAACAAAAGAGAATCACACTGGGAATAGTTGCGGGCATTATACGCCTTAGGGCCAATTTTGACTAATCCCCTATAACTATTTTTAGATTTACCAGCTGAGATTCCTTTAGAAATAATACGACTTCTAGTATTATTACCAATATGAATCATCTTACTTCCTGTGTCAGCTTGCTGGTAATTATTAGTTAACGCAACTGAAGCGAATTCACCAATAGAGTTTTCTCCAGACAATATACAGCTAGGATATTTCCATGTAATAGCGGATCCTGTTTCCACCTGCGTCCAAGAAATCTTAGAGTTTTCACCGATGCATAAACCTCGCTTTGTAACGAAATTGTAAATACCACCTTTTCCTTCACTATTACCAGCGTACCAGTTTTGAACGGTTGAATATTTAATTTCTGCGTTATCCAAAGCAATTAATTCTACAACAGCTGCATGTAGTTGGTTAGTGTCATATTGTGGTGCAGTACAACCTTCTAGATAACTAACATAACTATTCCTATCAGCGATAATAAGAGTCCTTTCAAATTGTCCAGATTCCTCATTATTAATCCGGAAATAAGTTGAAAGTTCTAATGGACATCTTGTATTGGGAGGAATATAACAAAAAGAACCATCGCTAAAAACAGCAGAATTAAGTGCTGTAAAAAAATTATCTCCTACTGGGACCACCGAACCCAAATACTTATTAATTAACTCTGGATATTTTTGAATAGCTTCTGAAATTGAGCAAAAGATAACTCCAGCTTCACTTAACTCTTTCCTAAAGGTTGTGCCTATAGAGACACTATCAAAGACGGCATCTACTGCCACATTACTCAATCTTTTTTGTTCATTCAACGAAATACCTAGCTTCTCGAAAGTATTAAGAATTTCAGGATCTACCTCATCTAAACTGTTTAATTCTTTCTTAATTTTAGGTGTGGAATAATAAATAATATCATCATAATCCATTGTAGGATATTCCAGATGAGCCCACTTTGGTTCTTCCATTTGTTTCCATATATTATATGACTTTAATCGGAATTCTTTTAGAGGCTTTGGCTCTTCCTTCTTGTCTGAGATCAACTCAACGAGTTCTCTATTTAGGCCCTTTGGAAATTCGTTAGACTCAACATTAGTTGTAAATCCATATTGGTATGGGAGATTTACTAAACGATCAAGACTTGTAGCAGTCTGAGATTTTTTACACATATTACCTACCATTTTTTTAGATTAGTACCTATTCTATATTTTAAACTTAATCATAACTATAAAGTCGTACTATCTTAGTAACCATTTTTCTTTATATTCTGTAAGTAATTCTTTTGAATATATTATACGGGCACATGCTAATGTATTATTAATCTTTTTTATACTTTTTAAATATAGCAATAAAAGAATTAAGTACATTTTCTTATTACCATATTTAAGATTAAAATTAAAACCTTTAATATAAATAGACGCTGTAATACTTCTTAAGGCTTCTTCATTATTATGAATAAAATAGTATGCTAGCATAGTTATCAACTTAAGTTCTTCTAAAATTCTATTTTTAAGACCTAAAAGAGATATGTAGTAACTATACTGTAATAAAATACTTTCATAGCGTGTACTGTATTCAATTATATTGTGGACAATCAAGTAAATTATTATTACCGAGAAACTACGTATACCTAAACTTGGTAGTATAACAGAGAAAAAATATACTCTGCTTTTATATTTGATCGAACTACCAAAAAAACTATGATAAGCAATTGGCGTTTTATAATTTATCTGCAAACATACGTTAATGCACAAGTATAACGATGATGATCGATCTGTTATCACAACTATCAATATGATGAAAGAGTAAATTATCATTACTCGAAATAGTTTTTTGCTACAAAAATTACGCCACTTATAGATTAAGTGTATGAACACAAAGAGAATAGCTTGTGTTGATAGGTATAAGTTAGATGTTAAAGGTAGCATAAAGAATATTACACTTGAGGTAAAAATCTTATTTGAGACGGATAACTTGTGGGCCCAACTTTTAGGATAATAGAAATATCTCTGGAAAAAGCTAATATTAATCATGAAAATTTTACTTTAGTAAGTATCTCTCTGTAGATAGGATTGTATAATCCTGTTAATTATGGGAGTAAATCCAGAATATAATTGATTTTCACAGAATTTCTATGTAATGATGTAGAGGTATCGTTGGGTGGATGGCGAAATTGGTATACGCATCACATTCAAAATGTGACGACTTCGGTTTTGAGGGTTCGAGTCCCTCTCTACCCATCAAGTAATTTAAAGGATATCAATAGCAGATAATATCTACAATTTAATTGTTTTGTAGAGATAAGTAATATATAAAATATAACATTATGAGTTTACTAGTAATTGGAGCAACAGGTACATTGGGGAGACAAATCGTAAGGAGAGCGTTAGACGAAGGTTTTCCAGTAACATGTCTAGTTAGAAATTTGCGCAAGGCATCATTCTTAAAAGAATGGGGTGCTATATTAGTTTATGGAGACTTAAAAGCTCCTGATACTATTCCATCTGCTTTGTGTGGTATTACTGCTATTATTGATGCTTCTACAGCTCGTCCCTACGATCCTTACAAAACAGCCACTATAGACCTAGAAGGTAAAATAGCACTTATCGAGGCAGCTGAAGAAGCTTCAATCCAAAGATTTGTTTTTTTCTCTATATTAGATGCAGAAAAATACCCAGAGATACCTCTGATGAATTTAAAGCTTAAGATAGAAGAAAGACTCAAAAAGTCTACAATGCCATATACAATATTTTCTCTATGTGGTTTTTTCCAAGGTTTAATTTCTCAGTATGCATTACCAATACTAGATAAACAATCTATATGGGTTACAGGAGAAACGACTTCAATCGCCTATATAGATACACAAGATATTGCTAAATTTACTGTTCGTAGCCTGTCCAACCCTTTCATGGAAAGAAAAAAACTACCTTTGGTTGGGGTCCGAAAATGGAATTCACTTGAGATAATAGAATTGTGCGAAAAGTTATCAGGACAGAGATCTAAAACCTCTAAAATTCCACTACGTCTACTAACCTTAGCTAAACAATTCACACAATTCTTTCAGTGGGGCTGGAATGTTTCAGAAAGACTTGCTTTTGCAGAAATATTAATGTCTGGTATTGACTTTGTAAGTCCAATGGTAGATTCTTTTGAATTACTTCAGGTAAATCAGAATGATATTACAACTTTAGAGAACTACTTAGAAGAATACTTTAATCGGGTAATGAAAAAGTTGAAAGTCTTAAATTATGAGATGGATGATAATCAACAAGACTTAACTTTTTAAGATAGATGAATCTTACTTGTTTGACGATTCAGATTGCAACATGGCCTGAGCAATATATAAACAAAAATCAGCAAAAGATAACTTCTTGTATTGTACGAATACCTAATGCAATAAAAGGTTGTGAATATTGTTATTTTTATGCTATAGCGAGAGGCGATATTGAGACGCAACTCTCTCGGTTATATAAAAAAGGGGATTATCTAATTATTGAAGGATATTTAAAACTTCAGAAGGTAATAAGTAATAACTTAGAGCTTAATATCATTATACTGCAAGTATCTCCAATCATATTAGAATAATGATTCTTAATAATCAAAAGATAATTCTCAATAGAAATATTGCAATTTCATCCCAATTCATGAATCTATATCCATTTTGAGATACAATATATGGAAGTATAACATACCCATAAATATTATTAATTTCCGAGGCTAAGAAAAACCTATGTTCACTTTAAAGATTTTTGTTTATACGACTGTATTATTTTTTATATCCTTATTCTTTTTTGGATTTCTATCTAACGATCCTTCAAGAAATCCAAACCGTAAAGATTTAGAATAAAAGATCTACTGACTTCTAAATACCAATACACGATGAATTCCATCAAATATAATGTGTTTAACATCGTGATGATGATTACGTTAACAAATTCTTATATCAGAACTAAAACATATAGCTACGCACTTCTTCTTTTTTTCTATTAGAGTTATAACTAAACGCAAATTTGGATTAACTAACCATAGTTTTTCCAAAGCTCTTAGTCCTCCTTTCTGATGCTCAACTGAAATATGATTGAGTGTATTTGAATAACTATTTAACTTAATCGTATTATCATCTTGTAGATTAATAGTTCTTCCAAGTTCTGAGCTAAGATCTTGATAAGCCTTAACAAAGTGTCCATGTTCTAGAGTATTCATATCTACTATTTCGTGAGTATCACTAACTATTTTTTCTTTTACTTTAATTATACGCTGGCTAAAACTTTTGTTAACACTAATTTTAGATTTGTGTATACCCATAACTTTACTATGAGTAATAAAGACTGTTTTTTGAGTCATCCATTGGCCATTATTTATATTGATAAATGTATTAGAAGACATATGTATAAGTAGTATATGATTTATTGTTTTTTAATTCTAATGTGAAAACAACTAGTTTTATCTATATTATAGCCATACTCGAATCTTAAAGGGGGAATTTGCTTAATAGGAGCTTGAAAATGAAAGCCTATTCCATAACTAATTTGATGTTTACTCACTGGAACATAGCTGATAGACAAAAGATCAGTACAAGTAGAGCTATATTCTTTACAAAAACAGTAATTTAATCCGCGCGCATAATCCATAAATAATAATACGAGACTTTTTGAAGTAATCGGTAGTGCATATTCTAAACTTATTTTACTGAATTGTTTTGGGAGCAAGCAAAGGCGCTCAGAGTATCCTCTTATTACACTAGGCCCTATTAATAAATTTTGTTCAACAGCAGGTAAATATATTCCATCACCAAAAACTTTCATAATAAATCCCAATATATTAATTTTCTGTTTGAAAATAGTAATACTTTTCTCAAATGCTATCATAATTTTATTGCTATAGTTGTAATCTGCGAGAAAAATATTGGGTCTTTTAAAAAGCTTAGAAGGCGCTAAATACACTGATTTGATAGAAAACTTTCTCCAGCTAATCTTAGGAGCTTTATTATTAAAAGTTACGTGCCATTGAAATTTAATAAAGGATTCTATATTGTAATTCCATAACTTTTGAACTTTCGGAAATATTGACTCAGACTTATGGTTTGTTAGAAGAGACTGGAGACGATGTAAATTACTTAAGCTATATAGATGTAGATACTTATAAGATGTACTGCTCAACGCAAGTTCTCTGTTACCATAAATGCCAATATTTAGTCTTTGGCTAGATTTTATTAAGAATAGAACTTCTGATGATAAATATTGACCAACAATGTTTTTTAGAATTTCGGATTTATGTTGCGAAAATGCATAATCAACAGATGAATTTAAGTTACTTTCTTGGACTATTTTATAAGTAATAGACTCTTGAAAATCTTTAAGAAGATTAGTAACATGAGTGTAATAAGTTAAAGAATAATAATGTCCAGACTGTGGCAGGCTAGCATATATGAGTAAGGAATTCTTGTCTAGACCAATATTATGTATATGATATCTCAAACCGAAATCATTACATGGTACTGGAGATACATTACTACAAAAGAATTTATATGCTTTAAGCCCCTTATAAACTACTTGCGATGAAAAAACTTCCGCTATATTCTTGTGACAATTGCGCATAATTGGATATAAAACAATGTCAGGATTTTTGAATAATAAAAGCCCTTGCATTATAGATTGAGACACAAGACTGGTGAAGATCTTATTTTTTGAGATTTGAGTAGAAGAAAAGTAAAATAATCTTCTCAGTACTTCAATAGCTTTATCCACGAATACTATTTTTTGACTAGATAAATATATAACTTTATTATTCTTGAGCTCTAGGTCAATAATAACACAGATGTCTTCTTCTCCATTAACCTTATAAGTACCAGATCTAATTATATGCTTCTGATTCAGTTCTTTTAGTCCATTCTCTATAGAGTATGAGTTAAAAACACTATTTATTTTTAGATTAAGTGTATTTAAAAGAGTATACCTTGGTAAAATATATTTGCCAATAGCGCAAATATTTTTAGTATCTTCTACATGAATTTCAACTCTTTTAATAATGCCTTCTACAATATCAATGACTATACTCTTATCTAGTTGATTGTGACTAATAAATTTAACCGTTGCTAATTCATAACCGCGTTTATGATACCATCTTGAAATTAACTCTATCGCTTTATTTATTTGAGTAAAATTAAGAGGATAGCCTAGTTGTTGACGAAATACAAATAAGATATATGAGTAAGGTATAACTTTGTTTTTATAATTAGAGATACATATCTTTTTCAGAATGGGATTGACCTTAACATTAATTTGTATTGCTTGATGCTGTCCAAACGTGTGCACTAAGTACTCTACGCTTAAAAAAAATCCAGAAAATTTCATTCTATTTACCCAATTTTGTACATTTTTGAGGTCAAAGATAGTATTATTATTAGGAGGTATAGAAAGAAATGACATTAATTGCGATCTCATGGTTGCATTACTTATACCATTAATAATAATTTCTTGTGACAGAATTTCTTTATTTAATGAATACATCTTGTCTGCTGTAAGTTCCAAAGAAAAAAAAGATAACTTTTGCTTTGATGAATATTTATCAATAGAAACAATTGGGTAATATACATTATACCGATAAGTTGGCCACTCTTTTCTAAAATTAACTACTGTAAATAAGAGATAAAAGAGGAAGTAAAAAGTTAGTGTCGGCCTAAGATTATATGCTCTGTTTTTCATGATAAACATAATGCTGACGTCTCGAGCAATTTCCTTAAAAGAAAACTACTCTGTATAAGTTAATTTATAATTAATATTGATATGAAATACTGGAATCTGAAAAAACTGCAGCAATCCACAGGTGACAAAATGAGCCCTTTGCCTCGGTCTATTACTACTACTTTTGATAAATTTAAACAAGAACTTGACCCACATGCAGAAGTTGATGCATTGCAAGAGTTTCGAGTTTCTCGATATCAGACTATGGCTTCTGTAAAATACCTCTTAGTAATTATAGTTGCTCCTATTGTATTAAATCAAGTTGCAAGACATTTTATAGTTGGGCCGGTTGTAGATTATGCTTGGAATATTAAACAACCAGGAATTTTTTTAAACGCTTCTCAGGAAGAAAGAGCATTTGTTGAATTGCAAAGGTTTGAAGAAAAACTACATTTTGAAATATTAATTGGCCGCTTTCCAGATATATCTGACAAATTAATTACACAAAAAATTAAGGAAAGAGCTCTACTAATTACAAGAGAATATGTTCAAGAAAGTATTAATGCAGTTAAAAATATTTTATCAGATATTTTTTCTGTTATTATGCTATATTTCTTAATACTAAGCGGAAGACGAGAACTATATATTTTTAAATCTTTTATAAATGAGTTAATCTATGGGTTAAGTGACACAGCTAAAGCTTTCCTTATTATACTATGTACTGATATCTTTGTAGGCTTCCATTCTCCACATGGTTGGGAAGTAGTTCTAGAGATTATACTTAGACATTTTGGCTTGCCAGAAAGTAGAGATTTTATCTTTTTATTTATTTCCACGTTTCCTGTAATATTGGATACCATTTTTAAATATTGGATTTTTAGATATTTAAACCGTGTATCTCCTTCAGCTGTTGCAACATATCATAGCATGAACGAGTAACAAATATTGGAGAATAGACTTTTTAATGATATAATCATCTTATATGCATCTGTGGCCGAGGGGCCGAAGGCAGCGGACTCATGTGCGATCCGTTTTTTTAAAGTTAAAGGTTCTATATTGATAGATATTACCATAACAAATAAAAGCCATATTATCAATATTGTGATAACTATATTTTCTTTGCTAATAACCTTAGCTATCTATAAATCGTAGATAAACTCTTATAATCAATTCACTAAAAATCGCCCTTACTTTTTAGTGAATCAAGCTGATTATTTGGACTATTGATAAGACTAGTGATACAAACCCTTGTAAAAAGTACTTAATTTCTCCTTAGGCTAGTTATTGTGAGTTATACTAAGCATGATTTCTAAAAGTGAGTGAGAGTATATAGAGAGGAGTCTAAGTCAATTCGTAAAATATAGAAAATATGGAACGGAGTAATCTTTTTTTCAAGTTCTGGATTCTCTAATTCAGTAAGTTTAAGGTAACGAATACTGAAAAAAAATTAAGAAGTAATAAAAAGCAAATGATCTATCTAATCATAGATATAAGCTGACGTATTACACCATCAGAGTGATTATAGTCTAATTAAGAAGGATCTAAATAGTGATAAAAAATAATACTAGAAAGAACAATCTTTCAGGTATCAACGAAGTAAATACATCGTATTATTACCTTTATAATCTTCAGAAAAGAATATATCAAGCTTCAAAAGAAGGACACTTCTCGTTAGCTCACAGCCTTCAAAAACTTTTACTATATCTACCTTCTATTAAACTACTTGCAAAAAGTACGTTGAAACAAAAAATAGAACATATAAAAAAAGACAATAATAGCGCTATTAAAAAAAAAATTTTATCTGTAAGCGTAGATAAGCAACTTATATATTGGTGTTTAGAAGCAGAATGGATTCCTAAAATTCATCATACTGTACAAAAACAAGTATATAAATATCAGAATAAGTTTGCAAAATTGTTCTTAGATGCTTTTCTTATAAATGCTAATATTTGCTTAAATACTTTAAGTCATCAGCACCTATCTCACAAACTGCAGCAAGTAAGGATTGTACAAGAATCTATTCAAGGATTCTTGAAACAAGATAGTTTCTCTAATTATACTAAACGACAGACTTCACTAATTAGATTAAATATTGCAAAAGTTGATCATTTATATCAATTACTAAACTTAATTTTATTTAATGGAAATCATTGGCACTATTTCAGGCAAAGTAAAATAACAATGCCAACGCTTACAACATCAATTATTTTCTTTAAATCACTTGTTTTTAATAGATACATGTACGTAAATAAGAAAATATTGACTGTAGTAAAAATAAATTTAATGGCTTTCTCCCAAAGTATTGGATCAGTTTTTCAGAGTACTAAAGAGAACTATTCTACAATGCAATATTTAGAAACTATTGATTGCATTAATAATCATAATTATTATCAAACAGAATGTTTGTCTCTCTACAGAATAAACTTAATAGATTCAATAAAAAAAGAGCTCCATCAAAACATTAAAGATCTCTTATTTCATAAAGATAATTTAGGTCGATTAAGAATAAATAATAATTTAACAATTCATCTAATGGTAGATAAAGTTAAATTATTGGTCTCAAGGTTCAGTAGTCATAACATTGTTACTGAAGAAAAGGGTAATTTTTCTAAAACAATAAAAATGGTTATTGAAACTTGCTATTATTGGCTCAAAAAAAAGTATAGAAGGCCAAAAAGCTATCAAGTAAAAGTGACTTTATATTTATTAAAGCTTAGGCTAAAGAATATAGTGAAGTTATCAGATAGGTAGAAGCCGTATGAGATGAAAGTTTCATGTACGGTTTTGTAAGAGAGGTATTATCACATGAATTGAATACTATCGACTCTAATAATCCGCCATCCCGTGAGGGACGTCGCTGGTTCGAATCCAGCCAGATGCAATAAATAACTTATATATGCTTTGTTAAAGCGGGTAGCGGGAATCGAACCCGCATCATTAGCTTGGAAGGCTAAGGTTTTACCACTAAACTATACCCGCTCAATATCAAATATTATATCATACTTTATGTATAAGATAAAAATATCTTCATAGATAGATTTTATATCTATGAAATCCCTTCCAGGATGACGCCTAAAAATTGTGCTAACTCTGCAGCTTGTTCTTCTAACTCTGCTAGAGGCAAAGGCTCACCAACTCGAGTTAGGGGAATCTCTCTACTATCCTTAGTCTTTAAATAGATTTCACGTCGTGGGGTAAGCCCATCTTGTATTGAAACTTTAATAGCTTGGATTTCATTAATCCGATAAGTTAAAGAAACATTTCTGTTTTTGCCTGGAAAACCAGAACGAAAAATCGTAACTATTCCTTTGCTCTTGTCAAACTTATTGTAACCACCCCCTACGTTCCATAGAATCGTTAGCCATAAAAAGATGCTTAATAGAACTGCTATAGTTCCATAAAAAGTCATAATAATACCTTGAGGAATAAATAATAGCTGAGCGGAACTAGTGAATGGTAATAGATTGACTTTTAAATAACTTGACATTCCAGCTAAAAAGAAACCGAATCCTCCAGTCATTATAACTGTCGCCCACCAGTAATTACTAATACGTCTAGAACCGGTAATATTGTCCATTTTTATACTCATAGTATATGCAGATCTTTGTGTAAATAAAAATAATGTATAGAATAGTGTTCTCTCGACCTATTAATCTACATGATAAAGGCTAAAGTAATATTTTTTTACAGTGAACACAAGATTAGAGATCTATTAGCTGTGATATTGATTAAATGCATTTTATTATTTAAGTTAGATTAGTTCTATCGCTTGTAAGCTAAAAAATAATCCTAGAGCTAGTCCCATAAATAGAGTTAAAAAAATAATATAACTAATAAAAATTGACATTATCAACTCCTGCGGTGTAAATTTGAATATTCTTCTTTATGCTTTCATTATATAAGTAATATGGTTATATTAATTACATAATCTTAAGATAGGGCTTATTATATATATTTATTTAAATTCTTTCTAAGAAATATGTCAAAAGTCTCGTATTTCATTATATCATATATTAAGATGATCATAACTATTCATATTTAATTAATTACATCTGGAAATCAGAACTATGACAGACTTTATACAACCTTATAATGAAGACCCATTCGTAGGCAATTTATCAACACCGGTGAGTACATCTAGTTTTACTCGTAGCTTATTAAGCAATTTACCTGCTTATAGACGTGGTGTCACACCTCTCATGCGAGGTCTTGAGATTGGCATGGCACATGGATATTTTCTTGTAGGTCCTTTTGACAAATTAGGTCCACTACGTAATACAGATGTAGCTCTTCTATCAGGCTTTTTATCAGCAGTAGGGTTAATTATTATTTTAACCACTTGTTTGTCTATGTATGGAAATGTATCGTTCACTAAAGATGATTCTAAAGATTCACTCCAAACTTCAGAAGGATGGGGCCAATTTACTGCTGGATTTTTGGTAGGAGCTGTCGGTGGAGCTGGCTTTGCTTACCTATGCTTAGCTAATATTCCCGTACTACAGAGTGCAGGACTTAGCTTATTTAATTAGAGTTTTAATCATGAAAGCTAGTGAAGGGACTTGAACCCATAACCTGCTGATTACAAATCAGCTGCTCTACCAATTGAGCTACACTAGCAATTTATATTGCTACCTTAATTTAAGGGTATCAGCAATCTAATCATTTGGCAACTAATAAATGCACGAATACTGTACTTTAAGTTATTTTATTTATTATAAAAATAATGCTAAAGTACAGTACTGCTATTAATTAGATACTGCTAATTAAAAGTTTTGCGTTCTTCACGCACTTCGTCAGAATTATGTTCTACATAATATGATAATGTTTCATCTAAACAGGTTGATGACCATCCTAGTAAAGATTCTTCACGTACTCCGTGATTTAATTCAAGATCTTGAAGATCATTTATAAAATTTACTGATTCCATAGTATTTGTGCTCCCAAAACTCTCATTTGCTATAGTTCATTGCTCGCTCAAAAAGATTAATTTTTAATTATAACAATGTATTATTTATATTATAGCACAATATCCATGAATTGTCATCTAGCGATTAGCATACTATATTATTCTTTGCTGCTTCAATAAAGTTTTAATCCCTTTAGTAGAAATTTTCACTTTAATCCATCTCTGTTGTTTCTCGGACCAGATTTTCTTGCTTTGCAAGTTTACTCCCTGAATTTTTTTTGTCCGTATATGAGAGTGTGAAACAGAATATCCATTATTTCTTGTTTTACCGGTTACATAGCATTTTTTGGCCATTATATTATGATCTTTCCATTGAATATATTATAATTATTTGGTAAATTATTTAAGAATCTACATATTTGTTTAGGGTTGCAGCTAAAGTAGATTTGGGTATGGCACCAATCAACATATCTACTCTGCTCCCATTCTTAAAAATCATCAGAGATGGTATACTCCGAATTCCATACTTACTGGCTATAATAGGATTTTTGTCGGTATTTATTTTTACAACTTTAAAGAGATCGCTATATTCTTGGGCTATCTCATCAACTACAGGAGCAACCGAGCAACATGGTCCACACCAAGGTGCCCAAAAGTCAACAAGAACTGGCTTATTATGATTTAACACTTCTTCATCGAAAGTAGAGTCTATTACCTGAGAAACTGACAAGATTTATACCCTCTTTGCATATTCCCTTGCTGAGTAAATTGTATCACAAATTTTATAGAATGAGTAAGGTTTATATCTTATAATAAAAATACATTAAATAAACTTATCGTTAATATAAACAAAGTTATGACCAGTTGATAATCGGAAAGTGGTAAATTATTAAGGGGGTTATAAAAGATTTAGTCTTTTATATGATTTATTCAAAACTTATTAGTCTTTAAAGACAATTAAGATAGAAACCTAACGAAACTGCCTTAAATTCAAGGAGGAATACATGTCTCAATCCGTAGAACAACGGACAAGGATCAAAAACGAACGTTATGAGTCTGGAGTAATTCCATATGCTAAAATGGGATATTGGGATCCTGAACACGTAATTTTAGAAACTGATGTATTAGCTTTATTTCGTGTTACACCTCAACCAGGTGTAGATCCAATCGAAGCTTCTGCTGCAATTGCTGGTGAATCTTCAACAGCAACTTGGACCGTTGTATGGACAGATCTATTAACAGCTTGCGACTTATACAGAGCAAAATGTTATAAAGTAGATGCAGTACCAAATACAAGTGATCAGTACTTCGCATACATTGCATATGATATTGATTTATTTGAAGAAGGATCAATTGCAAACTTAACTGCTTCAATTATTGGTAACGTATTCGGATTTAAAGCTGTAAAAGCTTTACGTCTTGAAGACATGCGTTTACCAGTTGCATACCTTAAAACTTTCCAAGGTCCTGCAACAGGAACAGTTGTAGAACGTGAACGTATGGATAAGTTTGGTCGTCCTTTTCTAGGTGCAACTGTAAAGCCTAAGCTAGGTCTATCTGGTAAGAACTACGGTCGAGTAGTGTATGAAGGTCTAAAAGGTGGTCTGGACTTCCTTAAAGATGATGAAAATATTAATTCTCAACCATTCATGCGTTATAGCGAAAGATACCTTTACTCTATGGAAGGTGTTAACCGTGCTCAAGCTGCTGCTGGTGAAATTAAAGGACATTATCTTAATGTAACAGCTGCTACAATGGAAAACATGTACGAAAGAGCTGAGTTTGCTCAACAACTAGGTAGTGTTATTTGCATGATTGACCTTGTAATTGGTTATTCAGCTATTCAAAGTATGGCAATCTGGGCTCGTAAGACAGATATGATTTTACATTTACACAGAGCTGGTAATTCAACATACTCTCGTCAAAAAATTCATGGTATGAACTTCCGAGTTATTTGCAAGTGGATGCGTATGGCTGGAGTTGATCATATTCACGCAGGTACTGTAGTTGGTAAATTAGAAGGTGACCCTGTAATGATTCAAGGTTTCTACAATACTTTACTTGAGAGTCATCTTGAAGTGAACTTACCTCAAGGTATCTTCTTCGAACAAGATTGGGCTTCACTAAGAAAATGTACTCCTGTTGCTTCTGGTGGTATTCATTGTGGACAAATGCATCAACTGTTAGACTATCTTGGAGACGATGTAGTTCTTCAGTTTGGTGGTGGTACAATTGGTCACCCTGATGGTATCCAAGCCGGTGCAACTGCAAATCGTGTAGCTTTAGAGAGCATGGTAATTGCAAGAAATGAAGGACGCGACTTTGTTGCTGAAGGTCCTCAAATTTTGAGAGATGCAGCAAAAACTTGTGGACCTCTACAAACAGCTTTAGATTTATGGAAAGATATTAGTTTCAACTATACCTCTACTGATACAGCTGATTTCGTTGAGACTCCAACAGCTAACGTTTAAATATAACTAGTCTTAAGTTTACTTCTAATTAAATTAGAAGATTAAATTTTAGATTACTACTTGCCTAATCATTAAAGGAGTATAGAATAGTGAGATTAACACAAGGAGCTTTTTCCTTCCTGCCAGATTTGACAGATGACCAAATTTCAAAGCAAGTATCATATGCTATGGGAAAAGGTTGGTCTGTAAATATCGAGTATACTGATGATCCACACCCACGTAATTCCTACTGGGAACTGTGGGGTCTTCCACTATTTGATATTCCAGATGCATCTACTGTAATGTATGAAATTTCTAGTTGTCGTAAAGCACATCCAGGAGTGTATATCAAAGTAAACGCTTTTGATAATACTAGAGGAGTTGAAAGTTGTTCTTTATCTTTCATCATCAATAGACCTGCTTCTGAACCTGGTTTCGGACTTCTACGTACTGAAGATATTGGACGTAACCAAAAGTATGCTATTCATAGTTATGCTACAGAAAAACCTGAAGGCTCTCGTTACTAGAGCATTAAGTAATATTTATTCATAACTTATGACTAAAAAAAGAAATTATAGAAATATAATTTCTTTTATTTATTTAATATTAACTTAAAAAATAGTATGCCACAAAAATTTTCAGACGATACTCTTGTTAACCTTCAAGAAGAATATGATAAAACACAAATTCAAGAAGTACTAGATGAATTAGAGAAAGAACTTGTTGGACTAGTTCCAGTAAAAACAAGGATTAAGGAGATTGCTGCTTTACTTTTGATTGATAGATTAAGAAAAAGCCTAGATTTAGTCTCTGGTAGTCCAGGGTTACATATGTCTTTTACTGGTAGTCCAGGAACAGGTAAAACAACAGTTGCAATGAAGATGGCTGATATCTTAAATAGACTAGGATACATCAGGAAAGGGCATCTAATGACAGTTACTAGAGATGACCTTGTAGGGCAGTATATAGGTCATACTGCACCAAAAACTAAAGAAGTTCTTAAGCAAGCAATGGGAGGAGTATTATTTATTGATGAAGCTTATTATCTATATAAAGCAGATAATGAACGAGATTATGGTGCAGAGTCAATTGAAATCCTTCTACAAGTTATGGAAAATCAAAGAGATGACTTAGTTGTAATATTTGCTGGATATAAAGATCGTATGGATAAATTTTATGAGTCTAATCCTGGACTATCATCAAGGGTTACAAATCATGTAGATTTCCCTGATTATACTTCAGAAGAACTATTACAGATTGCTAAACTGATGCTTCAAGATCAACAGTATTGTTTTGCACCTGATGCTGATCAAGTTTTACTTGAATATACAAGTCGTCGAATGAAACAACCTCATTTTGCTAATGCAAGAAGTATTCGTAATGCAATTGATAGAGCACGCATGAGGCAAGCTAATCGTATTTTTGCTGGTGGAGATAAAATGCTGACAAAATCTGATTTAGTTACTATACAGTCAGAAGATATTATGAAAAGCAGACTCTTTTTAAAAGATTAAATTAATCTCGTTACAGATTTTAATTAAGTGTGATACTATGTTAATAGTATTGTGTGGCGGTATGGCCAAGTGGTAAGGCAGAGGATTGCAAATCCTTTACCCCCAGTTCGAATCTGGGTGCCGCCTAACATAACACGATAGCTATACACATTTTATATATATATCGGGGGTGTGGTGGAATGGTAGACACAACAGACTTAAAATCTGTTGATCTTTAATGATCGTGAGGGTTCAAGTCCCTCCACCCCCAATAGTTAAAAATTAATTTATTAAAATTAAAGATATTTAGATGTGTATCTGTATTAATTGTCTATATATAAATAATTGTTCTGCTTACAGCATTGTCCAAAAACAACATTCTACACCGACTTTTAATAAGTTAAATTTATATATATTATTTACTCCTCGTGCACCTATCATAAATGTTAATATCAAGCATAACTCACTTGTTTTAAATATAGATTGGGATATTGTAGAATGCTTATCTTTTATTGATAACCCTGGTAGCTGGGTAGAGTAGCTTATAAATATTGAAACTGCTTTTGTGTACGGGTTGATTCTAAGAGTAGCTCTGTGTCCATATTAGATGCTCGAGTTAAAGCAATTTTACCAGTTCTTGCAATTTCAACAATGCCATATTGGGATAAGATTTGCTGTATTGCTGCAATCTTGCCAGGATCGCCTGTAACTTCTAATACAAGGAATGACTTAGAAATATCTACAATATGTCCACGAAAAATATTGACTACTTCTAGTATATCCGATCGATATTCTTTTAACGCGCTTATTTTTAGTAACATTAGTTCACGCTCTACACAAGCTATATTAGTGATGTTATAGACATTTAAAACATTTACCAACTTATACAACTGTTTTGTTAACTGCTCGATAGTTCTATTATCTCCAGGTACAACCATTGTTATTCTAGAAATGCCTATTTCTTCAGTAGGTCCTACTGCAAGGCTTTCAATATTAAAGCCTCGACGGGCAAATAGACCTGCAATTCGAGATAAAACACCAGCTTCATCTTCGACTAGTACAGATAGTGTATGCTTCATAATAATTATACTTTGAGATAATGTAATCTGTTATATATACATGGGGTTTATCGATTATATCTTAAATACAGATAATATATCTTTGCGATACCTAATTACTGTTATGTTATAATAATTTTTAGATATTTAACAATATTTTTTTATAATTAGAGAGATTACCACTGTTGAGAACTAGAGTTGGAAAAACACAAAAATTTCAAAAAAAGACAAAATGACTTGCCATTTATAAATGATCGTATTCAATTTCCTGAGATACGGTTAATTGATTCTAAAGGTACTCAGGTTGGTGTTGTTGCAATCAGTGAAGCACTAAAAGAAGCTCAAAACAGTGGCCTTGACCTTGTGTTAGTAAGTGATAAATCTATCCCTCCTGTCTGTAGGATTGTTGACTACGGTAAATATAAGTTTAATCAAGAAAAAAAAGCTAAAGAAGCTAAAAAGAAACAGCATAATGCTAGCTTGAAAGAAGTAAAAATGCGTTATAAAATAGAAGAGCATGATTACCAAGTTCGTATTAATCAAGCATTACGCTTCTTACAAGCAAGTGATAAGGTTAAGGCTACTATCACATTCCGTGGTCGGGAAATACAACATGTAAATCTTGCGATCGAGTTACTTCAAAAGATGGCTAAAGACTTAGAAGCTGTATCCGAAGTTCAACAATCTCCATCGCGTGATGGCAAAAATATGGTTATGATACTAACCCCAAAAAAGATATAGAAGAGTATTATCCTCAAATATAGCTTGAGCCTTATATTTTTTAAACTTAATACTAACTAGTCTTCTAAAGACACTAACAATTTACAAAGAAAAAAAATAATATGTCAAGATACAGAGGACCACGATTACGTATATGTCGTAGACTAGGAGATTTACCTGGTTTAACTAGAAAAGTTTCTAAGAAACAAGCTCCTCCAGGTGAGCATGGTGAAAAAAATAGAAAGCCTTCAGAGTATGCAGTGCGTCTAGAAGAAAAACAAAAACTAAGATTTAACTACGGAGTTAATGAAAAACAACTGTTTAATTATGTTAAAGTAGCAAAAAAATTGCAGGGATCTACCGGACAAGTATTACTACAATTATTAGAAATGAGATTGGACAATACTATCTTCAGATTGGGTATGGCTCCTACAATTCCAGCAGCAAGACAACTCGTAAATCATGGACATATTTATGTTAATAGCAGAAGAGTTTCTGTTGGAAGTTATCAATGTAAACCAGGAGATATTATAACAGTTAATAACCAAACTAATTCAAAAAGCTTGATAGAAAAATACTTAAGCTTTCCTGGACTTGCAAACATCCCGAGTCATCTAGAGTTGGACTCTTCACAATTAATTGGGAAAGTAAATGGAATTATTGAAAGAGAATGGGTTGCTCTACAACTTAATGAATTATTAATTGTAGAATACTATTCAAGAAAATAACTTTTAAACAATCTAGACAGTACTGTCTCATCTGTTATCAGACTTCCCACTGGGGAGGTTTTCGTCTTGTTAATGACCATACAAGTCTATGAAGCCATAATTTAGATGCTAATATAGGACGAGAAGAAACAGCTTCAATATGTTGAAGCTTTCCATGAGAATTTATTAACTGCAACGACTCAAGGTTAGGTATTGATGAACCAGGTCCAGGCATTAAGATAAAGTTTTCTGGACTCTCTTGGACTTCTTGATCTTTTAAGAAATCCTCTAAATTATATAGGCGTAATTTTGGTATAGATGGTAATCTATATTCTGGATATTTTGCACTGATTTTTGCCCAAGCATTTAAAGCACTTGTTTTTGTAAGAAAAATTGGATTAGATGCTTCAGTCGGAGAATTCATTGGCATCTTATAATGAGGAATGAAATTAATTTTCTGGTTGCCACCTTTTACACTACATTTAGTAGGCTCTATTAAATAAATCGGTTGCCCTTGGAAAGATGATGTTCCGATATTTTGTCTGCTATCGATGACTAAGTTTTTTTTATACTTAGGTGCGTAAAGAATTTTTTCTACTTCTTCTATATCTGGAAATAAACGGAACTCTGTTCGAGGCATAACTTTTCTATTTAAGCGATAATAAGAGTCGAATCTGGTTGGCAAAATGCCGAGAGGACTTTCAGTGGAAGTACCATTTTTTTTATTAGCAATAAATGCTTTATACTCTAGAGCGTCTTGGGGATTAACAAAGAACCATCCTTGATAAGCTACATGTTCATTTTGATTCTCAAGAAAAGTATTATGATACCATTGACGCAACACATTGTTAAAAGTCTCTTTATTACTAAAATCATTAGGCGGCCCGGGAATAATAATTTGCTTAAAACCATTCACGACCACATATAATGGTAAATGACTATTAGTTAAGCTTTGCAATAATTTTACGTGCGTTATCTTAGGTGTACTTCTAGATAGACTACTAAAAGACACTCTAGGCAAAAATCTAGGTTTCTGCAAATTAAACCCTTTTTTCCAAATATACTTTACCGGACTGTTTAATTCAAAATGATGAGGAAGACGCGCAGTAATACCACTTGCGCTTATTGGATCACTAACTAGTGCTTTATTAAAATCTATAAAGAATCTTTTTTGTTTATCTTTTGTACTCGCACTACGTTGCCTCGTTAACTTTGTAATATACTTATCTGTTGTGGAATTGAAAGCTGATAAAAAGATTGACTGTTGCCAGTATTTATTCACTAAATCTTTAAATAAAACTCTATTATACGAGTTTAGTTTAGCAAAACGATATGCAGACTCAGTGGTTAAAATTTTTGAATTATCAATAACAGTGTAAGGTAGATTTCCTTCCTGTTGAAATGTTTTAATAATAAGGAGTTCATTTCTAGTTTTTATGTTAATAGAAGTATTAATAGAAATTTTTTCAATCGGTAGTTGAATATTTGCTGCTTGAGAAGAAAGCCTTAAAATAAAAAAATTAAATGCACTCACGAGTCCCCCTTCATAAAAGATAATAAAATGACAGTGTAGCCATAACAATAATTACGCAAACTAGCGTACAATGGCACTCTCTTTCTGATATTAAGTTTAGTAAGCTATTAAAATTGGAGAGGCCTGTAATAAATGGAACTGGTGGGAGTTGAACCCACGTCCATGTTAATACAAATTTGTATAAAGTGGTATGAAAACCATGAGAGAATTATCTGTATTGTGTATTGGTCATTTACGTGAATTGATTCAATTTATTAGTACCAATGTATGAACCAAGAGTATTATATATATATAATCAATAGCAACTTAATAAAGTAACAATTGATGCTCAAGCTTGTAGACAAGATATTCTATGCTACTACTAAGCCACCGGAAAACGTAACAATTTGATTTTTTGCGTTTATGATAAAAGCTTTTGTATGAGAAGTAAAACTTAAACTTCAGACTCTCAGCTCATTACAAGAACATTAACATGTAGAAACCTAGCAGTCCCTTATCAAACAGATAATATATCTCAAATTATTCAATAATTGTATCTAATAATATAACGCAAGTCAAGAAAAATAACACGAGCAAGAAAGGATTCGAACCCTCGACTTCCAGAATCGGAATCTGGCACTCTATCCACTGAGTTACATGCTCTCTTAAGTTATAATAATATTAACATAGTTCATGCTAAGGTAAATAGTTGATATAGTGTTGCTAAATCAATTTTGTGTATAATCTTGGTGCATTATAAGTGATAGCTCTAACTTTAATAACTCTTTCCCTAAGTAAAGAGCATGGCTAGTTGACAGATCTTTTTCTATTTGCAAGTGTAGTACAGATAAAATACAAATGATATTGGCAGTTTTTCCTGTTATTAAAATGGGACAGCCCATTGTAGTTATCATATTTTTCATTGTATGAACTCTGTAAAATACTAAGCATAATAAATTATTTGATGTGGTTACTAAGTTACAATAGACTTTCATGGTATTATTTCCTATCTTAAAATATATCTTTTATTTGTTATGACAAATTATAAAACGTTATTTATACTGATATTATTAAATCTAAGATATTAATAAATTATCTTACCAATATATTAGAATAGCTAACATGATCATCTGACTGTTTCAGAAAATTAATTTATGATTTATTTGTACTTTTTGTTAATACCTATCAAGTTTCGCACATAGAATCTAAAAAATAAATTATATTAGGTATTAGGATTTTTACACTAATAAACAATTAGTACTATTACTGCGATTAATAAGCTGGAGACTCAAATTATGCAAGACGCTGTTTCAAGTATTATAAACAAATATGATTTATCTGGAAGATATTTAGATAGTGAAGCTATGAATACACTAGGTGATTACTTTAAAAGCGGTTTAGATAGAATTAAAATTGCAGAAGTTATTAATAGTAATGTATCTAGCATTGTGAAAGAAGCATCAGCTAAGTTATACGAAGAACAACCTGAATTACTTAGACCAGGTGGTAATTCTTATACAACACGAAGATACGCTGCATGTTTAAGAGATATTGAATATTATTTACGGTATTCAAGTTATGCGATTATGGCAGGAAACGTAAATATCATAGGCGAGCGAGTATTAGATGGGTTACGAGACACTTATAACTCTCTAGAAGTACCAATCGGACCAACTATACGCAGTATTCAAATACTACAAGACGTTATTGCTGACAAGACTCAAGACATTGATCAGCTTAAGATTACGAACGAGCCTTTTCAGTATATTATCAACTCTTTAGGCGAACAAAATATTTAGCATTAATAGATCACAAGTTCAGGTTAAAAAATAATGATTTCCATATGCGGCAAACTAGAATTGAGGTAATTAGTTACTATCTATATAAGTATATAAATACTATACTCTGCAAAAGATTAAATGAATTAAGTCTAAGTGTGTTGAGTATGCTACTTGGCTTTTTTATATCGACAGCTCTATCTACAATTCCTGGTCAAACTGGCGACTGGGGGCTTGTAGGAGCAGCAATTATAGTAACGTTTTATGAGATTATTAGCAAAAAGGTGTATCCAAAGAATAGTTTTTATTTAGTGCCGCAAGTAAATAATATTAAGATAGGTATTGTATATGGCTTGTTTGTAGATGCATTTAAACTAGGTAGCTAATTTTTAAGTGTTATAATAAAAGGTCAATGATTTTATTGACCTCCTTTAAAATAATTTCTTACGCTACATCTAGTACCATTGATAAAAACAGTGCTGGATCTCCTGCTTTAGGAGCTTGTTCTTGAGGTCTAAATTGTCGAACAGGACCAGCCCAATTTAGTTGAGGCATGCCAGCTTTGCGCATGAAAGCCTGAGATGTTCTCGGAGTTTTTAAATTAAATGGCATTTCTCCTTTACTTCTTTGAGCAATAATTCTTCTTCTTTGATAAGGTACTGTAGAGTCACCAAAGTTTTCCAGATACTCATCGCTATTCAATAACAAATCAACAAAGTTTTCTAATCCTTTAGATCCTATAATCACAGAGAATGCATATTTTTCTCTTTCATTATAAATGTCACGACCTAATACTCTTTGAACACACATTTCAACAAAACGATAATTATTATTCACATTATAATTCAAGTCTCTAAAAGCGTTAGAAAGCAATAGTCCTTTAATAAAGTCTTTAACCTTAATTTGATCAAATCTTAACTGGGATTCAAGAGCTGCATCAATATTGCTTCTGAGATTCTGATGTTCACTAAAGATTTGGCGATATGCAGCCCATATAATTTCATCAACTCCACTTGCAGTTGGTACATCATCAGTTGTATAAACTTTTGGCTGCTCATCACCAGGATAAGATTCAAACCCATTAACTCTTTGATTTTGAGTTGATAACGAATAATTTAATATTGGAATAGGCATATTTATTCTCCGGAATTATTGATTCTACTGTATATATGATATTTTATAATTAGAGCAAGCGCTACAGGCTAGCATAATCTTAATAATATATTACTTTTATATGTTGTGTTTATATATCTATAAATATAAAATTATTGATTATAAGACTAAAATAATGCCATACAGATAAAGTATACTATGAAAACCTTAGTAAGGGTATTTATTAAAAATAAGTTGCAATTTTTTATTTTTACTAAAACTTGTAAAAGATCATTAAGAGCAGAATTAACATCTGGTTGAAACCCATTTATAAAATCATTAATGAACTACCCAAATAATTTAAGTCTTGAACAACAGTTCAAATTGAAAATAAAAGAGAATCAAATTACAGGACTCCACAAGAATGAAAGTAAAGAGTATTTATACTTGCTACTTCGCTATATGCTCATAAAAGATAATATAATTAAATTCATGATTAAGAATAGTAAGTTTTAGATCCTCTATTTTTAGCTAGGTTTCAGTGTTACAATATATTACTTTGTTCTTCATAGGTTAATAGAACTGTCATATATTATATATTCGATACTAATACATCAGCAAGTTCAATTTTTTAACAGCTGAAACAGCTAAGTCCTTTATATTTGTAACAAGGAGATTTCCATGCTTGACGCATTTTCTAGAGTTGTAGTAAATTCAGACTCTAAAGCTGTTTACGTTGGTGGCAGTGACCTACAAGCTCTAAAAAAATTCATTACTGATGGTAACAAACGCTTAGATTCTGTTAGCTTTGTTGTTTCAAACGCTAGCTGTATCGTTTCTGATGCAGTATCAGGTATGATTTGTGAAAATCCTGGCTTAATTGCTCCTGGTGGTAATTGTTACACTAATCGTCGTATGGCTGCTTGTCTACGTGATGGTGAAATCATTTTACGTTATGTTTCTTATGCTTTACTAGCTGGCGATCCTTCTGTACTAGAAGATCGTTGTCTTAATGGATTAAAAGAAACTTATATTGCGTTAGGAGTACCTAGTAATTCATCAGTAAGAGCTGTATCAATTATGAAAGCTTCGGCTACAGCATTTGTATCAGGCACAGCTTCTGACCGTAAAATGAAGTGTCCTGACGGAGACTGTTCAGCTCTAGCATCAGAACTAGGTAACTATTGTGATAGAGTTGCTTCTGCAGTTAGCTAATAAGAGCTATTATAGACTAGAGCATATAAGTTTTTATACTCTTAGGCTAAATACTTAATAAAAAAAGGAGATTAATATGAAATCAGTTATGACTACAACGATTAGTGCTGCAGACGCAGCTGGTCGTTTCCCTTCATCTTCAGATCTTGAATCAGTTCAAGGTAATATTCAACGTGCTGGTGCTAGATTAGAAGCTGCTGAAAAGTTAGCTAGTAATCATGAGGCTGTCGTAAAAGAAGGTGGAGACGCTTGTTTTGCTAAGTATTCTTACTTAAAAAATGCAGGTGAAGCTGGCGATAGCCAAGAAAAAGTAAACAAGTGCTACAGAGACGTTGATCATTATATGCGTCTTGTAAACTATTCTTTAGTAGTTGGCGGAACTGGTCCTCTTGACGAGTGGGCTATTGCTGGTGCTCGTGAAGTTTATAGAACTTTAAATCTTCCATCAGCTTCTTATGTTGCTGCTTTCGCTTTCACACGCGATAGACTATGTATCCCACGTGACATGTCTGCTCAAGCAGGTGGAGAATATGTTGCAGCTCTAGATTATATTATTAATGCTTTAACTTAATTGATAGCTTAATGATGTAATAAACAAATCAGATAGCTAAGCAAGCTTATTGCTTAGCTATTTTATTTGTTTATTGAACAACTAAGCTCAGTTATGATATTGATGTATAGTAGTATTATATAATATACGTAATTATACATACTACATAAGTTGGAGCTTATTATGGATTCAAATATAATGCAAAATACATGCATTAATATATCTTTTGGTCTTCTACTAGTGACTTTGTTAGCTTATTGGACCAGTATTGCCTTTCCTAGGATAAAGAAAATAAAGCACATTAGTCGCATTGGAGTATTAGTTATTAATATACTATTAGCCTTTACACTAGCAAGTCGCTGGCAAGCCAACGGTTATTTTCCGCTCAGTAACTTATACGAATCGTTGGTATTTCTAACCTGGTGCTTAACATTAGTTCATCTCATTCTTGAGCGACAAACTAATAGCCAAGTAGTGGGTGCTATTAGTGTGCCAATACAATTATTTATTATTGCTTTTGCTAGTCTTTCTTTACCTATTGAGATGCAACAAGCAAGTCCTTTAGTTCCTGCTTTACGCTCTAATTGGCTAATGATGCATGTAACCATTATGATTCTTAGTTATGCATTTCTAATTATAGGTTCCTTAATTTCTATTTTTTTTCTAATTATTACTTTCGGTCAGTCTATTCAGCTCAAAGGTAGTGCAACTGGAAAAATCTTAAGTCTGTCTGTAATAAATCAAAGTAATAAGAATAGAAAAAAGCTTGATAAAAAAAAGTCTACAGATATAGACATTCAGTCATCACCCCGTATGAATTTATTAGAAAGTTTAGACAATCTAAGCTATCGAATTATTGGTTTAGGGTTTCCGATGCTTACCATTGGTATTATTTCAGGGGCTGTTTGGGCCAATGAAGCATGGGGATCGTATTGGAGCTGGGATCCAAAAGAGACTTGGGCTTTAATCACTTGGCTTATTTTTGCATCATACTTACATTCACGACTAACACAATCATGGCAAGGTAAAAAACCTGCTATTATAGCATCAGTTGGTTTTTTTATTGTTTGGATTTGCTATCTTGGTGTTAATTTCTTAGGTCAAGGCTTACATAGCTACGGATGGGTATCATAATTACAATGAACCACATCTCAGATTGCTGACTACATGAAATGTTAATTCTTATAATATTAACATTGAAGGAAATGATTTTCTATTTTAAAATAAGATTACTTAAACATACATACTGGTGAGACTGTAACATATAAAATACAAATATATATAATAAATATAATGAATAACAGCTTTTTAATTGCTTTAAATAACTCTGATGCTTCTTGGTCTGCACAGGTAGCTGTCATTATGATTATCAGCAATATATTCGCAGTAGGAGTAGGACGATACGCAATACAAGTTAGAAATATTGGGCCTTCAATTCCTATTGCCGGTCTTGAAGGTTTTGGTTTAACTGAACTACTGGCTACAACTAGCTTAGGGCATGTTATTGGAGCGGGTGCAATTCTAGGATTACGTAGTGCAGGTATTATTAGTTAATATCTTGATATAAGATCACATGTTGCTTAATAGTATTTAATAATCAGTACAGGATAGATATTTCTTGCGCATTGCGTATTACCTATCTTACACAGAAATGAAATGTTACAGACGATATCTTCAGCTAATAAGAATAGCTACATCTATTTTTCATAGAATGTACCCATTTTTCTAAACTTATTATATCTTTCATTTCTTCTGTCAGCAGCCGGTAAATTGATCAGAGAATTAAGTTCTGTAGATAAAACCTCTTTGAGGTTTTGAGCAGCTTGTAATGGGTCTGCCTGTGCTCCACCTAATGGCTCTGCTACAATTTTATTGATGATACCTAAAACTTTGAGATCAGAAGCTGTAATCTTGAGAGCTTCTGCTGCCTCAGGCGACTCTTGACTATTTTTCCATAGGATAGCAGCGCATGCTTCAGGAGTTGCTACTGTATAAACAGCATGTTCAAGCATAATAATTGAATCGCCTATACCTATACCTAGTGCACCTCCTGATCCTCCTTCTCCTATAACAGTACAAATAATTGGAACATTAAAAGAAAACATTTCTCTTAGGTTCATAGCAATAGCTTCTCCTTGCCCCAATCTTTCTGCCTCAATACCAGCCCAAGCTCCGGGTGTGTCTACAAAAGTAATAATAGGCAAGCTGAAGCGCTCTGCATATCTCATTAATCTTAAGGCTTTTCTGTATCCACCAGGTGAAGCCATTCCAAAATTACGCGAGACATTTTCCTTCGTATCTTTGCCTCTTTGGTGACCAATAAAAACTACTGATTGCTGTCCTAACTTACCGATACCACCCACTAGAGCAGGATCATCAGCACCATTTCTATCACCATGTAGTTCAATCCAATTGTCGAGCAAATATGATACATAGTCAAGCGTTGTTGGTCTTTCTGCTTGTCTGACAAGGTGCAAGCGTTCTAGTGGAGATAGACATGCAAAAATATCTTGTTTTAAATTAGTTATTTCTTGTTGAAAAAGATTTAGCTCTTGACTGATAGAGATACTACTTGTACTAATTACATCATTAAGATGTATTACTTGATTTTTGAGCTCAACTACCGGTTTAAGAAAATCTAGTACTAGTGTTTTTTTTTCATTCATGTTTCTATCAGATATAATATGTCTTTAAAGGATATAATTAATTAGTAATCAGCACATTAGTAGTAAATAATATTATAATTAACAATTTAGAGCAAGGAGCTTTAACTGTTAAGAGCAGCTATTATTTTAAGATATCCCTAAACAATAACATTCCTGGTTGCCAAAATAAATAAGATAGCTTTGAGTGACGGGGAGCATCAAGTCTTTGCAATATTCTTGTAGTTACACGAATAAGGTCATCATAATCAAATCCTTTTTCTCCTTCTATTGATGACAAGTGGCAAAGATTACCTGATTTTGGGCACTCTGAGTCAAAAGGATTAATTCTATTATAACTATTGTAAAGCTTATTGTCTAATGGAACAATGTCTATAGTTGTTTCACTAAATAAACCGGAATGATTAGTTTCAACTATAGAATCTTGGTGAATATTGCCAATATTTGTATTTATGTGAGCAATGGCCACAATCCTATCAGCTTGCTTAAGAATCTTACATACAGAACCTACCGTAAGCCCTTTTATACGAATATTTGTTCCTTTTTCGATACCGTGATTGGTATCGAATGTAATGAAGATAGAATAATTTTTCTCGAAATGTCGGTTATTCAATACTATCCAAGAAAAGCATATAAAGACCAAGGTAATTAATAAAAAAATGATCTTTCTGAACTCTAAAGTCAGTGTTGCTTCTCTTATGTTCACAAATAAATATCTCTAGAAAGACTAAAATGACTTAGCAGATTTTCTGGAAGATATAACTTGTTACTACGAACCCTTAAATAGTTCAATGGTAGGCTCACAACATTTGGATGAATTAATTGAACGTCGTTAAGACTAGAGACAATAGACTGTATATTACTCGATAATTCTTTAGAATTACTAAAAGTGTTTAAAAATGAACCTATGCCAACGCCAGAAGCACCATAAGAGATGGCCATTGGGGCAGTAAGAGAGTTTATACCTGAAGAGCTAATGATAGGAATACTAACATATTTGCTAAATACATATGTTCCAGATAGTGCGGCGGAAGCATTACAAATTGACTGGTCTAGATAATTAAAGCTGTTAGCTTTTGTACTAATACCCTCAGTCTGAATCAAGTCAACGCCAAGGTGTTCTAGTTGTTGAGCTAATCTGATTTGAGTACTAAAGTTTAATGTGTGAGGAATCGTTACGCAGATTGCGGAACCAGGAGTTTTAGTGATTAACTCTTTTGTCATTTCTAAAACTTGATTTTCTGAAAAAGCAATACCTTTTTCATAAAAAACATCAAAATTGCCTATTTCAATTATATCAGCACCCGCTTTGTAACAAAGAACTAATTCCTCTATGTCAATTGAGGAAACACATATTGGTAAAGATGATATTTGCCGTACTTCTTGCAAAATGTCTACATTAGCTGCTATGTCTATGTAAGTAGCATTCCCAAGTTCAGCTGCCTGAACTTTCTTAATTGTATCTAATAAGTTAAAATTACTTAGGCCAATAATTACTTTTAGAACTTGACTTTTTTGAAAAGCTGCATCCAGCTTAGGATGTAATGGCATGGTGGTATAAACAAATGAATAATTAACAGTTTTATAAAATGAAGTTGAGCTATCTTTGCGATTATCTGTCTCTTATGTTGAAAACAATAATATTAGCAAAGATATTTGGTAGATTAAATTTATCGGGTCTGGGATTTAGTAAGCTAAACCCATACTTCTAGTTGTTTCTGCACCTAAATATACTCTCACACTTAAAAAATCAGTCGGACATGCTGTTTCACAGCGTTTACAGCCAATACAATCTTCTGTTCTAGGAGATGATGCGATTTGAGCGGCCTTGCAACCATCCCAAGGAACCATTTCTAACACATCACATGGGCACGCTCGTACACATTGGGTACATCCTATACACGTGTCATACACTTTTACATTATGGGCCATGAGGGAAATTTTTATAATTAGTATATATTCAGGTATATGCTTATATTATCAGGATGAATCTATCTAGTATAGATTGTAGTGGCATTTGCAAGAATGCAATAACATAAAACTAAAAACTTCACAAAAAGTAAAGTTCTATTATCAATAAACTATATTAAGGATTTATGGGAGGAAAATACAATATTAGTCAACGGTGTATCAACCTCTGCTGGTGGCACTACTTGCCAGAATAAAGGTAAGAACTTACTCCATTCTTGCAAAATAAGCTTAGCCTTAGGACTATTTGTTTTCTTAACATGCATATCAAGTAGGCCTTTTAGTTGCTGCTCTCCTTCATGCGTACTAATCTTTTGCGTTTTCACTATTTCATTATTAATTTTAGCCATTAGACTATTGTCTTCATCTAAGAAGTATCCAAGACCACCTGTCATTCCTGCGCCAATATTTCTACCGGATAGTCCTATAACAACAACAACACCACCTGTCATATATTCACACGCATGATCACCAGTGCCTTCAACAACAGCATGAGCAAGAGAGTTTCTTACTGCAAATCGTTCTCCTGCTTGACCATTGGCAAATAAATAACCACCAGTAGCACCATATAAACATGTATTCCCAATAATAACTTGTTCACTTAGAACATATGTAATTCCTTGCTCAGGTTTAATAATAAGCTCTCCTCCGTTCATACCTTTTCCAACGTAATCGTTTGCTTCTCCTAAAAGGGTAAAATTAAGTCCTTGAGAGAGAAAAGCACCATAGCTTTGACCAGCTGAACCGCTGAAAGTCAGGTTTATGTTACCAGAAAAGCCTTTATTTCCATACATTTTTGCTATTTTGCCGGAAATTCTCGCCCCAACAGAGCGATTTGTATTAACAATTTTAATTTGCTTAGAAATATCTTTCTGCTTTGTAATGGCTTCAATTATCGCTGGATCTGCTAATAACTCATCATCTAAGACAGGCCCATTCTGGTGTGGCTTATCACGTAGGCCTAGTACTAAATCTGGTAAATCTAGAGACTCATAAAAAAGAGAACCTATTTTCAAATTTCTGGTCTTAGCAAGCGAAACCTCTTGATTCACCTTCAATAGATCTAAAGAACCGATTAAGTAATCCAGCTTACTATATCCCAAGTTAGCCAATTCAACTCGTATTTCTTCGGCTACGAAAACGAAGAAATTTACTAAGTCGGCTGGAATACCAGGATACCTGTTCCGTAAATCTTGTCTCTGTGTTGCTACGCCAACTGGGCAGTTATTAGTATGGCAAATCCTTGCCATTACACAACCTGTGGCAATCATTGCGATAGTACCAAATCCAAACTCTTCTGCTCCCATAGCTGCTGCAAGTATTATGTCTAAACCTGTTCGCAAGCCACCATCTACACGTAATACAACTCTATCTCTCAAATGGTTTTTACACAAAAGATGATGAACTTCTGTTAGACCTAATTCCCATGGACTGCCTGCATGCTTAATGGAGCTTAATGGTGATGCTCCAGTCCCACCATCATGACCAGAGATTTGGATAATATCCGCATTACCTTTAGCTACACCTGCAGCGATTGTGCCTATGCCAATCTCAGAAACTAACTTCACTGATACTTTTGCGTTAGGGTTAATCTGGTGTAAATCAAATATTAACTGAGAAAGATCTTCAATTGAATAAATATCATGATGAGGTGGTGGTGAAATTAAAGTAACACCTGGCTTACAATTTCTCAATCCTGCTATATAAGGGCTTACTTTTTTGCCAGGTAATTGCCCACCTTCGCCTGGTTTTGCTCCTTGTGCAATTTTAATCTCTAACTGTTCACCGCTCATTAAATATTCAGGAGTTACACCAAAACGGCCTGATGCTATTTGCTTAATAGAAGAGTTTGCCAAATCATTATTCTTTAAACCTTTTAAATAAGGAAACTCTTCAGTGACACCTAAGGCATTAACTTTGCTAACTTTATTAAAGCGTTTGGGGTCTTCACCACCTTCACCAGAATTAGACTTCCCACCAATTCTATTCATTGCAACAGCTAATGTCTCATGAGTTTCTCTTGACAGAGCTCCCAAAGACATGCCGCCAGTACAAAATCTAGCTAGTATTGATTCTATTGGCTCAACTTTATCAATAGAAATGGGCTCTTTTTTACTCTCTAGAACTAATAGATCTCTCAAACTAGTTGGTGGGCGGTTATCGAGTAATGCCTTATATTTCATATACATAGCATTATCTTGTGAACGTACAGCTTTATGCAAAGTTTTTGACATCTCAGGATTATTGACATGATACTCTGCACCTGGACGGTATTGTACATAGCCCAAATTTGGCAATTTTTTAGGAAAGTCAGTAATGAATGCTTTAGCATGAGTGCTTTGCACTTCTTGCATTAATTCAATAAGATTCATACCTGCTACACGAGAGATAGTTCCTCTAAATGCTAGATCTACTACCTGAGGACCTAGACCAAGAATTTCAAAAATTTGGGCACCATGATAACTAGAAATCAAGGATATTCCCATTTTTGACAGAATTTTCAGTAGCCCAGTTTCAATTGCAGTTCTATAGTTATTTTGTGCTTCACTAAGACTTAGTCGTGGAATTTTACCATTCTTCATTAATTTCTGGGTTCTTATTTGATGCCACCACTGCCTTGACGTTTTAAATGCTAAATAAGGACAGATTGCACTTGCGCCATAACCAATTAAACATGCAAAATGATGGGTACTCCAGCATTGTGCTGTCTCTACAACAATTGAGACTCTGTGCCTCAGATTATGTTTAATTAGATGGTGGTGAACAGCCCCTACTATTAATAATGGTGGAATAAAAAGATTATTCTTCAACACCTTATCTAATTTATCAGAAAGAATAATTATTTCTATTCCATTTTTAGCTGCGTCCATAGCTTCTTGACAAATTTTATTAATTTTAATCAAAGTTTCTGTGGGATCACTTGTAGAAATAAAAGATGTTTTAATAGTAATATGTGCAAATTTTAACATGCATAATTCTTTTAACTCATTCTCATTTATAACAGGAGATGAAAGATAGACAGACCTTGCCATCTTGGATGTCGGAGACAATAGATTACCTTTAGGTCCTAAGTTAATACCCAGGGACATAACTAAACTTTCTCTTAAGGGGTCTATTGCTGGGTTAGTAACTTGAGCAAATCTTTGCTTGAAGTAGTCATATAATATATGTGGCTTTGAAGATAGAATTGCTAATGGAATATCATCTCCCATGCAGAAGGTAGGTTCTTTAGCTGAAGTTGCCATGTGTTCAATCACTAACTCAACATCTTCACTAGAATATCCAAAAACTGTGTGCAACTGCATCATAGTTAAACTATCAACATTCTCATCTTCTAAATATGACTGACGCTGTAATATTATTTTATATTGTTTTAACCATTGGCCGTACGGTAACTTATTTGCTATCTTATTTTTAATGGTCCAATTATCTGAAATTTCGTCGTTTTCAAGGTCAGCTGACAACATCTGTCCTGGCCCTAATCTACCTTTTGCTTTTACGTTCTCTGGTAAAATTTCGACAACACCAGTTTCTGAAGAAATTATAAGAAGGTCATCATTAGTAATGCAGTAACGTGCTGGTCTTAAGCCATTACGATCCAGTGCTGCTCCAACTTTTTTACCATCAGTGAAGACAACTAATGCTGGGCCGTCCCATGATTCTTGTAAATGACTATAATATTCGTAAAAATCTGTAATAGCAGGATATTTACCTAGGACTGGCTGGTTCTTATAAGCTTCAGGAATTAGTATCATTAATGCCTCTTCAGGGCTCATACCGGAAGCAATCAAGAGTTCTACAGAAGCATCTAGATTAGCGGAATCACTATTCTCATAGTTAATTACCGAATCTATGGTGTCTGCATCGTACTCTAAATTTTGATGTGTTAAAAGAGACTCTCGTGATTTCATCCAGTTTAAATTCCCTAGCAACGTATTAATTTCGCCATTATGTGCAATAAAGCGCATTGGCTGAGCTAATGGCCACTTTGGCATTGTATTTGTGCTAAAGCGACGGTGATAAATAGCAAATTTACTTTTGTATTTTGGATTATATAAATCTTGGTAAAACTGACCTAATACTGCAGATCTAAGCATACCTTTATATATAATAATCCGGGTAGAGAAAGAGCAAATATAAAAATCATGACTAATAGACTCATATGATTCCGCAATATTTTTATCAATTTTTTTACGTACAGAAAATAAAGTGTTTTCATGATTATTACGATTAGTGCTATTTAAACGTACAAAGCATTGCTTAATAACAGGCTTATTTTTTTTAGCTTGGTTACCTAAAACCTCATCTATAGTTGGGACAATTCTCCAACCTAATAAAGTAATATTATTATCTTGTAAAACCAAATTAAAAATGGCTTCTAGCTTTTTAGTATGCTCTTGTGAAAAGAATACCATGGCTACGCCTATATCGTTACGCTTGCTTAAATCATGAGAATCTATTGTATCTGAAAATAGCTCCCAAGGAATTTGGGTAGTAATACCTGCACCGTCACCAGAGTCCCTATCTGCACTACATGCCCCACGATGTTCCATACATGTTAAGCACTGCAAAGCTTGTACAATTAAGTTGTGATTTGGAGGTCGCTTTAACTGCGCCAAAAGTCCTACTCCACATGCATCTCGCTCTTGAGCCACAACGGGTAATCCTGTATAATTCTCTAGTTGATACGTAAAATGTCTAGATGCTTGCATATCTTTTTGTAGTGTAAAAATATTTTAAGTAGGATTATTATCCTGATTAACAATTAATTGAATGAAGTATAACTGATAAGAATCTTGATCTTAATTGATATAAGTGCAGGAGATAATCTAAATAATTTTCCTATTACGGAAATTAATAATTTCAATCCTTAATTAAGTGTTAGAATTAATACTTTTGAATAATTAAATTTAATAATTCAAAAATATGAATGATCACTAATATAATTATTACATAAATCAAGATAAGACCTATAATTTTTCATCTGAATATTATAAAGTAAGATAAGAAAAAGACTATACTTATTAAAAAGAACTGGTAAAATTTATTCATAATACATTAGTATTTAAACAAAAGAATTTTTAGATGCTTTACTCTAATCTAATTGAATCAAATCAAATTATATATAAGACAGAAGAACTACTAGAAGCGGCATCGAATAGATTTAAGATTACTGTACAAATAGCAAATAGAGCTAAAAGAAGAAAGTATGAAGATATAGATATCATAGATGATCCTAGAGTTAAACCTGTTATAAGAGCTATTCTAGAAATGGCTGATGAAATTACACAGCCTGAAATAATTGGAGACTAAAACAGAAATTATACTTCTTAATAATTTGTAAAGATAAAAAGATAGGAAGAGCTGTATATATATTTATGATAGTATAATAAATAAAGTACGTACATGGATTCTCATCTACTTACCTTTTTATTGAGAAAACATATTTTTACTAAGGGAGAAATTTCATATGCTAGATGCTTTCGCTAAAGTTGTTGCACAAGCTGATGCTCGAGGAGAATTTTTAAGTAATACACAACTAGATGCCTTGTCCACAATGGTTAATGAAGGTAAAAAACGCCTCGACGTAGTTAATAAAATTAATGCAAATGCGTCAGCTATTGTGACTAATTCTGCTAGAGCATTATTTGCAGAGCAACCTCAGCTTGTTCAACCAGGTGGTAATGCATATACAAGTAGAAGAATGGCTGCATGTCTAAGAGATATGGAAATTGTATTAAGATACGTTAGCTATTCAATGGTGGCTGGTGACTCTAGTGTTCTTGATGATCGTTGCTTAAATGGTTTACGAGAAACTTATCAAGCTCTTGGTACTCCTGGTACGTCTGTGGCTGTAGCAATTCAAAAAATGAAAGAAGCTTCAGTGGCGCTAGCAAATGATCTAAACAATGTTCCATTAGGTGATTGTAGCGCTTTGACTGCAGAATTAGGTAGCTATTTTGATCGTGCTGCAATTGCAGTAGTCTAACACAGTTAATTATTCCTTTGTAAACCTTACTTAACAAACTAAAGACATATATGAAAACTCCAATAACTGAAGCTATTGCTTCTGCAGACAGCCAAGGTCGCTTTCTAAGCAATGCTGAATTACAATCAATTAATGGCAGATACGAAAGAGCCTCTTCTAGTTTAGAAGCTGCTGCTTCATTAACTAATAGTGCACAGCGCTTAATTACAGGAGCTGCTCAAGCTGTGTATATGAAATTTCCTTTTACGACTCAAATGCCTGGGCCTACTTATGCTTCAAGTGCGATAGGCAAAGCTAAATGTGCAAGGGACATTGGTTACTACTTACGAATGACTACTTATTGTCTAGTCGTTGGTGCAACTGGTCCTATGGATGAATACTTAGTAGCTGGTTTAGAAGAAATCAACCGTAGTTTTGAGCTTTCTCCAAGCTGGTATATAGAAGCACTACAATATATTAAAAGTAGTCATGGATTATCTGGGCAGGTTGGGAATGAAGCTAATACATATGTGGATTATGCAATTAATACGTTGAGCTAACAAGTTCTAGTGCATTAAGAACACAAAAAAGACTTGTAAGAGATGAACATTATGATAAATTAAAACCGCGGATCAAACATTAGCAAAATAAACATGTGTCCGCGGTTTCTTTGTATACAAATTTGATAACAATATAGAGACTATATCTTTTTAAATCTGTTAGATTATATATATATGCAAGAGTAAAATTATTATTGCTTACTAAGCATAATAATCATTATATAGTAAGATAAATATCTCCTGTATCAAAAATTTACTATATTAAATGAAAGAACACAATATCAAACCTGTAATATTAACTATCCTTGATGGCTGGGGTCACAGCGACAGCACTAAAGGAAACGCTATCTACGCCGCAAGAACACCAAATATAGATTATTTACAAGCAAGATTTCCAACAACTAAACTTAGCGCATCAGGTTTGAGAGTAGGTCTACCTGAAGGACAGGTTGGCAACTCTGAAGTAGGGCATGCTTCAATAGGCAGTGGGCGTGTTATACCACAAGATTTAGTTAGAATCTCTGCATCTATTCAGGACAAAACTTTCATGAAGAATAAGACAATTAATAACCTCTGCTATAATGTAAATCAAAAGAATTCTAAACTACATTTAATTGGCCTTTGTTCAGATGGAGGTGTACATTCTCATATTTCACATTTAATAGCTCTCTTAAACCTCATTAAAACTAATCAAGTAGCAAACGTTTGTATTCATTTTATTGCAGATGGCAGAGATACTAAGTCCAACTGTGCAACTGGCTTTTTAGAAACCATTATTAATCATATTGAAAAAATTGGTTTAGGAAAAATTTGCACAGTTAGTGGAAGATATTATGCTATGGATCGAGACTGTAGATGGACTCGTACTGAAGCTTTTTATAATATTCTTACAAGTGATATACCTAATAGGTCAAAAGAACCTTTCAAATTTATTGCAGAATGCTATAACAATAATATTTCTGATGAGTTTATTATACCGACTCGGCTTAGTGAAGGTGCTATAGAAGACAATGACGGTATTTTGATTTTCAACTTTAGGCCAGATAGAATGCGACAAATAGTGCAAGCATTAAAAAAAGATAGTTTTAAGGGTTTTAAAACAAAAAGATTGACAAGTGTTGAGGTAGCAACTTTTACACAATATGACTCAACACTAAATATTCCATTAGCATTTAAGCCAGTAGTCAAAACTAATTTTTTAGGGGAAATTATTGCGCAGAATAACTTAAAACAACTTCGAATTGCAGAGACAGAAAAGTATGCTCATGTTACATACTTTTTAAACGGGGGAGTGGAAGAACCCTTTTCAGGAGAGGATCGGGAACTAATAGCTAGTCCACAAGTTAGAACATATGATCAAACTCCAGAGATGTCTGCTGATCAAATTACCAGTAGTCTTATTTCTGCCATATCCAAAGGCATATATTCTCTAATTATAGTAAACTATGCAAATCCGGATATGATTGGTCATACTGGTAACTTCGAAAGTACTGTTCTTGCTATAGAAAAAGTAGACCAGTGTATCAGTAAAATAATACAGGCTGTAAATATAGCTAATGGGACACTTTTAGTGACTGCTGATCATGGGAATGCTGAACACATGATAGATAGTAGTGAAGAGCCGAGTAAGTCGCATACAACTAATCTTGTACCTTTTATTTTTATGCAGAGTTGGAATAGTCTTTCTAGTGATACAACAGATAACTGCAACATAAGTTTGAGAGAACATGGATCTCTAACAGATATTGCTCCTACTATTATTGAAGTATTAAACTTACCACAGCCAGTAGAAATGACAGGCAAATCCTTGTTAGGAAAAGTGTTACCAAAAGTAAGGTTCTAGCTTTTATAAAGTATAATGAAAATAGACACGAAATTACACAAATCTGCTTATACTTTTATAAAAATTTGGAGTACTAACATAGAGAATAAGAAGATATTCTGTAGTAGTTTCAATGATTTTATACCAAAAGAGTGGCAACTTTTATTGACCAGTGATGGCTCACTTACACGACATATTAATATATTGAGAAGAAAGAAGGTGCAGATTCACATTATCATAAATAGAAGAACTGTGCTGGAAAATACAAAATATTTTTTGCTTGATAGAGTAAGTGAGACAAAACGAGAAGTCTGGTTAATGAACGGTAACCAAACATTAATATTTGCACAATCTTATTGGCTTGAACCAAAGCAGTCCTTACAATTTAACTCTCACAAACCAATTGGTCAAGTACTCATAGATAATGAAATTAATGTTCACAGAGAAATAACTCATATTTACTGTGGATACTGTGAGATAATAGAATCCAAGTTTGGTAACAAAGGTCCACTCTGGGGCAGATCATACTTGCTTTACTTTAATCGAACTCCAACACTCATTATAAATGAGATATTTTCTCCATATTTAGTCAAAGACATACAATTTTTCAACCATAAGACACATGCTTAATCTTTTCTCTGAAAGTAAATATCGCACATTTAATAAGTATAAATCAACTATAAAAAGAATTAATGAACTAGCCCAAGAGATGGAAGATTGGTCAGATACCCAGTTGTTTAATCAAACAGCAAATCTAAAAGAAAAGTTTCATGAATGCAATGATTTAGACTTACTTTTGCCTGAAAGCTTTGCCAGTCTTAAAGAAGCGTGTCGTAGGGCAATAGGAATTTCACTATTTGATGTTCAACTACTCGGAGGAATAGTATTACATAACGGCAATATTGCAGAAATGAAAACAGGGGAAGGAAAAACTCTTGCCGCAACACTACCTGCTTATTTAAATTCTCTTACTGGAGAACCTGTTCACGTTGTGACAGTTAATGATTACTTGGCTAAAAGAGATTCAGAGTGGGTAGAGCAAATTTATAACAGAGTAAATATTCAAGTAGGCCTAGTCCAACAAAATATGAGTGCAGACGTAAGAAAACAAAACTATGCTAAAGAAATTGTCTACGTTACAAACAGTGAACTTGGATTTGACTACTTAAGAGACAATATGGCGATTGATCTAAATGATATTGTGCAGAAGAAATTTTCTTTTTGCATCATTGATGAAGTTGACTCAATCCTTATAGATGAAGCACGTACACCTTTAATTCTTTCTGGGCCGTCTCAAATTGCAACTGCAAAATATAGTACAAGCTACTTATTATGCTGTGAACTAGTAAATACACTTCACTATGAGATTGATGAAAAAAATAGAAGTGTTATCTTAACTGATGAGGGAATAGCATATTGCGAACAATATCTTCAAATACCCAATATTTATCAAATTCACGACCCATGGGCACAACATCTTACTAATGGGTTAAAAGCTAAGGAACTATTTGTAAAAGATAGGCATTATATTGTAAAAGATAAAGAAGTAATTATTGTTGATGAATTCACTGGTAGAATTATGCCTGGACGAAGATGGAGTGACGGCTTACATCAAGCAATTGAAGCCAAAGAAAATGTCACTATTCAAAAAGAGAATCAAACACTAGCTTCTATTACATATCAAAATTTTTTTTTACTATATAAAAAACTATCGGGTATGACAGGTACTGCCTTAACTGAAACAACAGAATTTGACAAAATATATAATACAAATGTGCTTGAAGTGCCAACTAATAAATCTTGTATAAGACAAGATTTAGCCGATTTGGTATATAAGAGAGAGTATGATAAATGGTCAGCTATTGCCAATGAGTGCTATGACATGTACCAAGTCGGTAGACCTACATTAATTGGAACTACCAATGTTGAAAAGTCTGAATTGCTAGCTAAAATCTTGGATGAATATAAAATTCCATATAGGCTACTCAATGCAAAGCCAGAAAACGTTAAAAAAGAATCTGCAATTATTGCGCAAGCTGGTCAATTAAATGCTATAACGATTGCCACAAATATGGCTGGGCGTGGTACAGATATTATACTAGGGGGAAATGCAAAACAAGTAAGCAGACTACTGATAGTATCTTACCTAACAGAGATTATATGCAATATTAATATCGGAGCACATAACTTACAGTTGGGAATAGATCTAGATGAAGTGCAACATATTTTTCAAGAACTCTCTATTAATATTACAAAAGACAAATTACTAGCAAACATTGAGACTGCTGATCAACTTGAAATATATATTGAAGAATGCCTTGTTAAACCTATTACTTCCGATGAAATAGCTACAATTATTAAAGCTGCGTACGGAAAGCTTATTGCTATTTATAACCAATTATTCAATGATAATCGAAATAAAGTTATTGAACTTGGTGGACTGCACGTAATTGGAACAGAACGTCATGAATCAAGACGTATTGATAATCAACTGCGTGGACGGGCAGGTAGGCAAGGGGATGTTGGTTCATCACGGTTCTTCTTAAGCCTTGAAGACAGTTTACTAAGGATTTTTGGGGGAGACAAAATACTACGTTTAATGGAGACGCTAAATATAGAAGATGACACACCTATTGAATCAAAGATTCTTAGTAATAGTCTAGATAGTGCACAAAAAAAAGTAGAGTCTTATTATTATGATATTAGGAAACAGCTTTTTGAGTATGACGAGGTGCTTAATATTCAAAGACAAGCTATCTATTCAGAGAGAAATAGGATTTTGAGTTCTAACTATGTTAGGGATTGTATTATAGAATATGGTGAAAGTACCATTGATGAAATTTTACTATTTCAATTAACATCAAATTCTGGTAGACATGATAATAAAGATCAAAATGTTAGCATTTTGAAAAAGACTCAAGCTATTTTAAATATGCCTACACAACTAGAGCAAGGTGAAATAAGAGAACTCAAAACCGAAGAAATTAGGCTATTTTTATATGAACAACTGAGAATTACATATGACCTTAGAGAAGCATACTTAGAACAACTACGCCCTGGTCTGATTAGACAACTCGAAAAATATTATCTTCTACAACAAATAGATAAAGCATGGCAAGAACATCTTGAAGACATGTCTAACCTTAGGGAATCTATCGGTTGGCGTAGTTATGGTCAACAAGACCCTTTAACAGAATATAAAAACGAAGCCTTCTCATTATTTTTAAATATGATTACTTATATTAGGGAGACAGTAGTTTACTTAATAATGAGGTCTAAATTGGTTATAGACACCGACACTAGAAAAGATACCTAGAAGTAGAACAAAAAACTTTTTTTCAATAGTTGACATATGACTATATATTAGTTAATATATATGTATATATGCTAAGTATTAGTGTTCAAGCCCCCATCGTCTAGAGGCCTAGGACATCTCCCTTTCACGGAGGTAACGGGGATTCGAATTCCCCTGGGGGTACTTTTTTGTCAAGCAAAACTAGATTTTATGTTAGAGCAGAATAAATTAAGCTGACGCAACCCTTCGTCACGATCGTGTGAAGATAAGCATTTAACAAATGCTGATCCCATTACTATCCCATCGATATTCCATTGTGAAATTTTTCGAACATGTTCTGGTGTAGATATGCCAAAACCTAATATGAGCTTTTGATTACTTTTTTTTCTTATGTTACTCACAAAGGATTCCATTTCCTGATTAATATCTTGGCGCAGGCCAGTTACACCTGTCGAACTCACTATATAGACTATTCCTTGTGCTTTAGATAAAATTTTGTCAACTCGAATATCAGGGGTAATAGGGGTAATCAGTAAAATTAGCTCTAAGTTATATTTTTGGCAAATTGAAATAGTGTAATCTACTTCTTCTAAAGGTAAATCGGGAACTATTAGACCTTTAATACCAGCTTTAGAAGTATCCCTTACAAACTTTTCAAGTCCACGTGCAAGTATCGGATTATAGTATGTAAAGAGTACAATAGGAGCATTTGTGCTACTATACAGGCTAGATAATAATCGAAAAATTTGATCTACATTAACACCTCCAGCTAATGCTTTTTTTGACGCCTCCTGAATTATGGGTCCATCTGCTAAAGGATCTGAATAAGGTAAACCAATTTCTATTATATCAGCACCTGCATTATCCAGAATTTTAATAGCTTTCTCAGTAGTCTCTAGATCTGGAGCTCCGGCCATAATGAAGGGAACTAATGAACACTTTGGCTCTGGTGAGTTTAAAACTTGAAAGATAGTTGTCATTTGATAGTGAAAAGTAAAACAGTATTATTAGGAGCCATAATATCAGATTTAAAAGAATGTGTATTCGATCTACTTGGGTTGCCCGGGACTCGAACCCGGAACTATTCGGTTAAAAGCCGAGTACTCTACCATTGAGTTAGCAACCCATATAATATAATATAAACATAGCTAAAAAAGAATATCAAGACCATAATAATATTTTTTTAATTTTCGTATTAAATAAATTAAAAAATCTCAACTATGAGTACTTTTCTACACAATAAATTTCTTGAGAACTTAGCTAATAACTTTGAACTTCGACATCGCCCTTCTGTCTTAGTTGCAGTATCTGGTGGCCAAGATTCACTATGTTTAATGAAATTATTTCTAGATATCCAAGATCAGTTCTTTAACAGAATAGGTATTATTCATATAGATCATCAATGGAGAGAAGATACTGTAGACAATACAAACCATCTTGTTAACTTGATTAGTGCACTAAAAACTCAATCATATTTTTACCAAATACAAGAGCGTAAGTATTCAGAACATGAAGCAAGGGAAGTGAGGTATCAAGTAATTTTAGAGACAGCAAATAGATATAACTACTCTTTTATAGCTACAGCACATAATAGTAATGATAGACTAGAGACATTTTTATACAATACACTAAGGGGCAGTAATCCTGATAATCTCAATAGTCTTATTTGGAATCGGGCACTTACAAATAAGATAAGACTGGTAAGACCTTTGATTAATGTACAACGCACAGAAATATCTTGGTTTTGCAGATATTATTATTTACCAATTTGGTCAGATAATACAAATCTTTTTTATAGTAAAAAAAGAAACCGAATGCGACAAGAAATGATACCTTATATAAAGTTATATTTCCAGCCTAAGATTGAGGAACAAATCAGTAACTTTCTGGATAAAATTAATTCCGACAGCGACTACTTAAAGCAAAATACTATAAAGTTATATTTACAGATTAAACATCCATATCTTGTAGCAATCAATTATCACAAGTTATTAGAACAACATCGATCAATACAAGAAAGGGTAGTACAGATATTTCTAGAACATAACACACATGTGCATTGTGAAGATACTGTAATTCTTGGAATTATTGAGTTTTTAGAACATAAACTAAATAACAATGTACTCTATGAAAGCTTTCAAATCAAAGTAAATAAGAATTGGATCTATCTATGCCATATATAGATATGCAAATTCAATATATCTCACAATCAAATATAGAACAAACAAATCGATAGCATGATAAAATTATAGAATATTTAATTATTGCATTATATCACACAATAAATGGATCTAATTTTAAAAACTGAGATTAAAAATATTATTAGTGACCAACCTATTATAGTATTTATAAAAGGCTCAAAAGAACAACCACGCTGTGGATTTTCAAGTACAGTAGTACAAATTTTTGATAGCTTACATGCAGATTATCAAACTTTTGATGTACTAGAAGATAATAGGATAAGAGAAGGTATTAAAGAATATTCTAAGTGGCCTACTATTCCTCAAGTGTATATAAATAATGATTTCATTGGTGGGACTGATATTATTGTAGAACTTTATAATAGCAAAGCTTTACAAGAACTACTAGAAACTATTTCGAATGAGTCATAACGTCTAAATAAGTAAAAAAAGGTTTATGACTAAAGAGAATGTATTAACATAAATAAATATAGTATCACTATCAATCTGATATGCATATAAGATATATAAACAAGTATAATAAAAATATATATATACGCATATTAATGAATATAGAATAAATACAAGGAAAAAGATATGATTAATTGGCAAGTAATAGGTCAGCTAACATCACTAGCGATTATTGTTTTAGTTGGACCAGCAGTAATAATTTTGCTTTCATTTAAACGCGGAAATCTTTAATAGGTAAAATGTCCACAAAGATAAAGAACAATTAGATATGACAGAATATAGATTACTTATATTCTGCAAGAATTTTCTAACTATTCTACAATAACTCAAAGCTTGTTATCAAATAATGATCTTAATTCAATAGTTTACTTAAAGATTCACCCTATTCCATCGGACAAAGTTTCACTTGAAATATTTTGACAATTGCTAGCAAATTCATTACTCGGAGCAAGAAACAACATGCAATGGCATTCTTGCCTTTCTCTCATAGGCACACATGGACAGTTCCAATAAGTACCCTGTACTTCTACATTTTTATCTTCATAATGTCTGCATGGACAAAGAGGAGCACCATACTGATCTTTATGCTTCGCGAGACCTTCTACCACAACTGCAGTTACAGTAGAATCAATGCAGAAAAAGGTGCCGGTTCGTTTAGCATAAGTTTCAGAAAATTTACGCATGGCTTCTAAACTTGCCGATGTCGGCTTTTCTTCGGGGCTTATCATATTGTACTCCTTACTTATGTAAGATATAAAAGTTAAGATATCAGAATACTAAAGTATTAAATTTTACAATATTTAGAATGTCTATATTCTAAATATTCTATACAATAAGAAATATAGTGATAGACAATAAAGTTTAGTCTATAATATATATAAATAATTTATTATACAAAGCATTTAAGAACTATGACAGCAGCATATTTACCTTCGATTCTAGTACCATTAGTTGGAATTATTTTTCCTGGACTGGGAATGGCTCTTCTATTTCTTTACATAGAACAGGAAAGTATTGCCTAATCTGTACGCATTTTAGTATATAGGACAATTATAAGCCGCTTTTTATATCTATATAGATGAATTTAAAAGCGGCTTCACTAGAAGTGCACAATACTTGTTAAATGACTATATTTCTATCAATGTATGTTACAACGAAGATCCTATTCCAGAATAAGAACCATAAATAAAAATACCTAAAACAGTAATTGCGGCTATACCACCCGCTGTTGCAACTAACCATAAAGGAACTCTTCCTGTACCTGCCATTTACTTAAAACTCCTACTGTATATTGTTTACTTAATCTCAAAAATTTGCATTTGGGAACATATTCAGTACTTCTTTAGTTAAAGAAGTAACTAGAGAATAAAACTGCCAACACAAAAATCAATAATAATCCCCAAAATAAGGAAGTACGATTTAATTCTACCGGCTCTTTGTTTGGATTAGGACCACTCATAATAATCTCCTATCTTTGGATAAATTGCATAGATGTAATAGCACCTAAAAAGAAAACAGTAGGTATTGCTAAACCGTGTATGGCTAACCATCTAAATGTAAAAATTGGGTAAGAAATAGGCTGATTTGTATTGCCTCTACTCATAAAAGATAATCTCCTGTTTAAATTCCTTTAGTTAGATCTTCAAGCTCTTGCTTTGCGCTAAAACGATCGTTTACCAAAGGCACCTGTTGGCGATCTTGTGTAAAGTATTCATTGGGGCGTGGCGTTCCAAATACATCATAGGCTAAACCAGTACTAATAAATAACCATCCTGCGACAAACAGAGAAGGAATAGTAATACTATGAATAACCCAATAACGTACGCTTGTAATAATATCAGAAAAGGGACGTTCTCCAGTGGATCCTCCTGACATAATATCTACCTCCTGCTAAAAAATAAGAATTAATAAAGTAATAATTAACTTAACATTATAGGACAATGTAAGTACTTGAAAATTGACATCTATAACATGATTACTCAATATCTAATTAAAGATTAAGTTAATAAAGCATATATTAATCAGCTGAAACAATTATCAGTTCAGTTAATATAACTCATAATACATTATAACCAGTAATTTTAATTAATAAGCTACTGTATAAGTATATTTTATAGGATAAGTTAAGACATATATCTATTAATACATAAAAATATTAATAAAATAAACATGAGATATATTAACTTTATACTCTTTTCTATAAAAAAGGAAGCTACTTCATTAAGTCTTATTCTCTGCAACATACAAGTCAAACCAAAAGCTACTACCTATTCCGATCTCGCTATATAAAAATATCTGGCTGTCATGCTTTTCAATAATATTTTTAACAATAGATAGGCCAAGTCCAGTACCATTCAAAGTATGCACATTATTTTCTAGGCGGACAAATCTATCAAAAATGCGATCTTGATCTAGTTTGCCAATACCTGTACCATCATCAATAATTTCGATTCGTATTTTGCCTGGAAAAATATAATTCATTTGGTTATAGGATTCTAGAGGATATACTTTGACAATAATCTTTCCATCTGACTTGGTAAATTTCAAGGAATTACCAATAAGATTAGAGATGACTTGTATTATTAAATTCGGGTAACCATCTATGCTACTCACAATCGGACATATTTTAAAAGATAATTCTATATTTTGCTGAAAAGCTCTAAGATTTGAAGCTTGAATAGTGGAAGGAATAATATCAAAGACTTCCACTCTTTCAAGCTGATCAATAAAACCTGACTCCAGACGAGACAAATCTAAAACGTCATTGACTAAATTTGTGAGCCTTAGAGTTTCTTGATTAGCTATTTCTAAAAATTCTTTTCGCTGCTTACTAGTGAGACTATCTTGATATTCGGACAATGTTTCCAGAAATGATCTAATGTTAAACAAAGGAGTTCTCAGTTCATGAGATACATTACTAATAAACTGATTTTTGGCCTCGTTCAAGTCTACTTGTGCAGTTATATCTTGAATTATAATAGCAATACCTGTAAAAGTTTGCCTTTCGTGGTCAATAGTGTGTGTAACAACAAATTGAAATGTTTTAGAATGATTATCCTCTATATGAACGCTAAAAGTACTGTGACCTTGTAAGTCTTGGCCTAATGGACTCGTCTGCAATATGTGATTTAATATAGGGAGTAACTGTTTATTAATGAAATCGGGAAAATATGTATAAATGTGTGTGCCTCTAATACATGACCGCAAAAATTTAAAAGTTTTTGCAGCAGACTGATTAATAAAAATAATTCTCAGGTCCTTATCTAGGAGGATAGCTCCATCTGCAATAACTGAGACAAGTGTCTCCAATTTTGACTTTGCAAGTATAAGCTGTTGAACGTTATTTTTATCATAGATATCTAGCCTTTTTGCCATTTCATTGAAGTCGAGTAGTAGGTTACTGAATCTATTTTTATCATTACTTATAATTCGTTTATTGAAATCTCCTGATGCAATACTGTTAATACCTTTTCTTAAAGTATCAACAAATCTGTATACGGATAGATTATTAATAAAGATGGAAAGTATGGATGTAAACCATATAGAAACAAAAACAGTAATACTTACACTTCTCATAAGAAGGGGCATAATAGTAATACTTGGACTACAATAGATGCCTAGTGCTAATAGATAACCATGTTGATTAACATCAAAAAAAGATATAGAAATATCAAAGACTTGTTTTCTATGAAATATTGAACGAGCAATATAAACTTTTTGATTGGCTATATCTAACTTTTCTGGTTTAATTACTGAGGTAACTACAGTATTGTAGCCCAATAAAGGTTCTGGCAGTACTGCAAGAGTTTGGCCTGTAGACTTAGTTAATAGGCAATAAGCAATGGTTGGCCTATTAATATATATTGATTCTAATGATAGTACCAAAGAGGTTGTATTCAGACTGGAGGTTGCAAGAGGTTGAGCTAACATATAAGTTATATCGTTTATCAGCTGAACATCTGTTGAAAGTATTTCTTCCTGAATTCTAGCAAATGATAAAAAAGTTAAGCTTGTAACTAATAGTGACATTATTAATGTAATAACTACTAAGAATCTTATATCAGAAATTAGATAAGGTTTGTTTACCACAATCTGGGCTTGACTTTCATGTAAGTAGATAAAATAAGTTATTGCTATAGAGAGATAGTAATGGTTTAGGATAACTATTACGAGGAATAAAACATAATATATGATAGAACAAAATCTACAATAAAGATTGTAAGTAAGCTGGTGACAACAGAAGATGTTGTAGATGCACCAACGCTTTTTGTTCCAAAAGTAGTGTGTAATCCCCAGGCACAACTAATCAATGATAATAGGAAACCAAAAACTAAAGCTTTTACTGACGACAAACACAATCCAATAAAAGAAATTGAAGAGGAAGCCAAAAAAATAGTAGGCGAGATACAACATAAACTAGATGCTGTAATAATTCCACTTGCAATACTAGTAGCCAATGAAAAGATATTTAAAACTGGCATCATTAATACACAAGCGCAAATTCGGGGCATAATTAGATAATGAATTGGGTCAGTGTTTAAGACATGTAACACATCTAATTGTTCTGTTACTTTCATTGTAGCAATATCAGCGGTAAAAGCTGAACCAATTCTACCGGTAACGATAACGGCTGTTAAAACAGGACACAACTCTCTTAGAAACGTTAGGGTTAAGATGGAACCAACTAAATTTGTAGAGTGAAGCTCGTTTAACTCTTTTGCCACTTGAAGTGTAAAGACAATACCTATAAAGAAAGCTGTTAGCAAGACGATAGTTAAAGAACTAATCCCAATGGTTCCAATTTGATATATTAAGTGAGACTTATATCGTTTACACTTATAGTCTGATGCAAAAATTTTATATGCGATCTCTAATAATCGAGATGATTTATCTAACAATGGTGACAATATTATTTTAAAAATATTCATTAAACATTGAGGCAATAATCCTGATAGTATCTTATCTTATTAAGATGAACTATTAACTAACAAGATGCTACATTAATTAAACAATGTAGACAATTGCTTTTTTGAATCTAATATACTAATATACCTGTATGCAGGGCGGTTAGCTCAGTGGTAGAGCGCCTGCCTTACAAGCAGGTGGTCACTGGTTCAAATCCAGTACCGCCCAATTTGCAGGGAATTCTATGAAACCGGCAATCTAAAGAATAGGGCCCATCGTCTAAGGGATTAGGACAGGGACCTTCTAAGTCTCTAATGTAGGTTCAAATCCTACTGGGCCTGTAAATTACAGCTAATCAAAAATTTGATCTACAATTTGTCTAACTTTAGTTCCTGAATCTATTGTTTCTAAAGGATCTTTTCTTAAACGATGCCTTAAACATAGTATAATTACTTTCTTTATATCCTCACTATCTACATTATTTTTACCAGAGTAAGCAGCCAAAGCTTTGGCTGCTCTATTTGTAACAATATCTCCCCTTAAGCCGTCTACATCTAGTTCTCCACAAACTTGAGATATTTTCATACGTAAAGAAAAATCAATATTTACTGCAGGCAATAAACTTTGGGCTTCTAGAATCTGCGATTTAAGTACTTGTTGCTTATCTTCCCATTCCTTAATACAGTTATAAGGATTTTGGTCGAATTGACTCCGCTGCTCAACAATTTGAACTCTAAGTGAAGCATCTTTAACTGTACGTATTTCTGCGTGCATGCCAAAACGATCAAGAAGCTGGGGACGTAATTCTCCTTCTTCGGGATTTCCTGAGCCAACTAGCACAAATCTAGCTGGGTGTCTAATTGAGATACCTTCACGTTCTACTGTATTCCAACCTGAAGCGGCTGAGTCTAATAATATATCGACTAAGTGATCATCTAATAGATTTACTTCATCTACATATAAAATGCCTCTATTAGCCTTAGCTAGTAAGCCAGGCTCAAAGGTTTTAATACCTTCATTTAAAGCTTTTTCTATATCAATCGTACCGCAGACACGATCTTCTGTAGCTCCTAATGGTAAGTCAATCATTGGGACTTTCATTGTTGATGTATTGACAGAGTGCCCGTCACTTAAAAGCTCTTGAACAGGATCACTCATTAGATCAACGTCTGTGGGATGAGAGTTAAAAGGATCATCTTTAACAACCGGGATTTTAGGGAGTAGGTCTGCAATAGCTCTAATAGTTGTTGATTTACCAGTACCTCTATCTCCCATGATCATCACCCCACCAATTTTAGGATCAATAACATTTAAGATTAAAGCTAGCTTCATTTCTTCTTGTCCTACTATTGCTGTAAAAGGAAAAACTGGACGAATTGAATTTGCTGTAGTACTCACAAGATTATAGTATTTTTTTCAGAGATAATATATATTTATATAACGACGATTACTACTCCTCATCCACAACGTATTGGAGTTAATATAAAAGATCTTTTGAGCCTAGTATATTGAATAATAAAAAAGATATCAACCTTAAAATAACATTTGAAGTTTCTTAATAGACAACTTTCACACAAAGCCAATAAAGCTTCAGTTATATAAGGCAAATATCAGATTAAATTCAGTCGTATTATCTATTAGTTTTTAATTCATACAAAAAGAACTAAGAGTATAATTCAGCTCCAAGCTGAATTGCTAAGACTCCAGACACTAAAGCAAATAACATTGCAACGAAAATTTGGCTGTCACTAATCATAGAGACTCCTGTATTACAGTTAATAATGGCGCGATAGTAAAGTAGCTTCGCAATATTTATTTTAACACATAACACGAAATCGTATAGTCAAATAAATATAACTTGCAAGTATATGATACTATGGTTATAATGGAAAGAATGGTTTATTTACACTGATTTTACAACTATTTGTGTTAATAGGATAGGGGTAGATAACTTTCAATAACTTAAAAGCCTATATTCTTATGTTTTATTATATTGAATTGGTCATAAGCTAACTAATTAAAAAGTAATAACTTTAGAACCAACATATTAATAATTTATTTCTTTATAAAGACATAAGTCGAGGACTCTTCAAAAAATTATTAATGCTGCTATTTTTTAAATTAAATAGATATTTAATATATTAAGAAATAATATATTTATTATTTGGCCAAAAGATCTGTTAATTAACAGATAACTCTTATATTGATAAATATAGATAGGACAGATCTGATCATTTTCAGTTGTTTCCACTCTTACTAACAACATAAGCCTTGAAATGCGTATTAGTGCTTTTTTCTGCAAACAAAATATAAAATTTATAGCGCTAATGAGGTTTTAAAATAAAGTATATATTTTGATGTAATACAAATAATTAAAAGATCTGAGATATTGAGATTTTGCAGAGATTGTATACGTTGAATAATCGCTCTTTATTTTCAAAAATGGACTTAACTGTAAAAGGATTACTAGTACATTTGTTGAGTAATGTATTAATTCTAACAAATATCTAAATAAAAAGGGTTGACAATTAATGGTTAGAAAGATTAATATATTTACACAATCTAAATAAATCCAGGCGAAAAACTAAATACAGCTCACTGGTAATAGGTATTTTATTCTGGACACCATGGAGAGTTTGATCCTGGCTCAGGATGAACGCTGGCGGTATGCCTAACACATGCAAGTCGAACGAAGGTTTTACCTTAGTGGCGGACGGGTGAGTAACACGTGAGAATCTACCCTTGGGAGGGGAATAACAGTTGGAAACGATTGCTAATGCCCCATAAGCTGAAAAGTAAAATGATTTTTCGCCCAGGGATGAGCTCGCGCCTGATTAGCTAGTTGGTAAGATAAAAGCTTACCAAGGCAACGATCAGTAGCTGGTTTGAGAGGACGATCAGCCACACTGGGACTGAGACACGGCCCAGACTTCTACGGGAGGCAGCAGTGGGGAATTTTCCGCAATGGGCGAAAGCCTGACGGAGCAATACCGCGTGAGGGAAGAATGCCCGTGGGTTGTAAACCTCTTTTCTTAGGGAAGAAGCTCTGACGGTACCTAAAGAATAAGCATCGGCTAACTCCGTGCCAGCAGCCGCGGTAATACGGAGGATGCAAGCGTTATCCGGAATCACTGGGCGTAAAGCGTCTGTAGGTGGCTTATAAAGTCCGCTGTTAAATCTTAGGGCTCAACCCTAAGCCAGCAGTAGAAACTTCTAGGCTAGAGTATGGTAGGGGCAGAGGGAATTCCCAGTGTAGCGGTGAAATGCGTAGATATTGGGAAGAACACCAGAGGCGAAAGCGCTCTGCTAGGCCATTACTGACACTCAGAGACGAAAGCTAGGGGAGCAAATGGGATTAGATACCCCAGTAGTCCTAGCCGTAAACGATGGATACTAGATGTTGCGCGTATCGATCCGTGCAGTATCGTAGCTAACGCGTTAAGTATCCCGCCTGGGGAGTATGCTCGCAAGAGTGAAACTCAAAGGAATTGACGGGGGCCCGCACAAGCGGTGGAGCATGTGGTTTAATTCGATGCAACGCGAAGAACCTTACCAGAGCTTGACATGTCACGAATTTTTTCGAGAGAAAAAAGTGCCTTAGGGAACGTGAACACAGGTGGTGCATGGCTGTCGTCAGCTCGTGTCGTGAGATGTTGGGTTAAGTCCCGCAACGAGCGCAACCCTTGTCTTTAGTTGCCATCATTTAGTTGGGCACTCTAGAGAGACTGCCGGTGACAAACCGGAGGAAGGTAAGGATGACGTCAAGTCAGCATGCCCCTTACGCTCTGGGCTACACACGTGCTACAATGGTCGCGACAAAGAGTTGCCAGTCTGCAAAGACGCGCTAATCTCATAAACGTGGCCTCAGTTCGGATTGTAGGCTGAAACTCGCCTACATGAAGGTGGAATCGCTAGTAATCGCCGGTCAGCTACACGGCGGTGAATCCGTTCCCGGGCCTTGTACACACCGCCCGTCACACCACGGAAGCTGGCCACGCCCAAAGTCGTTACCCTAACCTTTTGGAGGGGGGCGCCTAAGGCAGGGCTAGTGACTGGGGTGAAGTCGTAACAAGGTAGCCGTACTGGAAGGTGCGGCTGGATCACCTCCTTTTAGGGATTTTTATAAACCTAGATCGTATTAAAATAGTATACTTTATATAATTGCGTAAGGGCTATTAGCTCAGTTGGTTAGAGCGCACCCCTGATAAGGGTGAGGTCCCTGGTTCAAATCCAGGATAGCCCAACCATGGGGGTATAGCTCAGTTGGTAGAGCGCTGCCTTTGCAAGGCAGATGTCAGCGGTCCGAGTCCGCTTATCTCCAGCGCATAAAAAACTATTTTAGACTATTTTTTAGAACATACTTGTGTAATTCAAGATAATAAGAGCTTACGGTGAATACCTTGGCATTCAGAAGCGATGAAGGGCGTGGCTACCGACGAAACACTTCGACGAGCTGGAAGCAAGCTTTGACTCGGAGATACCCGAATGAGGAAACTCTTCATACTACCTGTTGAATCTATAGACAGGAAAGAGCAAACCTGGCGAACTGAAACATCTTAGTAACCAGAGGAAAATAAAGCAAAAGCGATTCCCTTAGTAGCGGCGAGCGAAATGGGAACAGCCTAAACCATAAAAACATGTTTTTATGGGGTCGTGGGATAGCAATCAAAAGATTAGTCAAGGTTAAGTAAAACATTTGGAATAATGTATCATAGAAGGTGATAATCCTGTAACTGAAAACCAAAACTACTTTAGCTATATCCCGAGTAGCATGGGGCACGTGAAATCCCGTGTGAATCAGCGAGGACCACCTCGTAAGGCTAAATATTCCTGAATGACCGATAGTGAAACAGTACCGCGAGGGAAAGGTGAAAAGAACCCCGGGAGGGGAGTGAAATAGAACATGAAACCGTAAGCTTACAAGCAGTGGGAGGACGACTTAACGTCTGACCTCGTGCATGTTGAAGAATGAGCCGGCGACTTGTATGCAGTGGCAGGTTAAGGTAAAGAATACCGGAGCCATAGTGAAAGCGAGCTTGATAAGAGCGTTCGTCACTGTTTACAGACCCGAACCCGGATGATCTAGTCATGGCCAGGGTGAAGCTTAGGTAACACTAAGTGGAGGTCCGAACCGACTGATGTTGAAAAATCAGCGGATGAGTTGTGATTAGGGGTGAAATGCCAATCGAATCCGGAGCTAGCTGGTTCTCCCCGAAATGCGTTTTGGCGCAGCGGTTGATGCTATAGCTTAGGGGTAAAGCACTGTTTCGGTACGGGCTGTGAAAGCGGTACCAAATCGAGGCAAACTCTGAATACTAAGTGTGTAATCAACCAGTGAGACAGTGGGGGATAAGCTTCATTGTCAAAAGGGAAACAGCCCAGACCACCAGCTAAGGCCCCTAAATATTTACTAAGTGGCAAAGGAAGTGGGAATGCATAGACAACCAGGAGGTTTGCTTAGAAGCAGCAACCCTTTAAAGAGTGCGTAATAGCTCACTGGTCCAGTGATCCTGCGCCGAAAATGAATGGGACTAAGTATCTTGCCGAAGCTGTGGGATGTTTAACATCGGTAGGGGAGCGTTCTGTGTAAGGTTGAAGCATTAGCGTAAGCGGATGTGGACAAAGCAGAAGTGAGAATGTCGGCTTAAGTAGCGAAAACATTGGTGAGAATCCAATGCCCCGAAAACCTAAGGTTTCCTCTGGAAGGTTCGTCCACGGAGGGTGAGTCAGGGCCTAAGGCGAGGCTGAAAAGCGTAGTCGATGGATGACAGGTTAATATTCCTGTACTGTTTATTATTGATAACGAGGGACGGAGAAGGCTAAGTCAGCCGGATGTTGGTTACCGGTTTAAACTTTCGATGTGATGAGGAATGGAGAAAACATTCTGAGCAGAGAAGTGAATACAAAGTACTAAGGTGCTAAAGTGATTGATGTCATACTTCCTAGAAAAGCTCGACATATCTTAAATAATAAACACCTGTACCCGAAACCGACACAGGTAGGTAGGTAGAGTATACCAAGGGGCGCGAGATAACTCTCTCTAAGGAACTCGGCAAAATGGCCCCGTAACTTCGGAAGAAGGGGTACCCTTGTAGGGTTGCAATAACCAGACCCAAGCGACTGTTTATCAAAAACACAGGTCTCCGCTAAGTCGCAAGACAATGTATGGGGGCTGACGCCTGCCCAGTGCCGGAAGGTTAAAGAAGTCGGTTAGTATTTATACGAAGCTGACGACTGAAGCCCCGGTGAACGGCGGCCGTAACTATAACGGTCCTAAGGTAGCGAAATTCCTTGTCGGGTAAGTTCCGACCCGCACGAAAGGCGTAACGATTTGGGTACTGTCTCGGAGAGAGACTCGGCGAAATAGACTTGTCTGTGAAGATGCGGACTACCTGCACCTGGACAGAAAGACCCTATGAAGCTTTACTGTAACTTGGAATTGGGTTTGAGCTTTTCTTGCGCAGCATAGGTGGGAAGCTAAGAAAATAGATTTGCGGATCTATTTGAGCTATCAGTGAGATACCACTCTGGAAAAGCTAGAATTCTAACCTTGAAAGCCGTTATCCGGCCAAGGAACAGTTTCAGGTGGGCAGTTTGACTGGGGCGGTCGCCTCCTAAAAAGTAACGGAGGCGTGCAAAGGTTCCCTCAGGCTGGTTGGAAATCAGTCGTAGAGTGTAAAGGCATAAGGGAGCTTGACTGCA